ATAAATATGTCTATCCATTATGATTAGTTTGGAGTGTGTTATGAATTATTGGAAAATTTGCGAAGCTCTTTCTGGTTTGAAAATATTCAAAGTCGAAGTGTAGCTGAGTAGAATAAAGAAGGTCAAAATTGAAAAGTTTGTCTGCTTCTTTTGAAGAGATCAAAGATCAAAATAAATTTTTATTGTTTTGTTTTTGAAATGTGAAAAAAGTAGCTGTGAACAAAATCGAGGGCTCTACTCGCAGGGTCCCCACCGCCTACCGCAGCTGTAGTTCGAACACAGCCAGCTATCCGAAGTATTGCTTCGCGCGGTGTAACAAGCAGAGCCACAAAATATAGTATATAATTTAAAATATTGCTTTCGTAGATTATATATCGGTTACGAAGTATTCGGCGAGTAGCTCCTCGAAAAGCAATTTGACAAAATTTACACTTAAAAGAAGTTTTATGGTGGATTAGCCATTGTGTTTAAAATCCAAATTTTCAGTAGTCCTGCGCACCCTAAGTGAGTTTTAAATATCACAGAGCTTCTGTGATATTTAAATTGTTTTACAGTATTAGCTTACGGCAAGAATACGTGCTAAGAAGAAACTCCAAGTAGTTCCAATTCCACCAAGAAGGTAATGTGCAAGTCCAACAGCTCGTCCTTGAGTAATACTCAATGCTCGTGGTTGAATTGCTGGGGCAACTTTAAGTTTATTATGTGCCCATAAAATAGATTCAATAAGTTCTTGCCAATAGCCACGACCACTAAATAAAAACATAAGACTAAAAGCCCAAACAAAATGAGCTCCTAAGAAAATTAAACCATAGGCAGATAATGCTGAACCATAAGATTGAATAACTTGAGAAGATTGAGCCCATAAAAAGTCTCGAAGCCATCCATTAATAGTGTTAGCTGATGCTGCAAAATTACCACCTGTAATATGGGAGATAGTTCCTCCATTTACTGTTCCCCAAACATCGGATTGCATTTTCCAACTAAAATGAAAAATAGCAATTGAAAGAGAATTATACATCCAAAATAGTCCTAAAAAAACATGATCCCATGCCGAAACTTGACATGTACCACCACGTCCAGGACCATCACATGGGAAACGGAAACCTAAATTAGATTTATCTGGAATTAATCTTGAACTTCGAGCATATAAAACACCTTTTAATAAAATAAAAGCTGTTACATGGATTGTAAAAGCATGAATATGGTGAACCATAAAGTCTGAAGTACCCAAAGTAATTGGCATCATAGCAACTTTATCACCAACTGTTACAATTGATCCCCCCCAAGAAGGACTTGTACTATTTAATGCAGTTGGAGCTGTTAATTGTGGTGCTAAATAATGAATTTTTTGAATCCATTGTGCAAAAACAGGTTGAAGTTGAATTGTTGTATCAGAAAACATATCCTGAGGTCGTCCAAGAGCACTCATTGTATCATTATGGATATAAAGTCCAAAACTATGAAAGCCTAAAAAAATACAAACCCAATTTAAATGAGAGATAATTGCGTCTCTATGACGAAGCACTCGATCTAGTAAATTATTATAATTTTTTGTTGGATCATAGTCTCGAATCATAAAAATTGCTCCGTGAGCTCCAGCTCCAGCAATACAAAAACCTCCAATCCACATATGATGTGTAAATAAGGATAATTGTGTTCCATAATCTGTAGCTAAATAAGGATAAGGTGGCATTGCATACATATGATGTGCAACAATGATTGAGAGCGAACCAAATAATGCTAAGTTAATAGCAAGTTGAGCATGCCAAGAAGTTGTTAAAATTTCATAAATTCCTTGATGTCCTTCTCCAGTTAAAGGTCCTTTATGAGCTTCTAAAATTTGTTTCATACTATGCCCAATTCCGAAATTGGTACGATACATATGTCCAGCAATGATAAAAATAACTGCAATCGCTAAATGATGATGAGCAATGTCAGTTAACCATAAACCACCTGTTATAGGATTTAATCCACCTTTAAACGTTAAAAAATCATTATATGTTGCCCAATTTAAAGTAAAGAAAGGTGCTAATCCTTCTCGAAAACTTGGAAAAAGTTGACTCATTAATTGGCGATTTAATAAAAATTCATGAGGTAATGGAATTTCTTTAGGATCCACACCTGCATCTAAAAGTTTATTAATTGGAATACTGAGATGAATTTGATGACCTGCCCATCCTAAACTTCCTAATCCTAAAAGTCCTGCTAAATGATGATTTAACATAGATTCAACGTTCTGAAACCATTCAAGTTTTGGTGCAGCTTTGTGATAATGAAACCATCCAGCAAAAAACATAAGTCCAGCTAAAATTAATCCTCCAATCGCAGTACTATAAAGTTGTAATTCACTTGTAATACCAGAGGCTCGCCATAGTTGAAAAAATCCAGAAGTTATTTGAACTCCTTGGAAACCTCCACCAACATCCGCATTAAGGATTTCTTGTCCAACAATGGGCCATACAATTTGTGCACTTGGTTTAATGTGTAAAGGATCAGTTAACCAAGCTTCATAATTTGAAAAACGAGCTCCATGATAATACATTCCACTTAGCCAAATTAAAATAATACCTAATTGACCAAAATGTGCACTAAAAACTTTTCTCGAAACATCTTGAAGATCATTTGTATGACTTTCAAAATCGTGTGCATCTGCGTGTAAATTCCAAATCCAAGTAGTTGATGTTGGACCACGAGATAAACTTCTTGAAAAATGACCTGGTTTAGCCCATTTTTCAAAAGTTGTTTCAACAGGATCGCGATCAACTAATATTTGAACTTTTTGAAAATTTTTTGATTCAGGAGTAAGTGTCATAAAAAGTATATTTTTGTAAAAAAAGTATAAAGATTCAAGGTTCTATCCCCAGCAGTCAAAGCATTCTGACTGGGGCAGCAGTTCCCACCCCGTAACGAAAAGCTATTGCTTGTAGGCCTCTAGGGGGAACAACCATGGGGATAGGGCAATATATCCTAGTCCTTTATAAGGACAACGAAGGACAACGAAGGACAACGAAGGACAACGAAGGACAACGAAGGACAACGAAGGACAACGACTATATCGTATGTGGTCCTTTTTTCCCCCGATGGGGGAGCAGACTCTAGCCTGCGAGCACCTCAAGTATCTCGGCTAAAGCCCACCCCTCCCTCTACGCGCCGCAGCGCTTAGGGGGGAGAGTGGCTATAGCTCCAGGTCGTATACTAAGACTAGAACTATCACGTATACAAAAGACTAGCATAAAAATTAGTGCATAAGGGTTCAATTTTTGATAAAATCTTCTTAGGTAGAGATTGTAGTTCAATTGGTTAGAGCACCGCCCTGTCAAGGCGGAAGTTGCGGGTTCGAATCCCGTCAGTCTCGTACATATTCTGCATATAGTAGGGTTTGAACCTACGTTGTCCCTAATGGGTTATGGATTATGAGTCCACTGCTTTCGACCACTCAGCCATATATGCATACTCCAGTTTTCCCCCCTATGGGGGGGAAGCTTACGGGCTAGAGCAGTGTTTAAAAATTTAATTGAAATAATTGAACTTTTTCAAACTGTTTTTTCTTAAGAACTAAGAAAATTTGAGTAAGAAGAACACTTAAAACAAATACAAGATAACCAAAAATTCTTTGTGGATTTTGTAAGACAATTTCACCTTCTTGTTGTCCAAAACCACCAATATTAGGATTGTTTGTTAAAGGTTGATCTTGTTGAACGATTTGATTAGGACTTACAATCACTTCAGGTCCTGGAGGTATTTTTTCAATAATTTGATCACCATTATTGTTTTCAATGGTGATAGAGAAGCCACTTCCAGCAGATGGAGAGTCTTCATTAATTTGAAGTATTTTTCCAGAAACCGAAGCTGTATAAACAGTATTATTGCTTTTTGAACCATCTGCATACACTTGACCACGTCCACGATTAGCTCCTAAATAAATAGGATATTTTAAATAATTAATTTTTGGACCTTTTGGAGATAATATTGGAAAAACCATTTGACTATATTTTTTTCCAGGAACAGGTCCGACAACTAAAATATTTTTTTGATTTTCTGAATAAGGTTGAAAACTTAATCTTTGTACTCGTTTCTTCAATTCTGGAGAAATTCGATCTTTTGGTGCTAATTGGAATCCTTCGGGTAAAATTAAAACAGCTCCCACATTTAATGGACCTTTTTTACCATTTCCTAAAACTTGTTCAATTTGCTGATCATAAGGGATTTTAACAACTGCTTCGAAAACAGTATCTGGTAATACAGCTTGGGGAACTTCAAGTTCTACTGATTTTTGAGCTAAATGACAATTTGCACATACAATACGTCCATTAGCTTCTCTAGGATTCTCATAATTTTGTTGAGCAAATATTGGATACGCTAAGGTTGCTCTTTCAAAAATAAAAAAAGATAAAATAAATAAGGCTAACCTATTAGCTATTTGACGAAGGTGAATTTGGGAGCTAAGGTTCTTGAGAGTATGGGTAATCATGAATTTTAAGATTAAAAGGCTGGTTGCCAAAATTTTCTTCTCAGAATTTAGGGCTGCCCCTTTGGGGCAGGCCTAGTATTATTCAATAGCTGAACTTTCGATATAAAGAAAAATAGATGCCATAGTTATTACAGGAAAAAATAAACCAACAAGTGGTACAAAAATTTCAGGTAAATATGATGCTGTCATTGTTAAAACACAAGTTCAAAGTAATGTATAAAAAGAGTACAAAAAAAATAGTTGTAAGTCAAAAAAAATTTTGACCTATACTTTATGAAAGTATATAATCAGATTTTGGCGGGTGTAACCAAGTGGTTAAGGTAATGGTTTGTGGCACCATCATGCGCGGGTTCAAATCCCGTCATTCGCCTCGGGTATGTAGCTTAGTGGATTAGAGTCTATGGCTACGAACCATAAGGTCGGGGGTTCGAGTCCCTCCATACCCAGTTTATGTAGCAAGTTTTGACCAACCTAAATCTTTTAAATGATTATTTCGACGTAATGGACGTGTAACAAGTTCTAAAATATCGCGAGCATTAGAAAAACCATGTATTTGAGCAAAAGTAAATTCAACAGACCATTTTGTTGTAATGCCACGAGCTTCAAGAGGATTGGAGTGAGCTAAACCTGTAATGACTAAGTCTGGTTGTAAAGCGCGTATACGTTGTATTTGATTATAATTATCAGGCTTTTCAACAATTCGTGGCATTGAAACATTCATTTCATGGCATGTTTTTTCCAAAAGTTTCAATTCACTTGCTTGAAATCTTTTATCCATATATGGAATACCAATTTCATAGACAATCATGCCACATCGAATAAGAAAACGAGCTAAAGAAATTTCTAATAAATTATCTCCCATAAAAAAAACAGATTTACTTTTAACCAAAGTTAAATATTGTTTTAAGCTATCCCAAATTTTCACTTCTCGTTCATCTAAATTTTGGGGTTGAACATTAAATACTTGACAAATTTTTTCAATCCAAGCTCGTGTACCATCAGGTCCAATTGGAAAAGGAGCTCCGATCAGTTGGCATTTTCGTCGACGCATTAAAGTAGTGGCTGTTCGACTTAAAAATGGGTGAACACCACAAACGAAAACACCTGGTCCTAAAGGAGGCAATTCTTCATAACGAGTTTCAGGCAACCAACCTGAAACTTTAATTCCTTGGTTTTCTAATTCCCGAGTCAATTGTTGAGCTACAGTATTTGGTAAAGATCCAAAAAGAACAAGTGATTGTTTTTGATGTTCTTCTGGGAGAGGACATCGATGAGCCATTGCTGCCAATACAGTGTCTTCTCCTTGAGTAAAGGCATAGTCCAACCCATTAGCTCGTGCCACAATAACCGGAATTCCAATAAGCTCTTCAATTTTTGGAGCCATTCCTTCAAGATCCATTTTTATAATTTCAGTTGTACATGTACCAATCCAGACTAAAACACTTGGGTTTCGATCCTGTTTAATTTGTAAACAAAGACGTTGAAGTTCATCAAAATCATGTAATTGGGCGGAAATATCGCCCTCTTCTAGTTCAGCCATTGCATAACGAGGTTCAGCAAAAATCATAACACCCAAAGCATTTTGTAAAAAATAACCACAGGTTTTTGTACCAATAACAAGAAAAAAACTATCTGAAATTTTTTGATAGAGCCAAGAAACGCAACTAATTGGACAAAAAGTATGGTAATTACCAGTTTCACATTCAAATTTTAAAGTTGTAGACATAAATTTTAAATGAAGCTAACGTTTTCTTCAAGAGTCTGAGTTAAGTAAAAATCCGATAATAAGGAAAAAAGTTCTCGATCCATTAATTCTTTTGGAATAACACCTTCGGGAGCTGATAAAAGTTGATCAGCAATATTTAAATAAAAATCACATATATCATTGAATTCTGAATTAGATTCTGCCATTTCAAAAATTGTTTGACCTTTAACTCGTGAGATTCTGATATCTTCAATTAATGGAAGCACCTCTAAAACAGGCATCGGACAATGTTCAACATATTTATCAATAAGATCTCGTTGCATTGTACGATTTCCAATTAATCCTGCAAGTCGTAAATGATGACTTCGTGATTTTTCACGTACAGAAGCTACAATCCGATTGGCAGCAAAAAGAGCATCAAAACCATTATCTGTAACGATTAGACAATAATCTGCATAGTTTAAAGGAGCAGCAAATCCTCCACAAACTACATCACCAAGTACATCAAAAAGAATAATATCATATTCGTAAAAAGCATTGAGTTCTTTTAAAAGTTTAACCGTTTCACCTACAACATAACCTCCACATCCAGCACCTGCTGGAGGACCACCAGCTTCAACACAAGACACACCACTATAACCTTTATATATTACATCTTCAGGCCAAACATCTTCATAATGATAATCTTTAGCTTGTAAAGTATCAATTATTGTTGGTATTAAAAAATTTGTTAAAGTAAAAGTACTATCATGTTTTGGATCACATCCAATTTGTAAAACTTTTTGACCCCGTCGTGCTAAAGCAATTGAAAGATTACAACTAATTGTTGACTTACCTATTCCACCTTTTCCATAAACAGCTAATTTCATAAAAAAATTTTACCTCCTATATCTATAGATTTTCATTATTTTAAAGAAAAAAACAAATTTTATAAAATAATCGAATATTTTATTTTACAAATATACTTCCATCATGTATGATAAAATATGTTTATGGAAAATTTGTTAAATAATGGTTCATTTTTTTTCTTATTTTGTTCAATGTCATTTTATTGGATTCGTGCTTTTTTAAATCGGTCTAATTTTTCTATTTTAGGAAAATTCACTACAATTAGTGCGAATTTGACAATGTTTTGTTTATTAATTTATAGGGGAATTCAAGAAAACCATTTTCCACTAAGTAATCACGCGATCAAATAAGTATTCCTAGCCACTTTGCTCGCTAGCTGATTCTCCAACTCCCCTGTGTGGGGAGCAGCAGCCTACGGCAGCCTGTGAGCTAGAGCAGCACAGTAAAAGTCACGAAGTGGCATTGCCTGAAAGGGGCAGACTTCAGCCCGAAGGCTCAGTCACGAAGTGGTATTTTTGGAGCTGCTGCCCTATGGGCAGCTGGGCTGGAGAGTGCTGAGCAGATCCTAACTGAGAAAGCAAAAATTGTATTTTTAGAAAATATTAGCGAAAAATAAAGAATTTTACATGTTTTTATGTCTTAAAAATTTTATGAAAAAAATTCAAAAAATATTTGGTTTATAGCTTTTTGAATAAATAACTTTTTGAGTAAAATATGATATTGAGCTTAAAATTCTATCGGGGATTTTTTAACACTCGCTGCAGCAAACATGGCTTCTCCAAGAACAAAATTCTAGTGTAAGCCATAGAGCCCGAAAAGCAGACTGCCGCCCCCGAAGGGGGCAGGGTAGCTTTTTCGGGCTAACAGCGAGTGAACTGGCGGCGAAAATTACTATTTGAAAAATTTAAATAATATAAAAATATTTAAAACTGATTGAAAATAAAATCTGAAAGGAACTCAAAATTTTTCAAAGTCAATTGACTTGAGCTTTATGTGCTGGAAGGTGCTTGTAAAGTTCTTTTTGCTACTGCTTGTTTTATGAAGCATTAATTTTTTTATCTTGGAGTTTTACATTCATACATTTAATTATTGAAACCCAAATCCCTTGGGCTGGGACAATTTTATCACCAACAGCATTATTTTTAAATGCTTTTGCAAGTTTTCGACTTCCAGAGTCATTACAAAAACTTAGTCCTTTAATTCCTGCTTTGCAATCCAATTGGTTAATGATGCACGTTACTGTAATGTTATTAAGTTATGCTACTTTAATTGTTGGATGTATTTTATCCATTGCTTTTCTTTTCTTATTTAAAAGTAAAACTGAAATCTTAAATCAATTAGATCAGTTGAGTTTTCGATCTATTGGTATTGGTTTTCCTTTATTGACTGTTGGAATTCTTTCAGGTTCAGTTTGGGCTAACGAAGCTTGGGGTTCTTATTGGAGTTGGGATCCAAAAGAAACATGGTCTTTTATTACTTGGATTATTTTTGCAATTTACTTACATTTACGTTTAAATAAAAAATGGAGTGGTTTCAAATCTGCCATTTTAGGGACTATTGGTTTTTTTGTTGTTTGGATTTGTTTTTTAGGGGTAAATTTTTTGGCAAAAGGACTACATAGTTATGGTTGGTTTTAATTTATAAGTATAGCGAATGAGTATTTTAATTGAAAATGTATCTAAAAAAGTAGGACGACTTTCAAAAATAAATTTGGAAATACCAACTGGGAATCTTGTAGCTTTATTAGGTCCATCAGGTTCTGGAAAATCAACGTTATTACGAGTTCTTGCTGGTTTTGAAAAACTTGATGAAGGACGAATTTGGTTTTCTGGTAAAAATGCAACTTATTTACCTATTCAACAACGTCAAATAGGTTTTGTTTTTCAAGATTATGCTTTATTTCCAAAAATGACCATTTTTGAAAATATTTGTTTTGGTCATGGAGCTGTTGAATCTCAAGTTTCAGAGCTTTTGCGTTTAACACAATTAGAAAACTTTTCTAACTTTTATCCTCATCAATTATCAGGTGGTCAAAAACAACGTGTAGCTTTTGCTCGAGCATTAGCGATTGAACCAAAAATTCTTCTTTTAGATGAACCTTTTGGTGCATTAGACATTAAAGTCAGAAAAGATTTACGTACTTGGCTCCGACGTTTACATGAAAAACTTCCTGTAACTAGTATTTTTGTTACACATGATATTCATGAAGCTATGGAAATTGCTGATGATATTGTTGTTTTTAAAGATGGTTGTATTGAACAATTTGGAACGCCTCAGGAAATTTATGAACACCCAGCAACAACTTTTGTTAAAAATTTTCTTGGAATTATTTGACTTTTAAGTTTTAAAAGTCATACTTAGAAAAAATCGCTTTTAGCGCTGCTGTAAAGCTATTGTTAAGAAAGTAAAAAAAAAATTACAATTTTATGGGATTACCTTGGTATAGAGTTCATACAGTTGTTTTAAATGATCCAGGTCGTTTAATTTCAGTGCATTTAATGCATACAGCTCTTGTTTCTGGGTGGGCTGGAACAATGGCTTTTTACGAATTATCAGTTTTTGATCCATCAGATCCAGTTTTAAATCCTATGTGGCGTCAAGGAATGTTTGTTTTGCCTTTTATGACACGTTTAGGAATCACTCAATCTTGGGGTGGTTGGGCAATTGGAGCATCGCCTTCAGCTGAAGTCAATCCGGGTATTTGGAGTTATGAAGGTGTTGCGACAGCCCATATTTTGCTTTCAGGAGCTTTATTTTTAGCTTCTATTTGGCATTGGGTTTATTGGGATCTTGAACTTTTCCGAGATCCTCGAACAGAAGATCCTGCTTTAGATTTGCCAAAAATTTTTGGAATTCACCTTTTCTTATCGGGATTACTTTGTTTTGGATTTGGAGCATTTCATGTAACAGGCTTATTTGGTCCAGGAATTTGGGTTTCCGATCCTTACGGTTTAACAGGACGAATTGAAGCCGTGACACCTGCCTGGGGTCCTGAAGGTTTTGATCCATTTAATCCAGGAGGCATTGCAAGTCATCATATTGCTGCTGGTATTTTAGGCATCTGTGCAGGTCTCTTCCATTTATGTGTTCGACCTCCACAACGTCTTTACGATGCTTTGTGTATGGGAAATATTGAAACTGTACTTTCAAGTAGTATCGCCGCAGTATTTTGGGCAGCTTTTGTTGTTTCGGGAACTATGTGGTATGGTTCTGCAGCAACACCTATTGAATTATTTGGGCCAACACGTTATCAATGGGATCAAAGTTTCTTTCAACAAGAAATATCTAAACGAGTTCAAGAGAGTGTTGCTGAGGGCAATTCCCTAGAAGTTGCTTGGTCTCAAATACCTGAAAAATTAGCTTTTTATGATTACATTGGAAATAATCCAGCAAAAGGTGGTTTATTTCGTAGTGGTCCTATGAATAAAGGTGATGGACTAGCTGTTGGTTGGTTAGGTCACGCTGTTTTCCAAGATAAAACAGGACAACAACTTTTTGTTCGCCGTATGCCAACCTTCTTTGAAACTTTTCCAGTTGTTTTATTTGATAGATATGGTGTTGTTCGTGCTGATATTCCATTTCGTCGAGCTGAATCCAAATATAGTATTGAACAAGTTGGTGTTTCTGTTAAATTTTACGGAGGAGAATTAAATGGTGTAACGTTGACTGATCCTACAACAGTTAAAAAATATGCACGTCGTGCTCAATTAGGAGAAATTTTTGAGTTTGATCGTGGAACACCAAGGGCTGATGGAGTTTTCCGAAGTAGTCCACGAGGTTGGTTTACTTTTGGACATTTATGTTTTGCTCTTTTCTTCTTTTTTGGACATATTTGGCATGGAGCACGTACCATTTTTCGACCTATTTTTGCTGGAATTGACACAGATCGCGATGATCAAGTTGAATTTGGTGCTTTCTTAAAAGTCGGAGATCCTACTACACGTCGTCAATCTGTTTAGTAGAATGGTTGCTTAATTATATGGAAGCTTTAGTGTATACGTTTTTATTAGTTTCAACTTTAGGAATCCTTTTTTTTGCAATATTTTTCCGTGAACCACCAAGAATTCTCAAATAGAAATTAATTTATGGCCGGAATGACAACTGTTTTAGGGTCTTTATTAAAACCTCTTAATTCAGAATATGGTAAAGTTGCTCCTGGATGGGGAACTACTGTATTAATGGGGGTTTTTATGGCACTTTTTGCTGTTTTCCTTGTTATTATCTTAGAAATTTATAATAGTGATGTATTTGTTGATGAAATTACAATGAGCTGGGAAGCTCTCAGTAGTTTATAAATAACTTTATGTTAACATTGAAAATTTTTGTTTACATTGTAGTAACTTTTTTTGTTTCACTTTTTATCTTTGGCTTTCTTTCAAATGATCCTGGAAGAAATCCTGGGAGCTAAGCTACTGGTCTCGGCTTCGGCTAGCCGAGGCCAGCTGGGTTGCTAACTCAATTGGTTAGAGTCCTCGGCTTTTAACCGAGAAGTTCTGGGTTCGATTCCCAGGCATCCCACAAAATTATCCAAAATTATGACTTGTAAAAAATCTCTACATCATTCTTTTCGTGGTCGTCGATTACGTAAACGTTATTTTCGAAAAATCTGGATTAGTCGAATTAATGCTAAAGTACGTCAGTTTGGCTTAAATTATAATAGCTTTATTAATCAAAATAAAAAAATTAATCGAAAAATTTTTGCTCAACTTGCTATTTACGATTTCTATGAAAAAACAAATTAATTATAAAAATATTTTGTTATTACGAAATTATATAACAACTTCTGGTAAAATTATTCCAAAACGTTTAAATCATTTAACAGCAAAGCGACAACGTTTAATTTCCAAATCAATAAAAAATGCTCGATTAATGAGTTTTTTACCATTTGTACGCCAAGGCCAATAACTCAGTTGGTAGAGTGGTTGCCTTACAAGCAATAAGTCATCGGTTCGAGTCCGATTTGGCCTAGCAAATTTTTCAAATATGTATTTAATTGCTTTTTCTGGAGGTCAAGATTCTTTAAATATATTAACACGAAGTACTAATTGCTCTGGAATACTTTGGTGTAATCATTTATGGAAAATTGAAGATTTTTACTTACTTCGTCATTGTTTTCAAATCAATTTTTTTTTTAATCGCAGCGTTGCTGAGCAACGTTTTCTTTTCACTATTTTTTTTTCAAAATCTTTTTCTGAACAAAAAGCTCGTTATTATCGTTATTTTTTATTTACCCGAATTGGAATTTATTCTCAATTGAAAGTCATTTTTACAGCACATACTCAAAACGATAATATAGAAACATTTTTTATCAATTTATTTCGAGGATCAGGTAAGTTTGGTTTACAAACTTTACAAGATTTGCGAATTTTGCAAAATTATGAATATTCAAAAAAATTTTATTAATTGCTGCAGCCCAAAGCCCCGACATCTATTAATAAAATTTTATATTAAAAAACATACTCCTCTTCCTGCGCTGTTAGCGAACAGAGTGCTCTGCACAGCTTCCCAGTCCTTTCAGCTCTCCGAAGGCGTGGCCTCCGTGGCTTTGATTCGAGCAAAACCAATTATATTAAAACGTCCTTTAATTAAATTATCTCGATTTGAATGTTTCAAATTTTGTGAATTTTGGACTTTACCTATTTACCCAGATATAACTAATTTAAGTTTCAATTCTTGTCGAAATCGTTTACGATTGCAATTAATACCATATTTAAAATATTTTTTCAATTTAAATTTGAATCAAAGAATAAAAATTTTCCAAGAACTTATAAATATTGAAAACCAATATTTTAAATCTATTATTCAAAAATTAATTTTTACTAAGAGTAAAAATTTTCCAAAAATTTTTAAATATCAAATTTTTCATACTTTTTTGCAACATTTCCGCAGCTATCATTAAAAAAAAGTAAATTGAAAGGAAGAAATAGAATAAAGTATAATTTCCGATGCTTATGACATTAATTGTTGATAATTCTGTAATTACCAAGAAACGTACTTGGTTTGATGATGTAGATGATTGGGTTCGTCGTGATCGTTTTGTTTTTGTTGGATGGTCTGGTCTTTTGTTATTTCCAACAGCTTATTTAGCTCTTGGAGGTTGGTTAACAGGAACTACTTTTGTTAGTTCATGGTATACTCATGGTTTAGCAACTTCTTATTTAGAAGGATGTAATTTTTTAACAGCAGCAGTTTCAACACCTGCAAATAGTCTTGGTCATTCATTATTGCTTTTATGGGGACCAGAAGCACAGGGTGATTTAACTCGTTGGTATCAATTAGGTGGCCTGTGGCCATTTGTTGCTTTACATGGTGCATTTGCTTTAATTGGATTTATGCTTCGCCAATTTGAAATTGCAGGAAGCTTAAAATTACGTCCTTATAATGCAATTGCTTTTTCAGCACCTATTGCTGTTTTTGTAAGCGTATTCTTAATTTATCCATTAGGCCAGTCTGGATGGTTTTTTGCTCCAAGTTTTGGAGTTGCTGCCATTTTCCGTTTTATTCTTTTCTTCCAAGGATTCCATAACTGGACTTTAAATCCATTTCATATGATGGGTGTTGCTGGAGTATTAGGAGCTGCATTATTATGTGCCATTCATGGTGCGACTGTAGAAAATACCATCTTTGAAGATGGAGATGGGGCCAATACATTCCGTGCTTTTAATCCAACACAAGCTGAAGAAACTTACTCTATGGTAACTGCCAATCGTTTTTGGTCTCAAATTTTCGGTGTTGCTTTTTCTAATAAAAGATGGCTTCATTTCTTTATGCTTTTTGTCCCAGTAACAGGACTTTGGATGAGTGCTATTGGAGTGGTTGGCTTAGCTTTGAATTTACGTGCTTATGACTTTGTAAGTCAAGAAATTCGTGCTGCGGAAGATCCAGAATTTGAGACTTTTTATACAAAAAATATCCTTTTAAATGAAGGTATTCGTGCATGGATGGCTGCTCAAGATCAGCCTCATGAAAAACTCGTATTCCCTGAGGAGGTTTTACCACGTGGAAACGCTTTATAATTCAAATTCAAGTTTAATTATTGGAGGCCGTGACCAGGAATCAACTGGTTTCGCTTGGTGGGCTGGAAATGCACGCTTAATTAATCTATCGGGGAAATTACTTGGAGCCCATGTAGCTCATGCTGGCCTTATTGTTTTTTGGGCAGGAGCTATGAATCTTTTTGAAGTTTCTCATTTTGTTCCTGAAAAGCCAATGTATGAACAAGGATTTATTCTTTTACCTCATTTAGCTACTTTAGGATATGGTGTTGGTCCTGGGGGAGAAATTATTGATACTTTTCCTTATTTTGTTTCTGGAGTATTACATTTAATTTCATCTGCTATTTTAGGATTTGGAGGTGTTTATCATTCTTTAATTGGACCTGAAACATTGGAAGAGTCTTTTCCATTTTTTGGTTATGTTTGGAAAGATAAAAATAAAATGACAACTATTCTTGGAATTCACTTAATTCTATTAGGATTAGGAGCATGGCTTCTCGTTTTTAAAGCTATGTTTTTTGGAGGTGTTTATGATACTTGGGCTCCTGGAGGTGGAGATGTCCGTGTGATTACAAATCCAACAATTAGTCCTCAGGTGATTTTTGGATACCTTTTAAAATCACCTTTTGGTGGTGATGGATGGATTGTTAGTGTAGATAATATGGAAGATATTATTGGAGGACATTTCTGGATTGGAACTTTAGAAATTTTTGGAGGTATTTGGCATATATTCACAAAACCTTGGGCTTGGGCGAGACGAGCTTTTGTTTGGTCGGGAGAAGCTTATCTTTCTTACAGTCTAGCAGCTATTTCAATTATGGGATTTACTGCATGTTGTATGGCTTGGTTTAATAATACTGCTTATCCAAGTGAATTCTATGGACCAACAGGTGCTGAAGCATCTCAAGCTCAAACCATGACTTTCCTCGTTCGAGATCAACGTTTAGGAGCCAATGTAGCTTCAGCACAAGGACCTACGGGATTAGGAAAATATTTAATGCGTTCTCCTTCGGGTGAAATTATTTTTGGAGGAGAAACAATGCGATTTTGGGATTTTCGAGGACCTTGGCTTGAACCATTACGTGGACCAAATGGACTTGATCTTAAAAAACTTAAGTATGATATACAGCCATGGCAAGAACGTCGTGCTGCTGAATACATGACTCATGCTCCATTAGGAAGCTTAAATTCAGTGGGTGGTGTTGCTACAGAAATTAATGCTGTTAATTTTGTTAGTCCACGAACTTGGTTAGCAACATCTCATTTTTGTTTAGGATTTTTCTTTTTTGTAGGCCATCTTTGGCATGCAGGTAGAGCTCGTGCTGCTGCTGCTGGTTTTGAAAAAGGAATTGATCGAGACAACGAACTTGCTCTCTCTTTACGTCCACTTGACTAAAATAATTTAACCATTAATCTTGAAAAATTTTTGAAAAAAAAAACTTAATGTCACATACAGTTAAAATTTATGATACTTGTATCGGATGCACACAATGTGTGCGTGCTTGTCCAACAGATGTGCTAGAAATGGTACCTTGGGATGGATGTAAAGCTGCCCAAGTAGCTGCCGCACCTCGCACGGAAGATTGTGTTGGTTGTAAACGTTGTGAATCAGCATGTCCTACTGATTTTCTAAGTGTACGCATCTATTTGGGATCTGAAACAACAAGAAGTATGGGATTAGCTTATTAATTTTACTACCTAGGATTCACCCTGCAAGGCAAAAGCCCTACAGTGGATCCTAAGTAGTAAAATTTTATTAACATAAATAATATTAAAAAAAATAGAGAAGAGGAAAAAGTATATTTAATATGAACATTACACAATGGGAAAATGAATTCTATGTTACATATGCATAAAAATTTTGACTATTAACATAAACAACTATTATGACAGCTCTTGTACAAACTCGTTCGACAGAAACTCTTTGGGCACGCTTTTGCAACTGGATTACAAGTACTGATAACAGACTTTACATCGGTTGGTTTGGAACAGTTATGATTCCAACTTTATTAACAGCAACAACAGTATTCATTATTGCTTTTATTGCAGCTCCTCCAGTAGACATTGATGGTATCCGTGAGCCAGTATCAGGTTCATTAATTTACGGTAACAACATTATTTCTGGAGCCGTTGTACCAACATCAAACGCAATTGGACTTCATTTTTACCCAATTTGGGAAGCAGCTTCTCTTGAAGAGTGGTTATACAATGGTGGACCATACCAATTAATTGTTTGTCACTTTTTATTAGGTGTTTGTTGTTACATGGGTCGTGAATGGGAACTTTCATTCCGTTTAGGTATGAGACCTTGGATTGCAGTAGCTTATTCAGCACCTGTAGCAGCAGCAGCAGCTGTATTTTTAATTTATCCAATTGGACAAGGCTCTTTCTCAGATGGTATGCCTTTAGGTATTTCAGGTACATTCAATTTTATGATTGTATTCCAAGCAGAGCACAATATTTTAATGCATCCTTTCCATATGTTGGGTGTTGCTGGTGTTTTTGGTGGTTCATTATTCTCTGCAATGCATGGTTCGTTAGTTACTTCATCATTAATTAGAGAAACAAACGAAAATGAATCAACAAACGTTGGATATCGATTTGGTCAAGAAGAAGAAACTTACAACATTGTTGCTGCACATGGATATTTTGGAAGATTAATTTTCCAATTTGCTTCATTCAACAACTCTCGATCATTACATTTCTTCTTAGCTGTATGGCCAGTTGTATGTATTTGGTTTACATCATTAGGTATCTCAGTAATGGCCTTCAACTTAAATGGTTTCAATTTCAACCAATCAATCGTAGATTCACATGGTCGTGTACTTAATACATGGGCAGATATTATTAACCGTGCAAATCTTGGAATGGAAGTAATGCACGAGCGTAATGCTCACAATTTTCCATTAGATTTAGCTTCTGTAGAAGCACCGTCAATACTTTCATAAAGTATTTGTGTTATAATTTTTTTTATTTAAAAAATGTGCATTATGCACATTTTTTATAATAGTTAGTCATATGGCTTTGTTCGAACCTATCACCTTAGAAGATCCTATATGTTTTTTATGGGGTTATAATATTTTATAGCATACCAAACGCTTTCCCGTTCAAAAAAGTACTCATCCGCATATTCAAAATTATTTACCTTGTATCTTTCAGTGTTTCCTTAAAAACGCATACAATTAGGAAAAATACTATCGTAAGCCCTAATCGATACTTTTAAGAAGTATAATAGCTTCTAAAATTTTTTGCTGTCTAAGGTCATAATTTTAAATTTTTTGAAAAAAGATTATTAGAAACTGAAATATTCGTAAATATGTAGAAAAAAAAAAGGAGCCTTCCAATAAAATATACTCTAATATCTGCTTGTCCCTATGGGGGCTAAAGATGGCAGTTGTTTATATACAAGTTTAGATTGCTGTTAAAACAACATTTTTTGAAAATATTAGAAATATAGCTTTATTTTGACACACCCCTAACATAGATAAATTTTTCTTTTTTTTCATAGTTTTTTTTCCTCCTTTAGTATGTCTAAACTCTATAAAATCTTTTTCATTAAATACAGTGCACTTTAGAGCGTTTGTTTTTTTTTTTTTTTGCTTTGAAAGCATTTTGGCATACAATTAAATAATGCGTTTTTTTTTATTTAAACGTTTTTGAACTATACGATCACTTCTTATAAAGTATTTTTTCTTTGCTTCTTTATGAGTAAAGTTGTCCAATTTGCTAAGTAGTTCAAATAATACCATTTTCACCTTCTTTATTAGTTTAAATACAAAATCGAAATATGAAAATAACTTAACAAAAGAACTGTTTGCTAAAAATCATTTACTTAATGATTTGGCTATTTTTTTTGTTCCTAATTTGGTCATTTTGTGTTAAACATAAAAAGTGTTCAAAAATATTTATTTCCTTTACTAAAATATTTGTTGTTTGTGATCCTATTTGTAGACTTCCACAAGCTACTAACCAATCTGAAAAGTTACATTGTTGAGTTATATTTTTTACTACTATCTCAGCTGTTTCTAGATTCACATTTATATAAGGTTGGAGTTTTACTGATGTTAATTTGTCATTTTTCACACTATCATCGACTATCAATTGTTTTATTAAATTAGGACCCAAATAGGAGATTTTTAATGTGTTACTTCTAAGAAGTATTATTGAATCAGTTTTTTTTTATCTGAACCCACTAATTACCTATTCAATAGTGTAGTTTTTATATTTTGAGCTTTTAAACTTACTTCAATATTCACTATTTCATTATCTGCTGGCCGTTTGTGTATTAGTGCCAATATGTGGAATTACTTGACTAGTTTTTAAAACTTATCCTTTTGGTTCGATTTTTTGCCGACCTATATTCCATAGGTCCTCTTCGGGAAGCTGAAGAATCATATATCCATTTTTTTTCAAATAATCTAAATGATTTAATGCTATCCGTTTGATTGTTATGCCGTCAGTGTTGACAAGTTGGAACTCCGTTACTATTGTGCTAGCAACGCTTTATTTGATAAACAATACGTTCAACAACTGTCTCTCTTTCTGAGTTATTTAATTTCAAAGCTATAGCCCATTTTGGATAATTATTTGTTGTATTGAGTATTTATTTTTCCGATCAATCATTCACTTATTTTTAACTATCTTAACTTCCAACTTTAAAAGCATCAAGAAAAAAACCTAATAAAATACCAATTTGAACATTTTTAAAAACCATTAATAATTTTTTGTACTTCTTAGAAGTGCTAAATGCGAGTGGTGAATAAATTACAAAATTAAGAAATTCAAAAAGAAAAATCAAAAACCAAGCAATTTTTGTTCTTAATAAATTGCCAATAATTAAACCTAAATAAAAACTAAAAATTGATTCAATCATTTTCAAATAATACCGCTTCGTAGCTGATGCTGCATATAAAAAACTCCTCAGGCAGGATTTGAACCTGCAACCTTTCGGTTAACAGCCGACGGCTCTACCATTGAGCTACTAAGGATATATAGAAGATTATATAAAAAAAAATGTTACCTTGGAAATTTACTTATTATAAGTTAGAAAAATTACAAAAAAAAATCAAACATACAGAAGAAAAAAATAAACGTGCTTGTCGAAATTTACAACGTTTATTACACAAAACAAGTTTTATACAGTTATTAATAATTAAAAGTTATATCTTATCAAAAAATTCATTAATAAACTTGAAAGTTAAAAAGTATCGCAATTTTATGAATTTTCAACTTTCTATTCAGTTATGGATCTTTTCACTATTACCTATTTTAAATTCTCAATATATAGCATTAACATCCGATATACAATATGTTTTAATAATTAAATTTACAAATTTTTTTAATAAAAAAAATAAATATTGGCTTTTTTCAAATATATTGATTGAAAAAAAATTTCTTTTTACTTGGTTAAAAAGAAAAAAAGTAAACTTACAATTTAGAAAAATTTTAGAAAATTTAAGTCTAAGTTCTGAGTTAAAGTTCATTAACTGGTCAGTTTCTTCTTTTGATGAACATTTCTTATTGATTGATGCTCAGCACAGCTATGGTAGTAATACCTTGGTAGAAAAATTTGCCCTACAGCAATTAATAATAATACCATTTCAAAACTTACCAAAATTGAAAATAACAATTGAGAACTATGTAAAAATGCAAGCACTTCAAATAAAATATGCAAAACTTTATTCTCTCAGTTTCACTAAAAAAAATTCAAAGTATACTTCTAAGAAGTGATGGCTGCTCCAGCCCGCAGACTGCCCCCCCCCATAGGGGGAAGGGCTGGATTCTGCGGAGGGTTTTTTCTTGCAGAGCAACCTGGAACCCAACCTAGGGGCTGCTTTCTCTGCTCCGCAGAGAGCGTCCAAAACACAGAACCCCCCCCTTCTGCAAATTTTGGATTGTCTGCAATCAATATTGTTAAAATGAATTTATTCAAAATATATAATATGTACAAACCATATTGATTTGTACATATTAAGAAGTTTGGCTTTCTGTTTTAACAAATAAAATTAATAAAAAAGAAGTTGAAAATAAAATAAAAAATGCTACGGCAATTAAGCCTAAAATATTTACTTGCATTTTTCTTTTTTCTTTTTGAAAAAAATCACCATATGTAGTGTATTTATATTTGACCATCAAAAAACTGAGAAATTTTGGCTTGAAATACTGTTTCACGTATAGATTTTTGGCGTAAAAAGTAGTCTGCAAGGAAATCGATAAATTCGGGAAATTGGCGTAATGTTTTAAAAACAGTGTTAAAAGACTGTAATAACAATAAATTTGAAATAGCAAAACGTCCATTTTCTAAAAATTGTGTCCAAGGCATGCAAAAAGGCGGTGTTCGTAAAAGTGTATGAAAAAATTCATCAGGTGCAACCCATTCAATATTCTGTGCTGAATTATCTGGATCCGAAAGATAAATTCGAGACCATAATAAATTATCAACTTCATTACCAATACCCATTTGAACACTAAAATTTAACTGAGTAGCAACTTTTTTCATCCACCAAGCTTGATAAGAATGTTTTTGTTCATTTCTTGAAAGTCGGTGTCGCATATCAAGATCAATAATCATTTCATCCACAAGTGCTTGAGCAAGCAGAATTTCTTTTTCTCTATATTCCCATAAATTCACATCTTCAAGAATTGGATGGAATTTTTCTGTAGCAATTTTTTCAAGATAAAAATACCATTTTTCAACCATTAATTTAAGCAAACTTTGTGCTCTTTGAATTTCATTTTCAATTCCAAAATTCGATTGCTCTAAACTATTAGCAAAAGAAAGAAAAGTTGAATCAAATTGAAAAAAAATTTCTGGAGAAAATTTATGAAGTGGTAAAAAAATAAAAAGCGATTCACCTGCTTTTCCACCAAAAAATGCTAAAAGTCTTTTTTCAATTTCAATTCTAGAAAATCTTTTTTTTTCAAACTCATCAAATTCATTAAATTTTTGAGTAAAAAAAAGGAAACGAAAATTTTTAGGACGTTCCCAAAGATTTATTGAAGCGAGTGGCTGGAGTTGTAAACAAAATACAATAAACATTTTTCCAATATTATAATAACAATTACGAAGAATATTTGAAATTTCTTGTAAAGCAGAAATTTCTCGGCCTTTAACGGAAACTAATGACGATGATGAAAAATAAAACTGATTTTTTGCAAAAAATTTACAAATAGAATTTTCTAGAAAAACAAAAATATGTTGTAATCGCAACATCACTGGATCACTTGGAAAACTTGTAATTAAATCAATTCCTCGTTCAAGACTAGCAAATGTATGTTTTTGACCTAATTGAATAGCAGTCAATTCTGAAGAAAAAACAATAGATGCAATATCTGCAGAACTTAAACCTTGTGTCCGTTTAGAAAAATAATCCCAAGAAATATCTTCAATTCCAATTTTTGATGATTGTGTATAAAGTTTTAATAAATTTATTCGTGCATTATAATCTGGCAAATTGAATTTTAAAATACGCTGAAATCTACCAGGACGCATTAGTGCAGGATCTAAAATTTCAACTCTATTGGTTGCTCCAATAACTAGAATATTGTCTAATGGATGAAGTCCATCCAGTTCGATCAATAATTGTGTTAATATACTTACTTGTTCATTTCGAGCACTACGAGAAGACTGCATGTCTTGCAAAACATCGATGGGAATAGGTGTTGATTGAACTGTTTGTGTAAACTCTGGTTCTTTCCAATATGGATCACTATCATCAAAAAATTCAAATCTTCTTTGAACTTTTTTTTCAATATTTGGAGGTGGTAAATGTAAATGATTTTCAAGAAATTCAATTGCATCATAACCTCCTTGTCCATCAGGTAAAAATTGTCGACGGGATCCAATCCCATCAACTTCATCAATAAAAATAATACACGGAGCGATTTCTCTTGCTCGTAAAAATAATTTATGGAGTGTTTGGGCTCCCTTTCCTCGTAAACGAGGATTTTGTAATAAACCTCCTGATTGAGTGACAACAGGAACACCTGTTTCTCCAGCTAGAGCTTGAACCAACAAGGTTTTCCCTGTTCCTGGAGGACCTATAAATAAGAATCCTTTTGGTTTTAAATATGGTGGAACTTGACGTTGAAAAAAATTTAAAAATCTAAATTTTTGAGTTTTTAAAAACCAAACCATTTCACTTAATTGTAAAATAATATATTTACGTTCTAAACCAATAATATTTTTAAATTTTTTTCCCTGATGACGAATTCCGCGATACGCTTGTTCGTTACTCATTCCAAGTTCTTCTTTAAGCCATTTAACATCATCTAAAATACCAGCTCTTTCTAAAAAATCAATACCAGATTCAACAATTTCCTTAGCATATTTTTTATAAACATTTTTAAAAATATTAACAAAAACCCATCCACTACTAAAGAAAAAAAGCAGAGACCATGAGTAATTATTTATCTTTTCTCGAAATTCAAAGAATTGGCGACCTTCTATACTATGAGCTTGATAGCGGAAACTACGGGCTTGTAAACGATCTGTTGATATAGGTAAATTCTTTTGCGAAAGCGGAGCCAAATTTTTTTGTGGCTTACGTTGGGATGGCCAATTTTCCAAATCAGGAAACAAATATCCTGACATTTGACGGCGTTGCAAAAATTGATAAATTGCTGGCAATTCATTTTTCTCATTTTTCTTATTCTTTTTATTAAAACGATGGAGTTCATATAATACCAAATCTTTGAAAAGATCATCAAATGTAGTATAAATATCTTCAGTATTTTCTAAAAAATCTGGATATACTTCATTAATGTATGTTAAAAATTGATTGTAAAATTTTTCCATTCCGCTTTTAGTTTCATTGAAATCTATTCCGCTTTTAGTTTCATTGAAATCTATTCCGTTTTCAGTTTCATTGAAATCTATTCCGTTTTCAGTTTCATTGAAATCTGCTTCAGTGTTTAAAAAATCTGATAATAACGGTAACATTTGATATGTTCGCTTGATTTTTTTCGATATATTGGGAGTTAATTCTTTTAAATCAATAACTTTAAAAGGGTAAGAATTTTTTTTCTTTTTCCAAGAATTTTTAGGAATTACTAATGCAGGAGAACTGACATCGTGAGGAATTTTAGGTAATACAAGATTTTTCTCAATTCTATCACTGTCATTTTTTGCGTAGGACTCTTTTAATAGTTGAATTCTTGATTTTGAAAAATTTTCAATGAAATTTTTAATATTATTAAAATGAGAAAATTCTTGTTCATTTATAAAAACAGTTTCAATATCTTTTGTACTTTTTTGAATTTTTTCCAGACTATAATTTTTAAAAATTTTATTTTTATTTTCAAACAATTTAAAATTTGGTAAAAACATTTCATATAAAAAAGAAAAATCTAGTTTTCGTTTTTGTTTGAAAATATCTTTCATTTCTACTAAATTTTGATTGTTTTGAAAAAACAAACGTCTTTGTTTTTTTCGATTTTTAATAAAATCAAATGTCAATGAAGTAGCTGCGGATGCACCAGTTTCCTCTTCTTCTTCAAATTCCTCGTCTTCTTCAGATTCCTCTTCAGTATCTTCTTCTTCGAATTCAATACCAATTAAAAATTCAATAAAGTCTGAATTTAAGTTATTTCGTTTTAAAATATCAGAAATAGTTTCTAATAAATAATCTTCAGCATAAATTAATTCATCTAAATAAGAATTTTCATTTTTAAATTTTAAAAGAGGCGAAGAATTGTTCAAATAAAAATCAAATGTTTCAGTGTTTTTTTTTTCACGCCATTTTTGAAAATTTACATCTGCATCTAAATCATGTTCACCTTCTTCATCTAAAAAAAATGCATATGGATTTATTATAGAACTAAAATAATCAGATTCTGACGATGGTAGGACATATTTGCCTTCTTGACGTTGAAACTTATAAAGTGGAAAGATCAGAGGATCTCTTTTTAAAGGAGCTACTTTATTTACATACCTTTCAGTTTTTCTATCTTCAATAGATTTGAGTTTAAATCCAAGCTCTTTTTGATAAATAGTTTTAGGGTTTATACCCTCACCAACTTGAAAATATCGACGTTTTCTCTCTAAAGCTCTTGGACCTTCACCGAGAAATTCAACCCATTCAACATCAAATTTTGCAAAGTGTTTTATATTATCATATTGCACTTGTTTAAGCACATGAACAATTTGAGCATAATATTTTACATTTAAATGATCCACTAATAATTTTAAAAAATCAAATAAAAGTTTTTGTTTTGAATCCTTAGAAGGTTTCAAATATCCAATTCCATAGTTTTTTCTGTATTTCCATGGATAAAGTGCTACTTTGTCGATTTTATATGTGGGAGCTGTACAAACTTCCCAAAGTTTAGATGGTGGATATTCAACAACTAGGTTGTTTATTTTAGAAACTAAATTATTCCATTTTTGTTTATTAAAATGTACTTTTATTACTTTTCTTTTTTGATACTGATGTCCACTTTTTCGAAAAATAAAAGGACAAGGTTTTAATTGTTGTGAGTTTAATTCTTGGAATCCTTCAATTTTTCGTGGAATTTGATCATTTATTTTTTTTATTTGATTAAAATAGTCTGATTTTAAAGGATCTAACCAATTTATACTTTCATAAGGTAATGGAAGACGAGCTTGTAACGAGTGAAAGAGTTTTTTATGACGTTTCCATTGTTTTTTATAGAAAGAGTCAAAGGGCTTTTCAGGACGTTGCCATTGATTTTCAGAGAATTCATGTTTTTTCAATCCTCGTGCTTTTTTAGCCTCAGGCACTATCGTCTTATCGTGTGATTTAAAATAGAAATACCTTTGCAATTTTGTCATACTTTCATGAATCTTAGGATAAGCTAAATAAGGTTTAAATGGTGTATATAACATTTTTTTTTCAAAAACTCGAGGAATTTGATTTCGTTTTTTTTCATATTCTCTTTTTTTTAATAGCTTTTCATATCGTTTTTTTTTTTTTTCGTTTTCTTTTCTTTCCTTTTCTTCCCTCATTTCTCTCATTTTTCTCTCCATGACTGATTCAATTCGTATTGGAAACATAGATGACGGGATTTGTTTTTCTTGTTCACTTACTGGAATAGCTTGTTCACTTACTGGAATAGCTTGTTCACTTACTGGAATAGCTTGTTCACTTACTGGAATAGCTTGTTCACTTACTGGACTGGTTTGTTCACTTACTGGACTGGTTTGTTCACTTACTGGACTGGTTTGTTTACTTACTGGAATAGCTTGTTCACTTACTGGACTGGTTTGTTTACTTACTGGAATAGCTTGTTTACTTACTGGATTGAATAAATTAATAAAAAACTTTGACCAATTTATTTCTGGACTTTGAATGTTTGTATTGTTTACCAATATTTCTTTTTCTTTTTCATGAGCTTTTAAATAATTTTCATATTGACAAAGAAATTGATGAATAATCAAAGACGCTTTATCAAGATGTTTTTCTTTTTTTAAATCTTTTATAACAATATCAGAATTGTCAAATTCCCAGCTAATTAATAATTTTTCTTTTTTTTCATTAAAAGTTTCATTTTGAGTTGTCCAATTTTTATATGGAAAATCAATTTGAAGATGTTGAATAGGTTCAACTTCAACTTGTTCTATTTGATTTTTCTGATCAAATTCTTTTTTAATTTCAGAGACTAAAATAGGTGCAATTTGTTCAAATGATTTATACAAATTAATGGTGTCTTCTTTTAATATTGAACTTTGAATTTGATGAAAAATAGTTGGATACGAAGGTGTGGATGTTTTTAAATATTTATAAAAATCGATAAACAATTTTTCGTTTTCATCATGTTCTTGTATAAGTTGAGATTTAGCTTGTTTTTTTTTTTGAGTTAATGCGATTTTACGTTCTTCATGTGTATCATGAAATTGTAAATATAAAGTTTCGAATTTATTAATAATTTGAGGATTTGTGAAGTGTGGATAATTTTTTAAAACAGAATAATTGCGTGTTTCAAAACTAATTTGTAAAACACTTAAAGCCATTACAAAAAAACTTAAAAAAATAGGCAAATTTGTTATTTGTTTAGCAGTTTTATTGCCAAGTTTAAAAAACGGTTGATATAAATCATTAAAAATTAATAAAAATTTCAATTGCATAGTTGAATTCTAACATATATAAGTTTATTTGTCAATTTGAAAAGGCTGACTGGATTGAGTGGTTTAGAAATTCTCCAAATACTTTGGAAGATCAAAAATCAAAGTGCTTCAGGCGGATACCTAAGGACTCAAAGATGATGAAGGGCGTATAAACCTGCGAAAAGTTCTAGTGAGTTGGAAAAAAGCAATATATAGCTAGAAATTCCCGAATAGAGCAATCTTAAAAACTACTGAATAAATTCATAAGTCAGTAAGAAAGAACTTAGTGAACTGAAACATCTTAGTAACTAAAGGAAAAAAAAGCAAAAGCGATTTTCTGAGTAGTGGCGAACGAAAAGGAAAAAGCCTAAACACTTCTTAGAAGTGGGTTGTGGGAAAATAAATAAATAAAGTTTAAACAGCTGAAACCTGTACCAGAGATGGTGAAAGTCCAGTTTTCTTTATAAAAAAAAACCCCCCGAGTAGCTTGGGACACGTGAAATCCCTTGTGAATCAGCGAGGACCACCTCGTAAGGCTAAATACTCTTGAGTCACTGATAGTGAAAAGTACCGTGAGGGAAAGGTGAAAAAGAACCCCTATTGGGGAGTGAAAGAGATCATGAAATCTGGAGCATTCAATCTGTAGGAGGGCGTAAGCCTGACTGCGTGCCTGTTGAAGAATGAGCCGGCGACTCATAATTTTTGGCTTGGTTAAAAAAAGATTTTGAAGCCAGAGTGAAAACAAGTTTAAAAAAGCGAATAGTCAAAAGTTATGGACCCGAACCCGAGTGATCTAACCATGACCAGGAAGAAGCTAAGATAAAACTTAGTGGATGTCCGAACCGACCGATGTTGAAAAATCGCCGGATGAGTTGTGGTTAGCGGTGAAATGCCAATCGAACTCGGAGCTAGCTGGTTCTCCCCGAAATGCGTTGTGGCGCAGCAAAAGATTATTAAGGGGTAGAGCACTGTTTCAGTACGGGCCAGTCAAATGGTACCAAACTGTCGCAAACTCCGAATACTTAATATAAGCAAAAAAGTGAGACATTGGGGGATAAGCTCCAATGTCGAGAGGGAAACAGCCCAGATCAGCAGCTAAGGCCCCTAAATAATAACTAAGTGTTAAAGGAAGTATCAACGCTGAAACAGCCAGAAGGTTCGCTTAGAAGCAGCTATCCTTGAAAGAATGCGTAATAGCTCACTGGTCAAATATTAAAGCGTCGATGCGCCGAAAATGTCCGGGACTAAGTTATTTGCCGAAGCTTTGGGTTCGCAAGAGCGAACGGTAGGGGAGCGTTCTGTTTAAGGTGAAGACTCATTGAAAAAGAGGTTGGATTAAACAGAAGTGAGAATGTTGGCTTGAGTAACGCAAACATTGGTGAGAATCCAATGCCCCGTAAACCTAAGGTTTCCTTTGTAAGGTTCGTCCGCGAAGGGTTAGTCAGGACCTAAGATAAGACTGAAAAGTGTAATCGATGGACAACAGATGAATATTTCTGTACTTATTTTAATTGAGTGACAAAGGACAAAAGAGGTAATTTTTAATTGGTTGTCCAATGGTAACAATGGAAGTGTTCAACAGAAAATAAAAGCAAAAAAACTTTTATTCAATGGAGACATGATCCGCTGCTCCGCTTTTGGCGAAGTCAGTCAACTTAAAATTATCATATTTTCAAGAAAAGTTTGAGACACTTATCAATTAAAGTAACCTGTACCGCAAACCAACACAGGTAGGTAAGTTGAGTATACTCAGGGGCGCGAGAGAACTCTCTCTAAGGAACTCGGCAAAATGGCCCCGTAACTTCGGGAGAAGGGGTGCCTCAATCGAGGCCGCAGTGAAATGACTCATTGAACTGTTTATTAAAAACACAGGTCTCCGCTAAGTCGCAAGACAATGTATGGGGGCTGACGCCTGCCCAGTGCCGGAAGGTTAAGGAAATTGGTTAAATGCTGATAACTGAAGCCCCGGTGAACGGCGGCCGTAACTCTGACGGTCCTAAGGTAGCGAAATTCCTTGTCACGTAAGTTGTGACCCGCACGAAAGGCGTAATCAAATGAGTACTGTCTCGGAGAGAGACTCGGTGAAATAGACATATCCGTGAAGATGCGGATTACTAATCGTTAGACACGAAGACCCCGTGCAGCTTGACTGTATCTTGATATTGGTTTCCAGTTATTTTTGTGCAGTCTAGGTGGGAGTGCATTTTTTGTGCAACATTGAGAGACCACTCTGAAATAATTAGAATTCTAAAAGTGATTCCTTGAAACAGGACACTTGACAGTGTCAGGTGGGCAGTTTTTTTGGGGCGAAATTCTCCTAAAAAGTAACGGAGATTTGCAAAGGTTCCCTCAAACTGGACGGAAATCAGTTGTTGAGTATAAAGGCAAAAGGGAGCTTGACTGTAAGACCTATAAGTCGAACAGAGGCGAAAGCCGGCCTTAGTGATCCGACGGTTCCATGTGGAAGGGCCGTCGCGCAAAAGATAAAAGTTACGCCGGGGATAACAGGCTTATCTTCCCCAAGAGTTCATATCGACGGGAAGGTTTGGCACCTTAATATCGGGGCTTTTATATAGTAATGTATAAAGTATGTATTTGGCTATAAGCTGAGATCTCCGTTTTCTTAAAGGAATCTAGCATTTTATGTGCTTTAAATCGTTTTGTTACAAAGTTACGTTCAAGACGCATTTGAAGTAACACACATAAATGCGGACAATCAGCTGGGAAGTTCGATTTAACGAACCCCTCAACGACTACACGCCAAAGCTCTACCTCAGCTTTGCGGCTTACCCGAAGGGAACCAAAGGCGAGAGAGATCAAAAAATAGTCTAAACTCATAGGCGACTATGAGCCATAATTTTTGGAATACACATTATATTAAAAAATCATGCAATTTTCTATAAATCGAATATAAAAATTCACTTATATCTATACAAACAGACTAAAAAATTTAACAAAATAACACTTATTAGAAAATAATTTACATCCATGTTTTTACTATAAAATACTTATTAAAACTTATTAAAAGTAGTGTATTGAATATCAGACGATGTCGACCTTTCGCAACCTGGGGCGGTAGTACGTCCCAAGGGTTGGGCTGTTCGCCCATTAAAGCGGAACACGAGTTGGGTTTAGAACGTCGTGAATGTCTCGCGACCTTGCTTAGTGATTTGCAAGTAAAATTTGCCTCATTTCGGTGAAATCTTAATACAAAAACGATAATACCGAGGGAAGTCAAAGTAAACAATATATAATTTTGAACAATGAAAATACAACAAAAGCGTAATATTCAAATATCACGGGAATTACGCGATATTATCCATGGTTATATTATGTCTGATGGTCAAGTAACTCCGAACGGTTCTGTTTGGGTTGCTCAAAGTACTAAAAAACGTCTATTCGTCGAATGGCTATATGAAAAACTGCAAATATTGCGAACAAATACATCTATACGAAATAGAATTTATATAGATCAACGATCTGGAAAAAAAAGTTATTCGATGCAATTTCAAACACGGAATATATGTAAAGGTTTTCGTAATATGTGGTATAAACCTTTGGCGAAACGAAAAAGTTTACCTTCCAGCATAGGTTGCTTTTTTAGTATTCCTTTTGTGACCTTGTGGTTTGCTGGGGATGGTACTAAAATTATTGGACAGCGTGGTGCGAAATTTGAAGTAACATGTTTTACTCCAGAAGAAAGGCTGAAGTTAAAACAATTATTCAAAACTAAATTCAATATAAATGCGAAAATTCTAAGAGCTGGTCAAAGTAAAACAGGGACATATCAATGGACATTATCAATTTTTGCACCCGAATATGATAAATTTAGAACTTTAATAACTCAAATGGATTTAATCCCCCGTATTTTTCCATATAAATTATGTAAAAAATAAAATAAAAATTTGACCCCTTAACGACTTTGCACTGCTTATAAGCTGTGAGCAAATAATACCGCTTCGGTAGCGGCTTCTCGCTAAAGCTTTTCGCTAAAGCTTTTCGCTAAAGCTTTTCGCTAAAGCTTTTCGCTAAAGCTTTTCGCTAAAGCTTTTCGCTAAAGCTTTTCGCTAAAGCTTTTCGCTAAAGCTTTTATTAAAGTGCAAGATAATCATCTTTCAAATAATGCTGCTTCGGTAGCGGCTTCGTAGCTAATGTTGCATAGATTAACGATGATTATAATATGGCAACTCTTTTTCAAAGAAAAAGATGAAGGTATAGTCTTTACCCACAAAAAGAGACAGTTTGGTCTATATCTGCGATTAGCGATAGAATATTGAGAGGATTTTTCCATAATACGAGAGGACTTGGAAGAACATACCTCTGGTGTACCAGTTCTTATACCAATAGGATATGCTGGGTAGCTACGTATGGAGTAGAGTACCGCTGAAAGCATCTAAGTGGGAAACTCACCTCAAGATGAATATTCTCTATAAGATTCCAGTAAGATCAACTGGTAGATAGGTTTCCAGTGTACAATTCGTAAGAATTTCAGCTAAGAAATACTAATTATCAATTGTTTTTGATATTCTAGTGTCTATATTAGATTTGAAACACTTCAATCTGCCTTTGGCAGACCTTTTCGAATTTGAAAGTGAAACAATTTAAGGGTTTAACTACTGCAAGGGTAACTTTGTGGAAAAAAAACCTGATGCTAGAAGTATAGGGGATATGGCGGAATTGGTAGACGCTACAGACTTAAAAATTTAATTTTGAGACTTTTTTTTCACAATTCAGGAAAAAAAAAGTAAAGCTCTCAAATTCAGAGAAACTTTAATGTTCAGTCAGCGCCCCCCGAAGGGAAGGCGAGTAGCCTGCCCAGGGGTGAACAGAAGGAACACAGAAGGAACTCTGAGCCAATTATTTCACAATATGTGACAATACAGGTGCAGAGACTTGATGGGAGCTATTTTTATCAAAAATAAATTTGATAAAAATAAAGGTAAAGTCCTACAATAAGAAAATTTGTTGGTTCTTTGAACCGTGAGGGTTCAAGTCCCTCTATCCCCAGTTCATAGAGTCCAGGCCCCTCCCCGTCCCCTTCGGGGGCGGCAGCCAAGAGGTGCTTTGCTTCAGCCCACAGACTGTTACTAACTTGGCAAAGCCTAAGCCTGGAAGGGTCGATGCTTGAGAGGTTAAAAAGAGCGGATTGTAAATCCGCTGGCGAAAGCCTTCACTGGTTCGAATCCAGTTCGACCCAATCTCTGCTCGGTCCAAAGGGGTAAAGCTCCATTTTCGAAAGCAAACCTCGTCGAGAGATAGGTATTGTCGTGTTTATTTGTAGGCATATATTAAATTATTTAACCGTGTGAAACGGCTATCAAAGTTCAAGTCCACCTGGGTTTCAAGGTTGGAGCAATATAAATTACCGTAATTTTCTACACGGGGATTTTGAAACTTTGTGTATAAAGTTTAGTTTAAATAAATTTTAAAAACAATTTATTATACAGAGATAGGTATTGTCCCCCAAGAAGGACAAGGTTGCTGTAACCCTTTATGCGCGCAAGCGAGCGGGTTGGGCTTCCCTTCGGGCCAAAAGGTAGGTAGCTTCCTTCATTCCTCGCTCGAAGGGAAAGGTGGCAGAGCGGTTGAATGCATCAGTTTTGAAAACTGTCGTAATGACTTCATTACCGGGGGTTCGAATCCCCCCCTTTCCTTTTTTAAAATCTTTCTTTATATTTTGGTATAAATTTTTATACCAAAATATAAATTTGAGTTTTGAGTTAAGCAGTTATTCAATCATTGCTTGGTAAGTGGCGACAGTGGATGGCGAAATTTTATTTAAATATCGAAAAATCCAGTATTTAAAAATAGTATCTAATAATACAGGAAATGTAGAAATAAAAAAGGCAATAAAATTTTGATTTTGTGAAATACCAAAATGTTCAATCAAAGCATGTAATCCAATTTCCCAACTTTTTGAAGAATGAAAGCCAACAAGTAAATCTAAAAAAAAAATAAGAAAGAAACATTTTGTTGTTTCACTCAAACTTAAGAGAGATTCAATAAAAAATGTTTTTAAAATTAGTATTTGCGGTGTAGAGATAATAAGTAGAAATAGAAAAAATAAAATAGTTGTAAAATCTAAAATCCAGTTAGTAATAATTGTAATACTTTGTTGATGATAAAAGTCTGCACATTGTAAAAAATAATCTTGAAAAATTTTATGTTCCTCTTGAATCATTCCTCCCGATTTTAAAAGAGTTTCAAAATAGATTTGTTGTGAAAAAGTTTGAACTTTTGAAAATGCTTGTTCTTGTTGATGAAAATTAATAAAGATTTCTGGTGTCAAAGGTATAAAATGAAAAATACAAAATCGAATAAAAAATTGAAAAACCCAAGGACAAATAATTAAAAAACAAAAACATTGTAAAGAAGCTATTGCAATATAACGAGAAACACGAAATTCATAAATAGCAAATAAATCTGTTTTGAGTCCAATTTGTTTTAGAAAACGTTGAAGTGTGCGAACAATAGATCTAGGGATTAGCCCAATTTGTTCAAAATTCTGCATGCTGTTATTGGACAACTTGATATCTAGCTTGGGCTCGTTTTAAAGCAAAATTTGCAGAAACTTTTTGTTTTGGATTAGTTGCTTGGAGATATTGTTGTCGTGCAGATGCAAGTTCAGCTTTACTGACCGCCAAATCAATAGTGCTTGAACTTTCAGCTTCATTAACTAAAAGTGTAATATTATCACGAAGAATTAAAGCGAAGCCACCCATAAGGGCAAGTGGAGTCCATTTTTTTTGAGATCGATATAAAAAGACACCAATATCTAAAGCTGTTATAAGAGGAGCATGTCCTTTAAGAACACCCATTTGGCCTGTATTAGTAGGTAAAATAATTTCTTCTGCCTCGTCGTTTAAAAAAATCCGATCTGGAGTAATGATACTAAATTGAAGAGTCATAATTGGTTAGCTTTTTCAATAGCTTCATCAATATTGCCAACAAGATAAAAAGCTTGTTCAGGTAGATCATCAAGTTTCCCTGAAAGAATCATATCAAATCCACGAATAGTTTCAGCTAAACTAACATATTTTCCTGGTGAGCCTGTAAATACTTCAGCAACAAAAAAAGGTTGTGATAAAAAACGTTCAATTTTTCTTGCACGAGCAACAATTAAACGATCTTCTTCTGAAAGTTCATCAAGACCTAAAATTGCAATGATATCTTGTAGTTCTTTATATCGTTGAAGAGTTTGTTGTACATTTTGAGCACAAGAGTAATGTTCTTCTCCAACAATCCAAGGTTGTAACATTGTAGATGTAGAGTCTAAAGGATCGACAGCTGGATATATTCCTTTTGAAGCTAATCCTCTTGAGAGTACAGTTGTAGCGTCTAAATGAGCAAATGTAGTTGCTGGAGCTGGATCAGTTAAATCATCTGCGGGAACATAAATTGCTTGTATGGAAGTAATAGATCCATCTTTAGTGGATGTAATTCGTTCTTGTAGACCTCCCATTTCAGAAGCTAAAGTTGGTTGATAACCAACAGCTGAAGGCATACGACCAAGAAGTGCGGAAACTTCTGAACCAGCTTGAACAAATCGAAAAATATTATCAATAAAAAGTAGTACATCTTGTTTTTGAACATCTCGGAAAAACTCCGCAATGGTTAAGGCAGTTAAGCCAACACGCATACGAGCTCCAGGAGGTTCATTCATTTGTCCATAAACCAGAGTCACTTTTGATTCGCTAAGATTTTGTTCATCGATGACTTTGGATTCTTTCATTTCCATATAAAGGTCATTTCCTTCTCGTGTACGTTCACCAACCCCTCCAAAAACAGAAACGCCTCCATGTGCTTTGGCAATATTATTAATCAATTCCATAATTAAAACAGTTTTTCCAACACCAGCTCCACCAAATAAACCAATTTTTCCACCTCGACGGTAAGGAGCCAGCAAATCAACAACTTTAATTCCTGTTTCAAAAATACTTAATGTTGTTTCCAAATCTACAAAAGCTGGAGCGTCACGATGAATGGAAAAACGTTTTGAAATATCCACATCTCCTAAATTATCTACAGGTTCTCCGAGAACATTAAAAATGCGTCCTAAAGTAGTTTTACCCACTGGAACACTGATTGGCTCACCAGTATCAACAACAGCCATACCACGCATTAAACCATCTGTGCCACTCATTGAAACAGCTCGAACACAATGATCTCCTAACAGTTGTTGTACTTCGCAAACAATTTCTTTGTTTTTATCGCGAACACATAATGCATTATAAATATTTGGAATTTGACCTGGTTGAAAAGCGACATCAATAACAGGACCTATAACTTGAGTAATTTGGCCAGTATTGTTTGAAGTTGACATTTTGATAATAAACTTATTAAGAAGTATCTTTTTGCATTTTAGAATGAAATTTTTTACGTGGAATTCTATTCAAATTTTTTCAAAAGTAAACAGGATTTGATTATTTTGAAAATAAAAATAAAGTTTTTTTTAGTATAGGGCTCATCGTCTAATGGATAAGACCGCAACCTTCTAAGTTGCTAATGCAGGTTCGATTCCTTCTGAGCTCAACACTTATGGCAAAAAAGGCATTAATAGAACGTCAAAAAAAACGTCTCATTCTAGTTCGTAAATTTTCCTTTCAACGTTATCAGCTAAAGCAACAAAAAAAAATATTTAAATTACAACAATTTCCACGTGATAGTTCTTATGTTCGTTTACATAATCGTTGTTTACTATCAGGTCGTCCAAAAGGTTTTTTTCGTGATTTTAAACTTTCGAGACATTTCTTACGTGAAATGGCTTTATCCGGCTTGTTACCTGGGGTAAAAAAAGCATCTTGGTAAGCTTAATTGTGTTAAAAAATTTGAAAATATTTATGGCAAATTCAAAAATTTATGATTGGTTCGAATCTCGACTTGAAATTCAAGTAATTGCAGACGATGTTACAAGTAAGTATGTACCTCCTCATGTTAATATATTTTATTGTTTTGGAGGAATTACATTTACTTTATTTTTAGTTCAAGTAGCAACAGGTTTTGCAATGACTTTTTATTATCGCCCAACTGTTGCTGAAGCGTTTTCTTCGGTAGAATATTTAATGACCCAAGTAAATTTTGGTTGGTTAATTCGTTCTATCCATCGTTGGTCAGCAAGTATGATGGTTTTAATGATGATTCTTCATGTATTTCGTGTTTATTTAACAGGTGGATTTAAAAAACCAAGAGAACTCACTTGGGTTACTGGTGTTTTAATGGCTGTTTGCACGGTTTCATTTGGTGTCACTGGTTATTCTTTACCATGGGATCAAGTGGGTTATTGGGCTGTAAAAATTGTTACGGGGGTTCCAGATGCAATTCCTGTTATAGGTAGTTCCGTTGTTGAACTTTTAAGGGGTGGTGTTGGTGTAGGACAAGCAACTTTAACAAGATTTTATAGTCTTCATACTTTTTTATTACCTTTATTCACAGCAGTTTTTATGTTAATGCACTTTCTTATGATTCGAAAACAAGGTATTTCTGGACCACTTTAAAATAAAAAAATGGCTGTTACAAAAAAACCTGATTTATCTGATCCTTTTTTACGTTCTAAATTAGCTAAAGGTATGGGACATCATTATTATGGTGAACCTGCTTGGCCAAATGAACTTCTTTATATTTTTCCAGTATGTATCGTAGGTACATTTGCTTGTGTTATTGGTTTAGCTATTTTAGATTTAGCAGTTGTTGGTGAACCTGCGAATCCATTTGCAACTCCTTTAGAAATTCTTCCAGAATGGTATTTTTATCCTGTTTTTCAAATATTAAGAACTGTTCCAAATAAATTATTAGGTGTTCTTTTAATGACATCTGTTCCAATTGGACTTTTAACTGTTCCTTTTATTGAAAATATAAATAAATTCCAAAATCCATTTCGAAGACCAGTAGCAACAACAGTTTTTTTTGTAGGAACAGTGGTTGCCATTTGGTTAGGTATAGGAGCGACTCTTCCAATTGATATTTCTTTAACTTTGGGCCTTTTTCTAAAAGGGCCCAACGTTAAATTGATGAACCTAAACCAACATATGAACCATAAAAAAAGATTCCAAGTAATCCCAACGCAGCAATACCGATGAGCGTACCAACAAACCAAAGTGGAATACGACCAGTTGTAGACATTAGTTGAAAATATAACTTGAAAATAAAACAGCTAATACAAAAATTAATAAAAGTCCCCAATATAAACTTGTTCGATTTAATTCAACACTTTGCTTATTTGGATTTGGATTGGTCATAAAAATTAACGAACAATAAATTGCATGGCAGTAATCGCTCCAAGAAAAAAAATTGTTGGAACAGCTAAACCATGAACAGCTAACCAACGAACTGTAAAAATAGGATAATCTGTTGATTCTTTTCCAGTCATAATAATGGTTATATTCTCGAATAAGATTGTATTTGTTCAAATGCGTTCAAACGATCTGTTATAAGAGGAGCGGATTGACGTTCTTCTGTAAAATATTCATTTGGACGTGGACTCCCAAAAACATCATAAGCAAGACCTGTACTTACAAATAACCAACCTGCTATAAAAAGTGAAGGGATAGTAATACTATGAATAACCCAATAACGAATACTTGTTAATATATCAGAAAATGGACGTTCTTGTGTTGTACCAGACATTTATGGATTTTGAGAATAATCAGTTGAAATGAAAAAATCAAATTTTTTGAACAATTGACAAATGATCTACTAATCCATAATCTTTAGCAGCACGAGCAGACATAAATTGATCTCGATCCATATCTTTTGAAATGCGATTTAAAGGTTGTCCTGTTCTTTCTGCATAAATTTGACCAACTTGACGTCGAATGCGTCGAACTTCTTCAGACTCCCAGAGCACTTGTGCTGCTTGACCTTGACTTCCACCTTCAGGTTGATGGATCATCATTCGTGCATGAGGAAAGGCTAGCCTTTTTCCACGAGCACCTCCTGCAAGGATAAAAGATGCCATGGAAGCTGCTGTCCCTACACAAATTGTAGTAACATCTGGACGAATATAATTCATAATATCATAAATACCGATACCACAAGTAACAGAACCTCCTGGTGAGTTGATATAAATATAAATACTTTTTGATTGTTCTTCCCCATTCAAATATAACATAATACCAATTAATTGATTAGCTAATTCATCATCTAATTGTTGACATAAAAAAAGTACACGTTCACGATACAAACGATTATAAAGATCAACCCATTCTGCAGAAGGTTCTCCCGGCAATTTAAAAGGAATTTTTGGAACACCAATAGGCATAAGTTTTGGAAGAAATTATTTTATAAGATTATGGAGATAAGGAGAGTCGAACTCCTGACATTTGCTGTGCAAAAGCAACGCTCTACCACTGAGCTATATCCCCTAAGTGGGCTATATTGGACTTGAACCAACGACTTCTGTCTTATCAGGACAGTGCTCTAACCAACTGAGCTAATAGCCCATAAAAAATATACTACCATAAAGTATATTTGCAATTTTTTTTTTTTACGTTATTATAGTATATATGTTTAAAAAAATTTTAGTATATACAGGTAAATTTATTTTAAGTGGTCTTATTTGGTATAGTTCAGGTGAAATTTTTCCAGATAATGAAATCACATTAAATAATATCTATGAAGATGATAATATGTGGCCCTTAATTGTTTATATTGTAAGAATTAGTTGGAGTTCAATTCCTTGGTTTCGTTGGTAAGTTGAAGCAATTACAAAATTTGACAATACTTCTTAGAAGTGTTAAACTTAGAAATTAACTAGAACTTTTGTTATATAAACTGGCAGGACTGTAAAGTAGCAACAGTTTTATAAAAAAAATTGTCTGGTACAGGTTCGGCCTGCCCCTTTGGGGCAGGCCTAACCTCCACTCAGCAAAAAGCTGAGGGGCGCCGCCAAGCGGCTTCCTATACAAAATTATAATCAAATGTTTCTTCTCTTTTATAAATTTCTATTTTTTCTTTCTGATTTTCTCGAAATTCAAAGAAAAAGTTTCTATTTATTTTTAAATTTTGGATTAGGACAGCCTTTTAAATTACAATCATATTTTTTGCCAATTGATTTTTTACATGAAAATTATAAATTTACAAAACCAACTTTAAATATTAAACAATCTATTCTTTTTGGGAAAACTTATTGTTGTCACTTTTATATTCCCATTCAGTCTGGCATTCGATCAACATCAACATCAACATCAGCTCCAGCGAAAATAAAGTGGATTCTTTTAGGAACACTCCCACTTTTAACTCGTCGCGGGCATTTTATAATTAATGGAACACCACGTATTGTGTTAAATCAGATTGTAAGAAGTACTGGCATTTATTTTCAAAAAGGTCATGAAGATGACTATGCTCTCCCAGAGGATCAAATTTTTTACGCTGAAATTATTTTGAAACGGGGCTCCTGGATTCAATTTGAAATTGATTCTCAAAAAAGAATTTGGGTTTCCCGACAAAATAAACCACGGTTTTTTTTATCTAATTTCTTTGAATTCAATTCTTTTTCTTTTTATGAACAAAAATTCAATTTAATAAACAATTTTTTAAAACTCAACGAAAATGAACGTTTATATTTAGGCAAAAATGGTCGAAATCGCTTGAATAAAAAACTAGGTTTATGTTTAAAAGCATTAGTTTTAACACCAATTGATATTCTTACTATTAGTAATATTCTTTTTAAAAGTGGTTATTATTACTCTGCTCCTAAAAGGAAGCTTTCAGAAGGTAAGCAGAGCTCTATAAGCTATACATCAACACAAACAAGTGATCTTAAGGTGGTTAGAACCTCGGCGGACATGGGGCAAAGCAGAACAGAAGAGTTTCAAAGCTCCAGGGCAAAGACCAAAGTGGAAGGATTAGCTAAAGAGCAAACTGCTTATATTGTAGATGATATTGATAATTTGAAAAATAGAAGATTAAAAACAATAGGCGAATTATTGCAAGATCAATTAATTCGTGGTCTTCAACGTTTACAAATAATATTTAAAAACAATTTGCATTTGCCATCAACCTTCTCCACAATCTCTGCAGGGGCTCCACCCACTCTACGTCCTTCCATAGGAGAAACGCTGGACGCCGCCTTTGGTGGCCGAGACCCAGTCCCCAAAAGGCCCGGCTTTCGACGATCTACGGCCCATCGGTCGACAAAAGCTAACCTAGGGACCTATAGGCCCGCTGGGAAGCCGTCGCTTCCAGGTGAAAGCCATAGAGCGGTAGGAACTAAAAATTTAGGTGGACTTCAACCTATAAATAGTACATTCAAAGAATTCTTTCATAGTCATCAACTTTCACAATATTTGGATCAAAGCAATCCTCTATCTGAAATTACTCATAAACGAAGATTAAGTTGCGGAGGTCTTAATTTGGCTGATGCTGGGCAGGCCTTTGGCTTGCGAAGCATTCATCAAACTTATTATGGTCGCATTTGTCCAATCGAAACACCTGAAGGTAAAAATGCAGGTCTTGTGAATTCATTAACAACAGCTGTAAGATTAAATAGTTATGGTTTTTTAGAAACACCTTTTCTAGAAGTTTATAAACAACATTTGCAAAATCAAAAAAGATTAAGCTTTTTGTCAGTGGAAATGCAAGAAAAAAGAAATCCATTTTTTAATCAAAAATTCCCAAAACAAAAAACAGCTGTCAACAATGTATCAATTGGTATATTAGAAAATCAAGGTGCAATACCTTATGAAAGTAATTCGATCAATTTTTTAGCTAAGAGTGCTCAACAATTTCTTTCAATTGCAACAACTTGTATTCCTTTTATAGAACATGATGATGCAAATCGTGCCTTAATGGGTTCAAACATGCAAAGACAAGCATTGCCTTTAATTTTTTTAGAAGCACCTATTCTATCAACACTAAATGCTTTTCGTGTTTTGTCTGATTTAAAGGATATACCAACAAGTCCGAAAAGTGGTTTTATAATGTATATAAGTAAGAAAAAAATTATTTTTTTAAACCGTCATCATCTACCTTTAATGAATTCACAAATAAAAACATGTTCGCAAGCTCACTATATTAATTTCCAACAATTGCAATATAATGTTGATTAAGAAAAATTTTTATTTTAAAAAATCGATATCAAAATTTCATTTTTTTAAAAAACAAGAAGTTAGTAACTTCTTATTTCAAATTTATTTTCGTAATGTATATTGTTATACTATAAAAAAAAAGCTTCTCAATTTAAATAGATTCGCTTCAGCCTTCCCTCCTATGGAGGGAAGTCTACAGGCTAGAGCAAGCCTTGGCTATGGCACCCGCAAGGGGCACTGTAACTTTCCAGGCCGAACCTCCAGCTTTTCGGGCTGGAGTTGGTTCGAGCACAGCGGATCAGCAGCCTCTTACTGGGCTGCAAGATTTCTGACTTCTGAAAGAGTCTCAGTGTTGGCAAAGTCGAAAGGCAGAAAATTGAACATTAAAGTGAAATTTTTACAAAATTTTGAAAAATCAAATCAAAATACTTATTTTTTACAGAGACCTATTACATATACGTCACAATGGATTCAAAAAGGAGATTTACTAAGCGATTGTTCAGCTAGTTCTAAAGGTGAATTAGCTTTAGGTAAAAATTTATTCGTTGGATATATGTCTTGGGAAGGCTTAAATTTTGAAGATGCTGTTTTAATCAATCGTCAAATCGTATCAAAATATTTATCTTTGCATATTGAAAAATATGAAATTGAATTAGGTGAAACACCTTATGGTCCAGAAAAAATTATACGATCTTTTGATTCCAAAAAATTTGATAAAAATGGAATTCCGAAAATAGGATCTTGGATTCAAGAGGGTGAAACTTTGATTGGAAAAACGATCCCTACAGCACCTTCAATTTTATTAACTCATGAAAAATTATTATCTGATGTTGTTGGCTCTGCTCTCGAAGAAACTAGCTCCCTACAGGGACAGACGTCCCTTGAGGTCGGCTGGGCTCGAGCCAAAGCTGAAGTTTCCCAGGGTAGTTCTGCCACAAAGGGGCGATCTTCCTTAAAGTGGGAATTAAATGAGGACAAATCAGAAGTTCAGAAAAAATATTTAACAGTTCCGTCTGGTGGTCGTATCATTCGTATTTGTTATACACATACAAATTTTCAAAAGCCAAGTTTTGTTGCTAAATCTACTTTTGGGAGTGAAAGTTATAAACTTAAAGTTTCTAAGTGGAGTCAATATAAGGGCTTTGCTCTTCAGCTAAAATTTATCAAACGTTTTAATATTTTACCAATCATTTTCCCCGAAGCCCGTAGCAGAGCCCTCTCGGCAAAACCGAGAGCAGAGATAATTTCTCAGGAAGCTTATGGCTCCATAGCCCAGACAGCTCTTTTGTTGCTTCAGAGCTACCCTGCAGTCGGACCTCCAGTTCTCCCCCCTATAGGGGGAGCAGGCAGCCTAGGGCAGCCAGCCTGGGGCAGCTTGCGGGCTGAAGCGGACTTACGGGCCCACAGGGGTAGAGTGGATCTTGAGGCCGACTTATGGTCTATACGGCGTGTGGTTCCAGCAAAGTGTTTACCAAAGGCAGCTGTTATGAACAAAGGGGATAGAATACTTTTAAATTCGGTAAAAAAAATTACAATATATATTGCTGAAAAACGTCTATTTAAGGTAGGTGACAAAATTTCAGGCCGCCATGGGAATAAAGGCATTATTTCTCGGATTTTGGCGGATTGTGATATGCCGTATTTACCTAATGGACATTCATTAGATGTTCTTTTAAACCCCCTTGGGGTTCCTTCACGTATGAATGTAGGTCAAATTTTTGAATGTCTTTTGGGATTTGCTGGTCAAATTTTTCAAACAAAATTTCAAATTATATGTTTTGATGAAATTTATGGTTATGAAGCTTCAAGAAGTTTTATTTATTCAAAATTATTTGAATCCTGTAAAAAAACAGGACAAAAATGGTTGTTCTCAAAAGAGAACCCTGGAAAGTTCCATTTATTTGATGGTCGAAGTGGTGAATTATTTCATCAATCAATACTTGTAGGTTCAACTTATCTTATGAAACTTATACATATTGTGGATGAAAAAATTCATGCACGAGCTACAGGTCCTTATTCATTAATAACCCAACAACCTCTCCGTGGTCGAGCAAAACATGGAGGTCAAAGATTTGGAGAAATGGAAGTTTGGGCTTTACAAGGATTTGGTATTGCTTATGCAATACAAGAATTATTAACAGTCAAATCTGATGATTTACAAGGACGAAACCAAATTATGCAAACATTATTAAAAAATACACCATTTAAGTTTGGTACACCTGAGTCTTTGCGAGTTGTTTTAAGAGAGTTACAATGTTTATGTTTATGTTTAAAACTTGAAATTTCAAAATAATTTATGCGCTTTATTTTAAGTTTTGTAATAATTTTGATTCTTGCTCCTCAAGAACCAGAATGGAATCCTCTTATTTGTAAGTTAAGATCAAAGAATTTATTTTTGACTTATAAAATGGCTAAAATAGCTGTAAATCGATTTACATGGACGATTCTTTTAATTTTTTATTTTTTTCATTTTAGATAAGTATTTAAAACAAAATGCGTACTTTTATCAGTTTTTATTTTTTAACGTTTTTAATATTTCCAATTGGAGTATTGTTTTGTACATCTTTGAATCTGAGCTTCGCTCAGATCAGTTCTCAAGCTTTTTCACCTGTTGCTTTATGTACTTATCAATTAAGTTTTTCTCTATCATTAATAGCTTGTATTATAAATACTTTTTTTGGATTTTTAATTGCATGGGTTCTTGTAAGATATGATTTTCCAGGTAAGAAAATTTTTGATGCTATGATAGATTTGCCCTTTTCTTTACCTACGTCAGTTGCGGGACTAAGTTTTTGTGCGATTTACGGTTCTAAAGGATGGTTTGGAACATTCTTACTTAACCATGGAATCCAAATTGTTTTTACAAAATTAGGAATTCTTTTAGCTATGATTTTTGTTTCTTTTCCGTTTGGAATCCGAAGTGTTCAACCTGTTCTTCTTGATATGGATAAACAATTGGAGGAAGCTGCTTGGTGTCTTGGAGCGACACCATGGCGAACATTTTCAAAAATTGTATGGCCAACTTTAATTCCAGCTATTTTAACTGGAATGGTTTTAAGTTTTTCACGTTGTATTGGTGAATATGGTTCAATTGTTCTTCTGTCATCAAATTTTCCATTTAAAGATCTGATTACTCCTGTTTTAATTTTTCAATGTTTAGAACAATATGATTATACTGGAGCAACAGTTTTAGGATCTGTTTTATTATTTTTTTGTTTTTTTTTCTTTTTAATTGTTAATATTTTTCAAAATAAAAATTAATATTATGTATTTAACTGAAACATTAAAAAATACCATTGAAGTACTTAATGATATTTATGATACAGGAAATAGTTCTATATTCACTTTTTTGAAATTAGCATGGGATTTATTCAAAGAAGCATTAATTTATACAATAACTCTTCAATGGATAAATGATTTTATAAAATTACCTATTTTAATACCCCATGAATCTAATAGTATTTTAGGTGATCATATTTTTCCACAGCCTTTAGATTTAAGCTTAGTCCCTTCGGGAGACGGAAGTGATAATTTCACTAGTGGTTTTTTAAATTGTTGTTTTTTATATTTATCTTTTGCTCCTGTTCAATTTATTTGGTTGAGACGAGTAATTGTTGACGGGCCATGGGCAGGTATTGCAGCAACAGTTGGAATTATTTTTGGAAATTTAAGTTTATTAGGATTTTGTTTATTTGGATTTCGGGATATTATTAATATTTGGTTTGGTCTTGAACCCTTAAGTTATTTTTTAGGTATTTGGTTAATTTTTTTGGTTATTTTTCAAATGACACAAAAACCTTTAAAAATAATAAAAAAAGACCAAAAAAAAGAACTTTTAATGATTTGTGTAATAAATTTTGCACTTGTTTGGACAGATCAGCCAGGTTTATATCAACTTTTTGGCAATTTAACATTTCAAACTGGAATCTCTCCTTTGGATGTTACTGAATCAGTGCCTTATTTTTATGGTATTATTCTTGGAAGTCTTTTTTGGCCTATTTTAATAAGTTTTAGCATTGTTCAATTTGGTTATTTTTTTCCACGTATTACAAAATATCCTTATTCAGTTTGGATTCGGGGTTTTAATATTTTTTGTTTAGTTGGATGTATTACATTAGCTTTAACTAGTTTTCCATATTATGGATTTGATTATTTATTTGCTAATCCATTAGGATTTGTATCTCAAGATAAAATTTGGGAAGATTTACGTTTGCCTTTATTAAAAACAGATACAAGTGATGCAAATAAAGGTCGGCTAGGTGAAAAATCCTCTTATGCTTCTGTAGATACTGATTTTTCTCTTTTCGATCGTGCCTATTATGGTGGAGGACCTTTTGTAGAATTTAATATTGAATCTTTAAATTATAAAAAAGAATATGCTTGGCGTTCAAGATTTGATCGATTATCTTCCCGAAACTTGACACGAGGAGGGGGTCTTTTGGCTAAGTATTTGCAAATTGATGACATTGATGCCACTCCAAAAATTGAATCAATTAAAAAAGAGAGTGAAACCTTGCAGCCAGTAAAAAAAAAAATTGAATCAACTGAAGAAATGGTTACATCAGAATCTGATTCTGATTCTGAAACTCAAAATTTTATTGATAATTATGATGATTTAGAAGGTTTAATTGAACGATTTATTGAAAATTATGCAGCTGAAGCAAATACAGAAGATCCAGACGTTCCTGATCTTCCTGATGAACAAATGATTCATTTTTCTGCTTTTTCTGAAATTGCCAAATATGGATTTGATTTATTTTCTATGTTTGAAGCAGTTGAATTAGATCCATTTGATCAACCACTAGCTGCAGAATTGAAAGAAAAATATTCTGCTAATTTTATTTATCGATTTCTTGTTCATTTTGATATTTCAAATTTTTTGAAACGTCAACCATATAAATTGACATCCAAGGAAGAAATCTCTTTATTTGAAAATCGATTGGCTTTAGGTGAATACTATAATACTTTACGTAGTTATTCAAACTTGGACTTGGATGAAGAACCTGGACAATCATTATTTTGTGGTCCTAAAAGTTATGTCAATAGAATTTATAATCAACAATTTAAAGGCACTTTAAAAATTGTGGAACGTTTATTTTCAATACATCTTGATAATGATGAAAATATTCCAAAATTACCAGAGTGGGAAATTCCAGATCTTAAAGACAGCAACCGAGATTCTTCAATTTTAAAATTTGATCAACCACTTTACAAAAAATCATTTTTGAAAAAAAATCCATTAGTTCATGAAGAAGCTTTGGAACAAAACTCTCAACAAGCAGCAGACTCAAGTCCTTTTGTCCAAGAAACAGCACCTTTGCCTTTTTTTGTTGGATGGGATAATGATCAAAGAAAATTTATAATTACAAATCGTTTACTTACACGTCAAACTAGCCCCTTATTAAAAAATGATAAAATAGCTTTTACAACTTGGCCTGTTACAGAAGAGGTGCTTCGAAATTCTCCACATTTGAATCGACTTTTTCGTACTAGAGAAGAGACTAAAGAAAGTGCTGATGATTTATTTAAATATGCAGAGCCTCTTATGGAAGAAGATACAATTATTTATGAGAAATTGCCAAATATTATTCAACGTGTTGAACTCAAAAATACAGAGAAATTACAAACATCTTTAGCACCAACTCGCGGAGGTTTTATTTGGGCAGGTAGTGAGCCATTAAAATTTCAAATTTTTTCAAAAATTCAGCTTCCAAATTGGTTTCCAAAAGCGAACACTAAACCTCAAGTTCCAAGACAACCTTAGATTATGTTCTAAATTTTTAATTTTTCTAAAAAAAATATAAAATAAGATTATTATGAAATTAGCTTATTGGATGTATGCTGGTCCTGCCCATATTGGAACATTAAGAGTTGCGAGTTCGTTTAAAAATGTTCATGCAATAATGCATGCTCCTCTTGGGGATGATTATTTTAATGTTATGCGGTCAATGCTTGAAAGAGAACGGGATTTTACTCCTGTAACAGCTAGTATTGTTGATCGTCATGTTTTAGCACGTGGATCTCAAGAAAAAGTTGTTGAGAACATTATGCGAAAAGACCAACAAGAAAACCCAGATTTAATTTTATTAACACCCACATGTACTTCTAGTATTTTACAAGAAGATTTACAGAATTTTGTAGAACGAGCAACAAGTCATACTCATTCAGAGATATTGTTAGCTGACGTTAATCATTATCGTGTTAATGAATTTCAAGCAGCAGATCGTACTTTGGAACAAATCATTGCTTTTTATTTAGAAAAACAAACAAAAGATGAGGTCCCCTCAGCTACGCTGAGAGGGACCTTAGGTAGCTCTCAGCAAAAAGCTGAGGTTGAAAAAAAAACTGAACAGCCTTCTGCAAATATTTTAGGAATATTTACATTAGGTTTTCATCATCAACATGATTGTCGTGAAATTTATCGAATATTAAAAGATTTGGGTATACGTATTAATAGTATAATTCCAGAAGGAAGTTTAGTTACAAATTTAAAAAATATAACAAAAGCTTGGTTTAATATAGTACCTTATCGAGAAATTGGTTTAATGGCAGCTGAATATCTTCAAAAACAGTATAATATGCCTTATATTGATCGAACTCCTATGGGTTTAGTAGAAACTGCTTCTTGGATTCGACAAATTTGTACTTTGGTTGAAGGCAATCAACAAGAATATGAAAAATATATAGATCAACAAACACGTTTTGTTTCTCAAGCTGCTTGGTTTTCTCGTTCCATTGATTGTCAAAATTTAACTGGAAAAAAAGCACTTGTTTTTGGAGATGCAACTCATGCAGCTGCTATGACAAAAATTTTAGTTAGAGAAATGGGAATAAATGTATGTTGTGCTGGTACATATTGTCAACAAGATGGAGATTGGTTTCGTGAACAAGTTCAAGGATTTTGTGATCAAGTTTTGATTACAGAAGATCATACTCAGGTTGGAAATATGATTGCCAAAATCGAACCAGCAGCCATTTTTGGAACACAAATGGAACGGCATGTTGGAAAACGTTTGGATATTCCATGTGGAGTTATTTCCGCTCCTATTCATATTCAAAATTTCCCATTAAGTTATCGTCCATTTTTAGGTTATGAAGGCACAAATCAGATTGCTGATTTAGTTTATAATTCCTTTACCTTAGGAATGGAAGATCATTTACTTGAAATTTTTGGAGGTCATGATGTTAAAACTGTGATTACAAAAAATTTATCAACTGATCAAGACTTAATTTGGAATTCATCAGCACAAACTGAACTTCAAAAAATTCCTGGTTTTGTACGCAATCGAATTAAACGTAATACAGAAAAATTTGCACGTTCTCAAAAGATTCAACAAATTACTGTTGAAGTTATGTATGCTGCAAAAGAAGCTGCAGAAGCTGCTACTTGACAAATTTTTTTAGTAAGTTATCTTTCCTGTTTATATTAAGAAATGAAATTATGGTTGAACCATTATTATCGGGTATTGTATTAGGATTGATTCCAGTAACCATTATTGGTTTATTTGTGACTGCTTATTTACAATATAAGCGAGGATTATAGCGTTGACATGGTTTTTCGACTGGTCGGCAAAAGCCGGCGGAGCTAAAATAATGCTGCAGGGCTTTGCCCTGCAGTTTACATCGGGTTGTTGCATAAAATCGAAATAAAAAAAAAACTGTCAGAAACCTATGGGACCACAAACAGAAACAAAAGTCGGAGCTGGATTTAAAGCTGGTGTTAAAGATTATCGTTTAACATATTATACACCAGAATATCAAGTATTAGATACAGACATTCTTGCAGCTTTTCGAATGACACCTCAACCAGGTGTTCCACCTGAAGAGGCGGGTGCTGCAGTAGCTGCTGAATCGTCAACGGGAACATGGACAACAGTTTGGACAGATGGATTAACAAGTTTAGACAGATACAAAGGTCGTTGCTATGATATTGAAGCAGTAGCTGGTGAAGAAAATCAATATATTGCTTATGTAGCATATCCATTAGATCTTTTCGAAGAAGGTTCTGTAACAAATTTATTTACTTCAATTGTTGGAAATGTTTTCGGATTTAAAGCATTAAGAGCATTGCGTCTTGAAGATTTACGTATTCCTCCATCTTATGTAAAAACATTCCAAGGTCCACCTCATGGTATTCAAGTAGAACGTGACAAATTGAATAAATATGGACGTCCTTTTTTAGGTTGTACAATTAAGCCAAAATTAGGTCTTTCAGCTAAGAATTATGGACGTGCTGTTTATGAAGGTTTAAGAGGTGGTTTAGATTTCACAAAAGATGATGAAAATGTAAATTCACAACCTTTTATGCGTTGGCGTGATCGTTTCCTTTTTGTTGCAGAAGCACTTTACAAAGCTCAAGCTGAAACAGGTGAAATTAAAGGTCATTATTTAAATGCTACAGCTGGACATTGTGATGAAATGATCAAAAGAGCTCAATGTGCAAAAGAATTAGGTATGCCAATTGTTATGCATGATTACTTAACAGGCGGTTTTACAGCTAATACTTCTTTAGCACATTACTGTCGAGATCATAGTTTATTACTTCACATTCACCGTGCAATGCACGCTGTACTTGATCGTCAAAAAATTCATGGAATGCACTTTAGAGTTTTAGCTAAAGCTTTACGTCTTTCTGGGGGAGATCATTTACACTCAGGTACAGTTGTAGGTAAACTTGAAGGGGAACGCGAAGTAACTTTAGGTTTTGTAGATTTAATGCGTGATAATTTTTCTGAAAAAGATCGTCAACGTGGAATTTACTTTACTCAAGATTGGGTTTCATTACCTGGAGTTATTCCTGTTGCTTCTGGTGGTATTCATGTATGGCATATGCCTGCATTAGTAGAAATTTTTGGAGATGATGCTTGTTTGCAATTTGGTGGGGGTACATTAGGTCATCCTTGGGGAAATGCTCCTGGAGCTGCGGCTAACCGTATTGCTTGTGAAGCTTGTGTTCAAGCACGTAATGAAGGACGTTCACTCGCTGCTGAAGGAAACGATATTATTCGTGATGCTGCTCAATGGAGTCCAGAGTTAGCTGCTGCTTGTGCGGTTTGGAAAGAAATTAAATTCGAATTTGAAACAATAGATACACTTTAAAAAAGTAATCAGTGAATTTGCCGCAGGTTTCTCTCCTGCGGCAAATTCACTAATCTTATAAAATAATTTGACAAAAAAATAAAAAAAAATAAATGCCAACAGTTCAACAGTTAATAAAATCAGCTCGTAAAAAAGTTTCAAAAAAAACAAAATCACTTGCTTTACAGTCTTGTCCACAACGTCGTGGAGTTTGTACACGTGTTTTTACAACAACACCAAAAAAGCCAAATTCAGCTATTCGAAAAGTTGCCCGAGTTCGTCTAACTTCTGGCTTCGAGGTGACAGCTTATATTCCAGGAATTGGACATAATTTACAAGAACACGCTGTCGTTTTAATTCGTGGAGGAAGAGTCAAAGATTTACCTGGTGTACGTTATAAAATAATTCGCGGAACTTTAGATACAGCTGGTGTCAAAGATCGTGTACAAGGTCGTTCAAAATATGGTGTGAAAAAGAAATAATAAATATGGCTCGTACAAAAAAATCTCCAAAACATTCCATTCCAGAACAACTTAATGGGAGTCCATTAATTCACATGATTAATCAACGTTTAATGCGAAATGGAAAAAAAAGATTAGCTTCACGTATTATTCAAAAAAGTTTAAATCATATAAAAAATAAAACAAAACAAGATCCTCTTTTAATTATCGAAAATGGAATACGAAATGTAACACCTTCAGTAGAAATCCGAACGCGACGTATTGGAGGTGCTGTATATACCCTTCCTATTGAATTACCATATGATCGTGGTATACCTCGCGCAATTCGTTGGATATTAATCGCGGCAAAAAAAAGATCTGGGAATACATTAGATTTAAATTTAGCTAATGAATTTATTGATGCCTCAAAAAAAATAGGAGGTGCGTTTTATAAAAAAGAAGAAATACAAAAAATATCAGAAACTGCAAAATAATATGTCTATTTTATCTTGGATAGAAAAAGATTCACAAGAAGAAGGTGGTTTATGGACACGTTGTGATAAATGTGGTGCCGTTTTATATATAAAACATTTAAAAGAAAATCATCATGTTTGTTTTTCTTGTCATTCTCATTTACAAATGACAAGTCGTGAGCGTTTACAAAGTTTAATTGATCCTGGTACATGGCAACCTTTTGATGAAACATTATCCACAATTGACCCTTTAAATTTTTATGCTTATGCTTCTCGATTAAAAGATGCACAACATCAAACTGGTTTACAAGATTCTGTAATTACTGGCACTGGTTTATTAGAAGGAATTCCAGTTGCATTGGGAATAATGGATTTCAATTTCATGGGAGGAAGTATGGGTTCTGTTGTTGGAGAGAAATTGACTCGGTTAATTGAATATGCAACTTATGAAGGTTTAATATTAATCTTAGTTTGTGCTTCTGGAGGTGCTAGAATGCATGAAGGTATTTTAAGTTTAATGCAAATGGCTAAAATTTCTGCAGCCTTAAATGTTTATCAAAATCAAGCTAATTTAATGTATATAGCTGTTTTAACATCACCAACAACTGGCGGAGTCACTGCAAGTTTTGCTATGCTAGGAGATTTAATTTTAGCTGAACCTAATGCATTAATTGGTTTTGCTGGACGGCGTGTAATTGAACAAACATTACAGGAAAAATTACCAGAAAATTTTCAAACAGCTGAATATTTATTAGAACACGGTTTATTGGATTTAATTATATCTCGTGAATTTTTTAAACCAGCTCTTTATGAAATATTGAGTTTCTATAAAGAAGTCAAAATTAAGGGACAAGTTCCTCGTCATTTTGTTCAGTCTTTAAATCTATTAACAGAAGAAAAGATTCGCCGTGAAAATGTTTTACAAACATTTTCAACTAAAAATTTAAGTTTAAATAAATTTATAAAACTAGGTTTTACACCATCTAAATGAGGTCCGCTCTGTGCTTTCGGCCCCCTCCCCCCCTATGGGGGGGGAGAGCGAGGTGCTATCGCAGGAAACTACCCTAGAGACCTCTATAGAATTTTTTTTTGCTTGACAGATTGCCTATTTTTTTCAAAATACTGTCAAGTGGTTTGCCCCTGTCGTCTAGAGGCCCAGGACATCTCCCTTTCACGGAGGAAACGGGGATTCAAATTCCCCCGGGGGTTGTTTTAAAGGTAAAACCTTTTTGAATAAGTGATAGTTTTTGAAAGTTTTTCGGACTTATGTCCGCCTTGCCCCTTTGGGAGAGAGCGAAACTCCAGCCCGAAGGCTGGAGGATTTTTCGTCAGAGAAAATCAAACAAATTCAATCCAAACAATTAATTGGTATAAAATTATCAATCTCATATTTTCGCTTTAACTATTTCGAATATATATGATGGAAAAACTAACTGGTGATTGTTTTGATAATAATATTATTGAACAAATAAAAAAAAAGAAAACCGGTTTTCTCAACCCACCATATAAATCTGATAAAAAGCAAGATACCGATGGCGATTAGAACGAATCGCTTTTTAAATAATTTTGAATGCCTTGTAGATGGTGGAACTTGTATTGCAATTGTTCCAATAATGCCACTTCGTGACTGAGCCTTCGGGCTGGAGTCTGCCACATTATTCGGTACATAAAGCGCAGAAGTTATGTTTTACGTATGTATGAGTTGGTAAGCCAGCCCAAATTTGTGGCGAGCAGGCTCTATATGGTGGCCTCCTTTCTACGGGGAGAAGGAAACCCATCTGGCTGAGTTCTGGAATGGCTCATATTTTCAATACTTCTAAGAAGTGCTCCTTGCGGGTAGCTATTTTTCCTTTTTTTAAAATTCTATCCTTATCAGATAGAATTTTAAAAATGTCTGAATGCAGAAGTGTTTATCTGATATGGTTAAGATTTACTGCTATTTAGAAAGGGTAATGGAATTGTTACAATCATGATAAAATTGACTATTATAAATATAATCAATCAATTTCGATATTTTAATCAGGCAGTTCAGTTGTCGCTTTGATTACATGAAAGTTCGACGATTTTCGCATACCTCCCTAAAATTGATCGCATTGAAAATAAAGTTTTTTTTAATATTTATTTTTTTTCCTTTCACCGTGACTCTAGTATTTTGCTAAATGTAGGCTACAAGCCAGATCATTGAATTGCTATTCCACCAACAAAACCTTCTCTGCGGAGCAGAAAGCGGACTTCTCCTTCATTAAAAATTATGATTTTTTTGAAGAACTTCCGTTGTAACTTTTGCAATAAATACCAATAAATTTTCCATGTACTAAAACTAAACCATATATATAATTAATTCTATATTTTATAGACGTAATTAATTATATTTCGTTCTCTTATAAAGAATCTTTTCAAGTGTTTTTTTTTGTCAAATGCCTTCTAGGTGTATCTTATAAAAATGTTAAAGTATTTCATTCATAATTTAAATAGAAAATTTTATTTACTCGAGTAATCTGTTTTTTTTGATAGCTCTCTCCAAATTCGACTCATTTAACCTTCCTTGACTCCTTTCGGCTTTTTGAAACGGTCGGTAAAAGTCGGCGAGCTCTTGTTGATTTTGTAAGTCAATATGATAGAATATTCAAATTATGGGATATAGCCAAGTGGTAAGGCAGCCGGTTTTGGTCCTGCTATTCGGAGGTTCGAATCCTTCTATCCCAGACCTTGATGGTGAAATGGTAGACACGATTGATTCAAAATCAGTTTTTTGGAGGTTCGAGTCCTCTTCAAGGTATGCCAGGATAGCTCAGTTGGTAGAGTAGTGGTCTGAAAAACCATTGGCCACCAGTTCAAGTCTGGTTCCTGGCAGCGCTCTTGTGACGAAATTGGTAAACGTGTTAGTCTTAGAAACTAATGTCTATGACATATGGGTTCAAGTCCCATCAAGAGCATTTGCACTGTTATAATAACATATTAAAAACACTAACGCGAAAGTGACGTAACGAGTTAAAGCACCAAAAATAAAAATTATTTAGTGCTTAAAATCTGGTACCATTCGATAATGAATATTGGCATATAAAAACAAAACAATTTGAATCGTTCATTATATTTTAATGTTTTATAATTCATTTTTTGTTGTCCAATCTTGTGCGTGCTAGATCATTAGACCTGTTTCAAAATTTCGATAAGTTAAAGAAATAAAATAAGACAAAATGAACACAAGAGGCAAGAAAAAAACAATGAACGAGATAGGACGCTGAAGCGGAGCTAAAACTCAAACGCTGAAACGCAACATGTTCAGAAGGTTAGCTTTGAAAAAACATTTTTTTTTGACTTTAGACCGTTGAGAAGATCCCACTGGATGGCTTTGCAAGAACTTTGGCTTCAAACAAGGTTACGGAAGTAAGAAGGATATCTAAAAATCCATTCGCTGTTTATGGTGAAGCGGCTGTGTGATCTGTGTTCGCACGGGCGTTAAGTCATCTAAGATTTGGTCGTCATTTAAAGTTTTAGTGAACAAAAAAATTTGTAAAGAACCGTACTTGGATGTACTCTCCAGCCATTTGGGCTGGAGAATAACTGCTTAACTCTTGAGTGAGGAAATAATACGCTGCAACTCGTATCGTGGTTTTAAGATTTTTTTTCATAATTGAGTCTTTTCAACAAAGTTTTCTACGGCGAGCAACTAATCAGTTTTTAAACTTTTAAAAATTTTAACACATTTTTAAAGTGAAAACGAAATTTTATACAATCTCTTTTATTATGAATCTGATATTCACCAATGGAAATTTTTTTATATTTTATAGTTGTCGATTCTTTCCAATTTTCGATACCACGAGTAAAGGAAAATTCTTCTTTTTTATTAAAAGGATATGGAAAGGCTTTTTTTCGATCAATGAAAAGATAGCAAAATTTGTTCTTTTGTTTATAGACCCAAAGTATATAATCACAATTCCATAAATTTTGATAATATTTAAAAGTTAATTTAAATACATTTTTAGAAATAAAAGATTTGAAATCGACGTTTTCTAGAAGATGAAATTCTTCACAAAAACGTTTTTTCGTGAGTTGACCAATTTTCCATGGACAAATTTTGGATTGAGATTTATTGGATTTTACTGAAAGAGTTGAACCATCCGTAAGCAGAAAATCCGCCACATTTTGTTTCGAACCTATATATTTTTGAAACTGAATTTCCGGATGATTTTTCAAAAATTTATTAAGAATCGTTTTTAAATCGGAATTATAAAAATTCCATGAACGATAATTGAAAGATTGAGGATAATACTTCTTAAAAGTGTAAACATAAATTTTGTTCTAATGAAATCCCTAAACTTTCATTTGTGATCGATTTTTTGCACTGAATCAAAAATAAATATTCTCTAATTTTACAAGTTATCGATTTTTTTTGAGATTGATAACGTTTATAAGGGAATTCATAAATTTTCACGGATCCGTACTTTTCAAAAAGGGTTTTTAATTGAGATAAGGTTAATAATCCTTCACTATTGTAAGAAATTAATATATATCGAGATTTTATTCTATCTAATAAAAATGTAAAGCTTTCGAAAACCGTTTTTTTGCGACAAAAAGAGCTTATAAAAGAATCTCGGATTAATCCTGTTTTGCCGTAAACATCGAGTTCATTTTTATAAATGGCTAAAAAGTTCAATGGTGCATAATTTTTACTATATTGTCGATTATTATAAGGTGGATCGAGATAACAAATATCATAATTAAATGAATCAATTTCTAAACACTTCTAAGAAGTATTTGATTTTCTTGATATTTTGGAATCTGTAAATAATAATGAATGGGTATAAATTGAAAATTTTTTCTAGCTGTTAATTTAAATTTTTTTAAATACGCACCATAAACACTAGTACTATTTGCAACTTTATCCGCACTGATAATTAATGATGCTAATAAAAAAAAATATTCTGATTGGGTTATTTTTTGCTTTTGATAATAACGTTCAATAAGGAGACGAATGCCATCAATTTTTTGGGCATTTTCTAATAAAAAAAATTTTCTATTTTCTATCTCTTCTTTATTATGATGAGCATAATGAAGAGAAAATAAACCATAATTTGATATTTTATTCAACCATTTATTCCAACTTTTAAAAATTCTTTGTAATTGATCATTATAGGGACACTTTAATTTAGCATAATTTATAATAAAACTGTAATATTCACTATCATTACTAATAATTTGCATTCCAAATTTTCGATTAAAATGTTCACCAACAACCCCTGTTCCTGCAAATAAATCTCCAAACACTAAATTTGATTCTAATTTTAAATTCTGTTTGAGAACAAATTCAATTTCCTCTAATAACGATTTTTTTGAACCTATATAATTAATATTCATAGCTTCTGAGCAGCATCACAAATAATAAGATAATGATAACAGAAATTTTATTTTTTTGGAAAAAAATTCAAAAAAATTCCTCGACTCCATACACCAAAAAGGCCACTTGTGACTTTAACGCTGCAGCCTGCCCTTCTGTGGAAGGGAGTAACTTCGGCAAGTGACCTTAAACAAACATCATAATAAAAATAGAACTAAGAGCATTATAAATTATTGATCGGTAAAACATTTGTTGTCAAGCCTTCTTTCAGCACACTTCTAAGAAGTATATTACAATCATAGAGTTAATTTCGTGCTTCAGCTCCGTAATATCTTCACAAATGGAAGGCTTTCACAACGAAGTTATGCTTTTTTCTAGGGAGTTTTGAAGATATTGGCTCGTTACGCTTTCGGAAAACTGTCCTCGTCGCCGTGGCATCTGCAGGAGCCTCTGGGTAAGCCGTTGCGGGTTAGCTGGCCTCGACGTGTGTGCAATTCACTGTCGAATGTGTGCGGAGGCTTCTGTGAATGCTCAAGGCGAAACCTCTGGTAATTTTGCCGAAGCCACCAACATTTACAGAAGAAGAACCAAAATATTTTTGACTCATTAAATGCTGCTGCTTCTGTAAGCTTGTGTTGGCGGCAAGGGTTGTTTCTTGCACGAGACACTGATTACAAATTGATTTTCGGTTACTTGACTGCTATTTGTAAGCCCAGCAAAACGTAAAACAACGGTGTCCTGTTCGTCCATTGAGCCTCCAATTGTAAGCTCGTCTTGGCTCATTTTTAATAAAGCGGACGCCATTTTTTTTGTTTCACAATTTGAACCAATTCCATAAAGATAAAAAAATAGTGGTGTATTTTTATTATAACGAACAAAAGAGACACGAAGACGATGGTCCATATCAACTTCTGCAGGTACGGGTGAGGTTTCTAGTTCGGTTGGAGGCTCTTCCGCTGTGGTTAATGTGTCTTCTGAGAGTTTTAAAGAACCTTCCAAATGTGTGGCTTTTGTAGAAACCCATAAAAACTTGTTTGAACAGATATCTATAAATATTTGTGAGAAAAAATAATTGCGGAAAAACGTTGTTAAATTTAACGGGCTTATGCGAGCTGGTTCTTTAGAAATTACGATAAAAAAAACTTAATATTGTGTCCACGATTGAAAACTAAATAATTTAGTTGAATGGTTACAGTGTTGCCTTCAACTAACGTCCACATAAATGGCGGTGTCATATTGCTAATTGTGCGTGGTTTATCTGAGAATATAATGCGTTGTACAGCGTTTGTGGTGTGATGTTTGCAACGTTCCGTACGACCCAGCTATTTTTATACTGCTCCACCATCGAAGGGCAACGCTCTGGAGGAGCGTGTGTGAAGTTATAGCTAAAATATTAATGTGGCGAAAATCAGTCTATCGCAACGGCTGTAACTGTTGCGTTTGTACAAAACAGATCGAAAGCTCGGGCGACACTGCACTTCTAAGAAGTATATTTAAGTGAATATATGAAAACATGTACCACCAGACAAACAAGTAACATTATCGCTAAAAACTGGATTATAAAAAATTTTTACAAACGCAACAGTAATGATTCTTATTCATATATAACCATTATGATATATACTTCTAAGAAGTACAAAATATGGAGTAGAACTTTTTCTATTAACCTATGCCTCAGCATTTGTACTTCTTAGAAGTATAAAAGTTCATCTGTTAAAAATGTTTTTGGTGCGTGCGTTTCTGTCGTCCCTCCAGCCCTTCGGGCTGGAGTTCGAACAATGAAATTTTATACTTCTTAGAAGTATAAAAAAATATTATATATGTCACACACCTTCTAAGCAGTGTGACATATAAGAAGTGTTTCACTCTGTGCCTAAAAATGTTCGGTATTCGGTAAAAGATTGGGAGTAGCAGTCATAGCCATCTCATACACACGTAAAAAATACAGCATACAGACGAAAGGCAAGCTGTAATGTTTAAGGGCTGATTCATTACGAACTAAATTCCCCGTAATAATAATCAAACACCAGCGGCCCGCTATGCAGGACATCGTACTTCTAAGAAGTGGGCTAGCCTGAAGAGCCGAGGCTGCGAGTTGAGAAATGTGCCGAGTATCACACAAAACCAAACCATAAATAGAAATAAGGACCGAAAGCTGAAACAGTTTCCCGAGCTGGGGCGGAACCTCTTTACCAAACTCTGGAGCTGGCACGAGACCCAGCACAAGCAAACTGCACGCCTTTAAAAATTGACTTAAAAATGGAGATGCGTCCCGTGTGTTTGCCCCTACTAAATCCACCACCTCCAAAGCTTTCGCTGGCGGCACAGGGGGCACATTTTGAGCCATACCAGAGGCCGCCAGCATTTGGTAGAGTTCTGCACCACTTCTAAGAAGTTTTAAAACTAAAAACACCGAAAGAAACCAAATCCCGAATGTGCGAGCATACAGAAGCACTGGAATCACTACTTGCTCCAGCAGTTGGCGAGCATACGCCGCCACAAATGCGATGGCGTGGCCTACTTCTAAGAAGTGGTCGTGCAGTTGGGGCGGGATACTTCTAAGCAGTACACGGCCGAGCTCCTGTGCTAAAATGGCAATGACATCCGCCAATAGGGCAACAATCTCCCGCAAGCGTTCGGGGTGTAGAATATAAGACAGAACCGCCAGAGCCGAACCCGAAAGCAGAACTGGAGCCAGCGACGGCAGGTAGTGTGCTAAAGCTCTTTTTTTCTTCGGGTTTTGGGGTTCGAGTCCTGCAGCCTTTAGCTGGTTTTTTGTAACCTGTAAATATTTATCAATCCCAGATTTGAGGATTGTGTAACCGTAATCTCCAATGACTCTTCCAATGACTATAACCCCACTACCTAATAAAATCAGCACAAAAAAATTATTCTCCCCGCCTCCGTCCTCCCAATCAGAACCGCCAGAGTCACCACCGCCTTCATTGGGACCAGAGCCTCCCCCGCCAGAATCATCACCCCCGACGGGGGTGAGTGTATACGAGGGCTTTTTACTGCCCGCCCTGTAGTAATCTTTCAAAATGATTGGCTTAAAGCGCTTTGCTCTTTCTGGAAGCTTAATATAGGCAGGTATTAATTTGTCAAAATCTTCCCGCATTTCAGCATCAAATGCCTCCTTCGAAAATTCCAAGATTTCAGCAGATAATTCAGCTTCAGATTCGGAAATGATGGCGGCTTGTAATTCCAGCTGCTTTTGCATTTCTTGATTCTGAAGGGTTTGCGTTCAAAACTCTTCACTTCGCTTGTAAGAAGTGACCTCAAGCTGAGAGTCGAGAGGACCTTCCCAAGAGGGTTGTCCTAGCTCCGCTTCTATATTTTCCAGTTCTTGGCTCCAGTCCTCAAAAAAGCCCAAAGCTGAAGCTGCGAAATTTTCGCCATCCTGTATTCTTTGAATACGCCAAGCCTCCCGGGTCTCTTCAAAGCTCGAATTAAAGAAAGCTTGGCTAAAAAGCTCCCTCTGAAGGTCCTTTAAGGGTATCTCAGGACTTTCGGAGGACACTGCACCCCGAAGGGCCGGGGGCAAATGTAAAGGTTCGGGTAAATTTTCTATATGCTCACGTGAAGCGGAGCTTGTGATGTGATATGCTTCAGTCTCTCCCCCCGTAGGGTCCGACAGGTGCAGCAAACATTCGAGAGAAGGACGGACCGGACGGATAGGGCGAACACCAACAGAAGAAGAACCAAAAGAAGACGAACCTGAAAACGGATTTATATTTGTTTTTTTCATAATATACATTTCTTAGCAGTGTAAATAAAGTACATTTTTATATAAAGTAAAAGTGTCATTGCTTTCATAAAGTAAATAAGTATTGTAGTGTATAAAGATTCAAGGTATAAGGGTTTATAAATCACAAAGTGACATTTATTACTATTACGGTTTATCATCCCAACTGTGCCCAATACCGGAATCAACCCGGATAGGCGCATTTGGCATAATGGGAGTTAGAACCTCTTGGGCCGCGGAAATCATAACTTTTGTAACAATTTGCTCTACCATATCAGCATCTGATTCACAACATTCAAACACAATTTCATCATGGGCAGTTAGCACAATGGTTGCGGGTAAAGTGCCCTCCGGGGACTTCATTAATAAATACAAACTTCGTAAAGCAGTTTTTAAAAAATCGGTACAAGTCGCTTGGATTGGAAAATTAATGATCTGGTTAAAATTTAAATAGTGGTGACCGTGAGCAATCTCTGGGCGACGGAGACGACCATTGAGGCTTGTTATATAATTAGTCCCCCAAGTTGTGAGAGAGGCGCGATAGATCGATCATATAGATTTTTACAACGTTGTTGATAAATTTGTATTTGTGGAAAAGTGGCATCCCAACCACGATGTAAAGCTTCCACTTCTTCAAAAGTTCTATTTTGGCCTAAAGATAAAAACCGTTTCCATAAGGTTTGAGCTCCCATCCCATAAGTTTTTCCAAAATTCACAGGTTTCATTGAATTACGAATTCGCTTGAATTCTTTCGGATTAGACTTTTTAAGCGCCATTAGTTCTTCGTAAGGTTGATTGAAAATTTTCGAGGCTAAAAACGTATGTAAGTCTAAACCATTCTGGAAAACGTGAAGCATTGTTGTTTCATTGGCGAGAATTGCCTGAATGACCAATTCAATCGTTTGATAATCTACGATAACAAAAACATTCTCTGGTTTTGATGGAACAATAATCGACCGAGCAATACTGCTAGAAGGTGTACTCAGGTTTACTTGTTGTTATACGACCTGTCTCCGCCCGGTCCCATAGGGGATATATATTTTGAAGACGTATATGGGTTTGTAAAGTATCAAAAAATCGAGACAAAGTTTCAGTTTGCGCTAAACTAAAAAAATCAGAAAACCACTGTATAATTTCGGAAGTTTGAAAAACAGAGTTTTTTGTGTGTTTCGTCACCCAAGCATTTAAGGTTTGGGCACTGCGTGAGAAGTAAGCACCGCTAAAAGAAGGTGTTGTAGGCCAAATATCTTTAAGAGCAGAAATTGGGTGCGTCGTGTGTTGAATAAATTCTGTAAATTTTTTCGAGGAGCTATATATATCACTGCTTAGACGTGTTTTTTGCAGTAAGATTTCTTTTTCGTTTTGAATTTTGGCTACGGCAAAGAAGTAGTTCTCCATTGAAACAGACACCCCTTGAAGAGAGATTTCTAAAAATAAAGGGATTAATACGCTGATAAGATGTTTCAAAATAAAAATGTTTTTGACCTGTCCAAGTATTATAATAGTGTAAAAACTGGATTTCCTGAACATAATTTAAAAGTTTGTGTAATACCCACACATCGTTTTTTAAATATTCTGTAATATTTTTATCGATAGGAGTTGTAAACCAATTGGTTTTTTAGTATTTTTTATCGAGCTCCACATTTAATAATCGCTTCGACCAATCGGCTAAAGAATTTGTATGTTTAAAGCCATTATGAATGAATTTTAAAAACAAGTAGAAATCAAACACTTTGTACATAAGCATTTCGGGCGATGGTTGACTCCAGCGGGAAGGGCTGGAGGTTGCTTTTTTGAAATGACGCCAAACCGCGATTAAATCAACACTCATAAAAAACCCTAGGATTGCGACATTTCCGTTCAGCCATTTAAAAAATGTTTCAGAAAAGCCAGCAAATTCTGCTGTATATGTAAAAATGCAAACTGTGTTACTGTTTAAAAAGTCGATTTGTATATAGGCGAGTTCGTAAGTTTCTTGGGAAAACTCAGTATCTAACGCGATTACAGGGTTTGTTTGAAATAAGTTTTGAACAATCTCTAAATCAGGCTGTACCAAGATTCTCGGCTCTTCTCCAGCTTTTGGAACACTCATCAGTAAACTTTTTATGTTTTGCAGCTGTCCGCTACCCGGGTCACTGGCTGTCCGCGGCCTGATGGACAAACCCAAAATGGAGCCGCACGAAATTAACCCTATGATTGTAATATTGTTCTTCACTACACTCAAGATTGGGTGTTGTCGAACTGACCGTTAGATTTAAAATCATATGCTTTCATAAAGTATACTTCTTATAAGTAGATATAAAGTTTTTATATTATTCCACAAAATTCAAAACTCCTTTACTGTTGGTAAATAGATTAAAACAACAAGAAGAATCACAAATTCTATTTATTGAAAAATATTTTCAACGCTGAAGTGAAAAAATAGTTGTGATAGTAGCGAATGGAATTTTAGGAAACGAAAGAGAAATTTGATTTGAATTTGTACAATAATGAGTGAATCAAAAATGAGTAGTATGAAAAACTAACACCTTTAAGAAGTATACTTAAATCAATCCACTTAAAAGAATGATTTCTAATAATAGTGAAAAAACTTCAGCAAATTATTAACACTTTTAAGAAGTATACTTAAAAGAGAAATGCTATTAACTTGATACAAACTTAATAAGAAAGTTATTGTGTTTTTTCTCTTTTAAAGATATACTTTAATTGTTCAAAACATATGACAACTTTATTACTTTATATTGGAATGCTTGGTTTCGCAACTACTTTAATTATTATACTTTTTTTTGGACTTATCAAAATAAAATTAATTTAAATATGAATAATTTAATAAAATATTTCTCAACTGCACCAGTTGTTGCGTTTATTTCATTATCTTTAATTGCAGGGTTTATTATTGAAGTGAATAGATATTTTCCAGATCCATTAATTTTTGCTTTTTAAATGAATTTAAAAACTGTATCATTGACGATACAGTTTTTACAATAACCTCGGAGAAAAAGGGATTCGAACCCTTGATATAAACAATTTCATATAATGGATTAGCAATCCATCGCTTTCATCCACTCAGCCATTTCTCCAGGGCAAGGCAAAGCCTCCACCTCCAGCCTGGATCAGCACCTCCTTACTGGTAGCTGTGCTCAAACCACAGCTTAGGAACTATAAATTTCGTGAATAATATTCGATAACAAGAAGTTCATTAATATTTAAGCCGATATCATCACGAGATGGATATTGTTGAATTTTGCCAATCAAATTTTTGGAATCTAATTTTAAAAATTTTGGAATAGGACTGCTAGATAATTTTAGTATATTCTGCTGAGCTTTGCCTTGCAACCCAATTAAATCGTTGATTTTACATTGAGAACTGGGAATATCTTTCTTTTGACCATTTAAAAAAACGTGTCCATGGGAAATTAACTGTCTTGCAGCAGGTAAAGTTGGAGCAAAACCTAATCTAAAGACAATATTATCTAATCGCATTTCTAAAAGACGCAAAAGTGTTTCTCCTGCTGAGATTTTCTGTTTCCGAGCAACTTTAACATATTGCAATAGTTTTTTTTCAGTTAATCCATAATTATAACGGAGTCTTTGTTTTTCTTTTAAACGTATTGTAAAAGGTGATTGTTTTTTTTTAAATTCTTGTTTTATTTGAACAAATTTTTGACCATATCCTGGCAAAGATCCTAAACGTTTAACAAGACGTATTCTTGGTCCACGATATCGTGACATATAAATATTTTAATTAATTTTTGCTGAAGCCTTTTAGGCTCTGAAAACAGCTCCAGCCTGTAAGCTTCCCCCCATAGGGGGGGGGGAGCTTACAGGCTAAAGTCTGCTCTCCCCTAAGGTTTGGGAAAGACCCTATGCGGGCCGAAAGGGCGAAGAGAAGAGCAGCACAGGGGAATCGAACCCCTACTTCCAGTATGGCAAACTAGTGGGCTACCATTACACCAGTGCTGCCACGTCCTGTAGGATTTGAACCCACGACATTAGATTTTGGAAACCTACGTTCTACCAAACTGAACTAAGGACGCATCGGAATGACAGGATTTGAACCTGTGACCTCGAGTACCCAAAACACGCGCGCTACCAAACTACGCTACATTCCGCAACTAACGTGAAACACTTCTAAGAAGTATATATAAATTGCATCAATCATAGGCAGGATCTTTTATTTTGGCTATTTTTTTATAAAAAAGTGCTGAATGACTTTTCTGTATGTTTAGTGAACACTGCTAAGAAGTAATATACAAAATTATCAGATATATCCAATCAAACGTCCACAAAACTTGGAAAAAACTACTTTTAAGAAGTATATATTTGATTTTTAAAATACTAAAGCTATGTGTCGTCAATTCGTGACTTTAGAATTGTTGGATGCAACGTTTGTTAGGCTCATAGACAATAATGATATGCAATATGTGCAAGTTTTGTTTGAACAAAACTCCATGATATGTTTAGATATAGAATTTACAAAAGAACAATGTTCCCACATATGTTATATTCATAATGTGCAAGAATTCTATCGAGTATTTAAAAATTGATAGGTGAAATTTACAAATTCAACTGTCAATTTAAAAAATTATTTCAATAGTGTCCTCTTATTCCAGCCTGCTAGGCTGAAGGATAATTTCAGCCAAACAAACATTTCTAAAAACACTAGTGTTTTTAGAAGTGTTTTTATTTTATTTAATAAGACTGACTTCTATAGATAGAAGTCAGTTTTTTTTTGTAAATAGCTGTCACTTCTTAGAAGTATACTTTATGAAAATATTATGGAAAAATATTAAAATTCACACAATTAAATATCTCAGCAATGCTGAGATCTAAACGTTTAAATGCAGATGTTCGCTCTTTGTAAACATTAACTTAGTACTAAAGTACACAAAAGCATTAGTAGTTTTGTATAATCACATTATAACATTAGAGTATACTTGGATCAATATGTTTACAAAAAAAGAAATAAAACTTTTAGAATATTACAAAAAATATGAAACCCTACTTCTTAGAAGTATAGATAGATTTATCAGAATATCAACGCTAAAAATAACAAAATGAAATGAAATCTTTTTTTAGAGTGGTTTGTAAATTCAATGATAATTTATATCTAGATAGTTAGAATTTAAAACTTAAATATCCACGAACTAAATCAAGCTTAGCTGTTATGAGTTATTACTTATTAAAAAGTAATAAGTAATAAAAAAAGGGGAATAGAAAATGAAAAGCTTGATTTAAAAAATATAAAACAACGTTATCAAATTAAATAATACTTTTAAAAAAGTATATAAATTTCCCATAGGTCGTTTAAGCACAACAAAGCCAAATTTGCAAGGTCTGGCTCCTCTCATAGAGGAAGAAATTTCCCGGCAAAAATTTTGTTTTTTTAAATAAACTATTTAAAAATAATAGCTGAAGTCAAGTAAAATAAAGACAATACTTCATTAAAAGTATACTTATTTCGTTATTTTAGTAGTCAAAATAAAATAAGATTTGATTTTTGTCTATAAAAAATATGTTGTTTTTAAAATGGATTAAAACCAAGTCGAGCCTCCCATAAATACTTTACACTTCTTAGAAGTGATAGTTATTCATTTATATTTTTATATTTTATAGAAGTATAAATATATCATATAAATTTTTTCTTGAATTGAAGGAAAAGATAATCATTATAGACACTATAAAAGAAACATTAAAATTTAGACTGTTATATGATTTAGAGATGGCTGAATTATTAAAATATTAGAAAGAAATGAAATTTTTGAAAAATGCAGAAATTTTTATCAGACTTGGCATAATACATATAAAGAGATAAATCGTTCTCACAAAGAACTTTTGAAGGTATATGAAGGAACTGAAACAAAAAACATATAATAAGATTTAAAACATATAATGAGAAAGATTAATTTAAGAAGTATACTGCCCTTCTGTGGAAGGGGGAAGCAGGAAAAATAGAAATGATTAAAAAAACTTTAAAATCATTATTAAATTTCCCAGTCTAGACAAGTTTTGATGAAATTCTGAAACTAATTTGGAGAAAATTCTACTTATTAAGCATCAATGAAGAATTCGGTGAAGTACTTTTAATTTTACACTTCTTAGAAATATAGAATTTAAGAAAAATTCAATTCCAAAAATAAAAAAAAAATACATTGAATGACTAGCTCAATTTCTTTAAAATTTGAATTGTTAAAGCTCTCCCATTGAGAATAATTTTAGCCCAAAGGGAGTATTATAAAAGCTCTAAGTCGTTGGACCAAAGATTTGCCTGTAGGTAAGAAACAACATAAGTTTATTATAACTCTCCAGCCTTGTAGTGGAAAGCAAGCATAGGTGTGTCTCCCTTCGGGGAGGGGCTTGTCCACTCTGCTAAGGCTTTTGATCGTTATGCGGCTTACATATAAGCAGAGCAGCTGAGAATAGACCGCTAGGTGAAACATCTCCACTTCTAAGAAGTATACTTAGTGCCTCAGGTCGTCAAAGGTGCCTGGACTAGCCGATACGGGGCGCTCTGTCCTGAGGGTAGAGAGGTGAAAGGATTGGACATTTTAATATGAAATACTTCTTAGAAGTGTTTAGAAATTTAATCCTCCAAAACCTTTTTCTATATCTTGTAATATTTCAATAGATTTCCATTTATTGTGCATAATGTCAGCTATATTTTTGGAAATGTATTTTAACATTGATTTTTTAGAAAAAATAGGAATTTCTAATTCTTTCCAACGATCACCTATATTTGTAAAAGTTGTATCTATAAACACTTTATTATTTAATTGTATTTGAGTAATTTCATGTGATAGAGCAAAAAGTAAATAAAAAGAAGTTAATCCAATATTATTATTATTAACTCTTAACACTGTTATTTCATTAGTTAACAATATTTGTTTATCAAAAGGAGAAACCATTGCAACAGAGCCAATTCGATAACTTCCTCTTCTTACAAATAAAATATCTTCTTCTTGCAAATCTACGCCATTGATCCCTTTGATAGATTTATAAACATCATAAGGGACCATTGAATTAGGATTTTTGTAAATATCCCAGTTTACAATGTCTGCAACTCTTATATAAGGAATATTTCCTTGGCCTTTATACCGACTTGGAGGAGAACCATATCCTTGATATGTAACTAAAATATTTTTTTCTAATAATTGACTTAATGAAATAAGATACATATTCAGTTTTTTTGCCTGGATTTTTGCTTCTTTTATTTTCGTATTCCAATAATATCGTGGTATAAAATAATCGTTAATTATACTTCTAAGAGGTACATTAAACATTAGCTTCTTACTTTTATTTGCTAATTCTTCTCTTATTATTTCTGTATCATCCCAAATCTGAGTAGTAAATATTTTATTTTGTTCATCAAATCTATAAATAGAATCTCCCTTATGATCGTGTCCAATTTGTTCTACAACTCCCATTATAATATGATTTTGTTGAGATATATTTTTTTGTAAAATAATTAAACAAGTTTTAACACTGCAAAATGGACGGAATGTATTTTGGGGTAAATCAATGACTACAATTATGTTATTATTTTTTTTGAGATATTGCAAAACATATTTTTTAGAAGGAGCGTGTAGATAAGTTTCAGGCAATATGATAGCCAGTTTCCCTCCAGTTTTGAGCATTTGTAAACATCTTTCTATAAAAAGTTCTTGTGGAGGTGTTTTTTGAACTATTTTTGTTTTATAAAATTTATTGTTTTTTTTCTTCCATTTATAGCCTAAATTAAATTCTTTGAGTTTCGATTCTCCTGAAATAGATATTTTACTACCAAAAGGGGGATTTGTCATTATAAGATCAAATTTTCCAAGTTGAATATTAGACTGGGTTTGGATGGACCAATTTTGAGGATTGTCTAAAGTATCTTCACAAAATATACCTGTTTTTCCATCACCAAGTAAATTCATATAAGCTTTTGCTATCTTGGTTAAAAAATAATCTTTATCAATTCCTCTGAAATGAGAAGTTGCTATTTCAAATTTTTTGTTTTCAATTTGTACATCGGACCAGCCTAATTCAGAGTATTTGTTTGACAACTTTTGCCAAACAAATTTTAACGATTCGATAAGGAATCCACCACTGCCACAGGCGGGATCTATGATTTTATCGTTTTCATCTGGATTTAATATTTCAACAATCATTTTCACCACATTTCGCGGTGTGAAAAACTGACCTTGACTACCTTTTAACGTGTACCCAATGAATGTTTCAAAAGCATCCGCTATAACATCTCTTGCACTGTCGACCAATGAATAGTTTTGGAGTTCACCAACCACATAAGCAATTGAGTTTGTATCTAAAATTATTTTATCTTCAACTTCGAAAACATCTTTTTGATTTTGTTGAACTTTTTTAAAAAGTTCCAAAATCCGAATTTCAACTTCTTTTGGTGATTCATCAACTCCCACTCTGAATTTTATAAGATCTTCAGGATTAGTAAATCTTTCGTCATAGAGTTTACAAAATATTAAATTTATCAACTGTTGAGCTAACACTTCATCACGAGTGGCTCCAACATTATTTGCTGCTAAGTGATTTCGAATAGATTTAAAAATGGTTTTAAAATTATGAGTGGGTTTTAAATCTTTTCTCTTAAACTGTCCAATATCTTCTATTCTCTGATGAGCTTTTGGAATATTGGGAATTTCATCAAAGATTACTTTGCCACCTTTTTCAATTTTTCTAAGAAATAATCTTTCAGATCCATTAAACCATACACCAAGATTTGCTTCGGAAAGTCTTAAATAATCCTCTAATTGACTTCTTCCATCCATTCTATTTTTATTTTTACATTCAACAATAATAGAAATCTCGTCATCTTTTTTATTAGCATTAAGAAAAACAGCAATATCAACTGGGTATTTACCTACAGTATCAGACGGAGTAGCTTTAACTCGAAATTGGGGATGTGTAGTAATTTGTTGTTTTGAATATCCATAGTCTTCGACCAACTGTTTTGCAAAAACTTGTACCGCTTCAATTTCCTCTGGTGTTGCTGATACTTCTAATCCTGAAATGAAATCAATTAATTTTTTTTTCATATGTATAAAGGAGCTAAACAAAAAAATATCTTATCGTCAAATATGTTTCGTTTAAGACGAAAAAAAAATCTGTTTTTAATAGCCATTGTTGAGTCAGGGTCCTAGCCTTAAGTTAGACTTACAGGCTGTAGTGGGTCTCACTTTTTAGAAACCTACGTGAAACAGTAAGACAACAAAAACTACTTTTAAGAAGTATATAATTATTTTTACCAATATTAGAGTATACTTCTTAAAAGTAGTTCTAAGAAGAATGATATCTATGCGAAAAATTTCAAGAGTTAGATAGGGTTTATAACTGTAAAATTCTGTTGGTCAGAAGTGTTTCAAACAAAGCTTTTTTTTTCCAAAAAATATTTATATACCCTCGATGTTGTTGTTGTCCCCTCTCAGCAAAACTTCAGCACAAGCCTAAAAACAAATTTCTAATGCTTATTTTACTTCTGCTTTTAATGTCTGACTCCAGCTTGCAGTCAGAATCTTACTTGCAAATTTAGAGGAAATTTCATATATATTTTATAGATGTAATTAATTATATTTTTTTTTCATATGTATAAAGGAGCTAAACAAAAAATATACTTTTAAGAAGTATTTTTAACTATCTAAAATTAGAGATTCAAGTTTTGGACACATGCATTTTAGAATATCATCCCCTCCGTCAAAATAATAGAATAGGTGAGGCAAGACTCCAGCCCTCAGTTCACGAAGTGACATTTTTGGAGCTGCTGCCCGTAGGGCAGCTGGACTTGAGATATTATAAATTCTCTTTCTCTTTTTTATAAATTCAAGTCGTATTTTACACTTCTTACAAAGTATATTTTTTATTTAATAGTTCGGGTCGTGGGTGCTGAGATTTTTTTATTTGTAAAACAAATAGACAGCTGTTCTATACCGGGTTTTGGTCTTCTAACTCACAACAATTTATTGATTGCTCGCTTTGCGAGCCTTCAATACGTGACAAAAGTTTAAATTATGAAAAACGTAGTTGTGAATCGTAAAAAAAGATGGATCCATAGATTTACCAATATAGGAGTAGAAAAACACAAAAAATGAAAAAAAGGCTGTTTTCATGTTCGAAAGTTTTGGAGCTCAATTACAAAAAATATCAAATTATAAATTTTTCAAATGTAATTGTTAAATCACTATTGTACGACGCAGCGGAGCCCTATAAACGTCAGATACCTACCTCTGGGCAAGGCTGGAGGGCAAAGCCCTCCAATAATCATCAACACTTGAGCTTTCAGTTCAATTAATTAGAATTCAGTTTATTAGCCTGCTTAGCTCAATTGGTAGAGCGTCGGTCTTGTAAACCGATGGTTATCGGTTCAATTCCGGTAGCAGGCTCTATTAAAATTAAATTTTTTGCTGCAGTGGACAGCTTGACTGCTAAAAATATGAATCCAAATATTTAAAAAAAATAATTTAACAAAAATGGCACGGGAAAAATTTGAACGAACAAAACCTCATTTAAATATTGGTACCATTGGACATGTTGATCATGGAAAAACAACTTTAACAGCAGCAATTACTATGGCCTTAGCGGCTACTGGATCAGCTAAAGCTAAAAATTATGCAGAAATTGATTCAGCACCTGAAGAAAAAGCTCGAGGTATTACAATTAATACGGCTCATGTTGAATATGAAACTGAAAAACGTCATTATGCTCACGTGGATTGTCCTGGACATGCTGATTATGTTAAAAATATGATCACAGGAGCAGCTCAAATGGATGGAGCCATTTTAGTGGTCTCAGGTGCTGATGGGCCTATGCCACAAACGAAAGAACATATTTTATTAGCACAACAGGTTGGAGTGCCTGCTATTGTTGTTTTTCTTAATAAAATTGATCAGGTAGACGATGCAGATTTACTTGAACTTGTTGAGCTTGAAATTCGAGAAACTTTAGATAGATATGATTTTCCAGGCGATGATATCCCTATCATTAGTGGATCAGCTTTAGCTGCTGTTGAAGCTTTAACTACAAATCCGATGATCCAAAGAGGAGAAAACGAATGGGTAGATAAAATCTATAAATTGATGGATGTTATTGATGAAGAAATTCCTCTTCCGCCTCGAAGTACAGATAAAGATTTTCTCATGGCTGTTGAAAATGTTGTCTCTATTACAGGTCGGGGAACAGTTGCTACAGGTCGAGTTGAAAGGGGTCAAATAAAAGTTGGACAAAATGTTGAAATTGTAGGTCTTAAAGAAACAAAAGAAACAACTGTTATTGGACTTGAAATGTTTCAAAAAACATTAGAAGAAAGTGTGGCTGGTGATAATGTTGGTGTTTTATTACGTGGTGTTCAAAAAAATGAAATTCAACGTGGTATGGTTTTAGCAAAACCAGGGTCTATTACACCTCATACACGTTTTAAAGCTCAAGTATATATTTTGAAAAAAGATGAAGGTGGACGTCATACTTCTTTTGTAGCAGGTTATCGACCACAATTTTATGTACGAACTACAGATGTTACTGGAAAAATTGACTCTTTTCAAGGAGACGACGATAGTGAAATCCGTATGGTTATGCCAGGTGACCGAGTAAAAATTATTGTTGAACTTATTCAGCCAATAGCTATTGAAAATGGCATGCGTTTTGCTATTCGAGAAGGTGGTAGAACAGTTGGAGCGGGTATTGTTTCAGAGATTCTTTAATAGTTTATGTTTTATTATTTAGAACATTTTGATAAAAAGACATACAAGCTGAAAGAAAATATTTTTGTTGGTGATTCCTTAAAAGTCAGATTTGTTTTTAAAGAAGGACGTATACAGTTTTTTACAGGGATTGTTACCAAAGTCAGTGGACACAAAATAACTTTATATTCACCAACTTCCAAAAAGTATTCTGGAATAGAACGCATTTTTTCTTATCAAAATCCTCAAATTCAGTTTTCTATACTGGAGAATCCCATTGAGGGTGCAGCACCAAAAAGACGTTCGAAGTCGCGCAAAATTTTATGGAGAACTCTGCTTTCGAAGAAGATTTTGAGGCTTCGCTCTCGGCAACGCCGAGGAAAAAAAAATCTTTAAAAAAACCCGCCACGCGCCCTGTGGCAGCCTTCCGGCTGGAGTCTGAGCACGGGAGTGAGCGGGGGATGTTGCTATGGTGAAATTGGTAAACACACAAGCTTGAGGGGTTTGGTTTTCTCGGTTCAAGTCCGAGTAGCAGCACTGCCTATTTAGCTCAACTGGTTAGAGCATCCGTTTCATACGCGGAAGGTTACTCGTTCAATTCGAGTAATAGGCAAGCTTATAAATTTTCAGCTTTACTATTTGAAAGTATATGACATATTATGGAATAGGTCGTCGAAAGTCTGCTATTGCACAAGTGTTTCTTGTGGATCTTTATTCTCAAAAAGGGTCAAGTGGCTCATTCCAACCAGCAGAGCAGAGCTCAGAGAACTGGTCTCGCCTTGGCTTTAGCTCGTCTGGGGTGACAAAGTTTGATATTCAAATTAATGGCTCTATTTTCACTGATTATTTTCAAAATGATATTAGTGCAATTCAATATATAAAACAATTAGTTCAAGCATTTAATCAATTTTTTAAAATAAAAATTAAAGTTTCAGGTGGTGGAAAAACATCACAAAAAGAAGCTATTCACCTAGCTTTAGCTCGAGCATTTTGTCAAATAGATCCAAGTTTTAAGAAACCAAATTTGCTGACTCAAGATTCTCGAATAAAAGAACGCAAAAAATATGGTTTAAAGAAAGCTCGAAAAGCTCCCCAATATTCAAAACGATGAAATTACCTGGTCTTCGTTTGTGTATTGCTACAAGTAAATTAATTCGTCAATGGGCACAAAGACAATTACCAAATGGTAAAATACTTAAAAATTGTATATTAAATCCTAAAACAGTTAATTATCAAACTTTAAAACCTGAGCGAGATGGATTATTTTGTGAACGAATTTTTGGTCCTGTAAATGATTCTCTATGTGCTTGTGGACGTCTACCATTACGTGGACAAAAATTTTGCCCACATTGTGAAGTAGAATATATTTCTACTCGTGTACGACGTTATCGCTTAGGATATATTCAATTAATTACTAGTGCAGCACATATTTGGTTCTTTAAAGGACAACCAAGTTATTTTTCTCTTTTTTTAAATTTGTCAAAAAAAAAAATTGAACATTTAATTTATTGTACACAAAATATATCTCGAACCATTTTTCCAAAAGAATTTGAACATTTTGATGAAGATGGTTTTAATTTTGAAACACGTCTGAAATTTTCTCTTCTTAAAAGTGCAGCTTCTGACTGGGGAGTATTCAGAAACCAGCAGCTCAGTCCTGGAGTGCTCGAGCCAAAGCCGAGTGGAACTTCTACAGCCGCTGCGAGGCTTCGTCGAGGCCGCGCAGCGGCCTTCAAAAGTGTTCGCTCTTTCGTTCAGCTCCCCGAAGGCGCGGCTTTTGCTGACATATGCCCCATAGCCGCCCTAGGAGAGCTAAGAGAAGTTCCTTTTCCGATTTCAAAGGGGCATGGGATCAGCCTTCCCCCGGGTAGCCTGCGGGGTGGAGTAGCAGAGCAATCTCACCCCTATGGGGAGACCAGCTTGGGTCAGACTGGGTCAGCCAGCTTGGGTCAGACTGGGTCAGCCAGCCTGGGTCAGCCTACTTCTTTTAGAAGTTATAGAAAAATAATAGAACCTAAGAAATCGTTATGGCAAAACGGGGGACTACGAGATTCTGCACTTTATTTTGGTATTCCACTAATTTCTAAAATGTCAAGTTGGCCACCTGAGGGGCGACATTGGTTTTGTTTTCTTTATTTTATTATTCGACCACCAAAAAGAGGTGATAGACTCAATAAATGGTATCCAGGTCCTCCTGGATTAGTAAATTTTTGGGGATTTCAATCGCGATTATTCTGTTATACTGGAATTCAATTAATAAGAACTTGGTTAACACAATTGATTCAATGTCAATGTTATGATGGTCGGTTATTAGAAATTCAAATTCGTCTTGATCTTCTTCAACTTGAACAAAATGAACCACTTTCTGATAATGACTTTGTAAAAAAAGTTCAGTTATTTCGTCGTTTTAAATATCTAAGATCGTTTCGACATACTCAAATAAATCCTGCCTCAATGGTATTAAGTGTATTACCTGTATTGCCTCCTGATTTACGACCTATATTAGAACTTGATAATAATCAAATAGCTATATCAGATTTTAATAAACTTTATCAGACTATTTTATTTAGAAATCGACGACTTTCTTATTTAACTATGGATCCTAATTTGAATTTTCATTGTTTAAATTCTGAAGCTTTACAATATGGTCAAAGGTTATTACAAGAATCTGTAGACGATTTAATTGAAAACGGTTCATCCCGACAAGGTGTTCCTGCCTCTTTGGGACAGAGCGGACCTCTTCGAGAACAGAGCCCCCCACAAGGGACGCTTAGGGATTCGTTTTCCATAGATAATGGCTTTGTTCAAGCCAAAGCCGAGGATAAAGTGGTACAACTTCCAAATTCAAAAAATAGCAAAGCCCAGTCACAAGGCAGCCTCCCTTCCGCTAAGAGGGGGCAATCTGCCTTGTTAAAAGCCGAAGGCGCCGGGCGACTCCGCTCTTCCAGGGGTCGCGTAGCGGCTGCCCCCTCGGCTGGGATTCGAAAAGAGCCCTCTAGCCCTACAGGCTGGAGCAGTACAGGAAGTCCAGCTGCTGCGTCCGGACGAGGAAAAGAAGATGCTGAAAACAAAAACCACAAATCTTTATCAGATTTATTTAAAGGAAAAAAAGGACGTTTTCGACAAAATCTTTTAGGAAAGCGTGTAGATTATTCAGGAAGATCTGTGATTGTTGTTGGTCCTCAATTAAAAATATATGAGTGTGGATTACCTAAACAAATTGCTTATGAATTATTCCAACCATTTGTATTACGCATATTAATGTTACAAAATAAAGCAAAGACCGTTTTAGGAGCTAAAAAATTATATAAACAAAAAGCTTCATATATTTGGAATTTAATTCAAGAAATTGTCCAATCTCATCCAATTTTATTGAACCGTGCACCCACTTTACATAAATTAAGTATACAAGCATTTCAGCCACGTTTAATTAGTGGGAAAGCAATTTTATTACATCCTCTTGTTTGCTCTGCTTTTAATGCAGACTTTGATGGTGATCAAATGGGTATTCATCTTCCTTTATGTTTTGAAGCGCGTGCTGAGGCTTGGAAAATTGCATGGTCTCAAAATAGTTTATTTTCAGTAGCAACAAGTTCTCCTGTTTGTCTTCCTAGTCAAGATATGATTCTTGGAAGTTCATTTTTGACAATTGGACATAGTCAACAATACTTTATGAAAGTATTTAAAAAATTTCCTTTGTTGAAAAATCAAATATCTATTTGGGGTACATATAATTCGGATTTTCATGGATTTGAAACTAATAAAAAAGTACAAAAGTTAATTGAAATTCGAGTAAATATAACTGGAAATTTTCAAAAGTTTCGATTGCAATTTTATCAGCAATATCATTCAAGTGGAGCCGAATTACTTCGAAAAATAAGAAGTACATATAATCAAATTCAATTTTATCAAAGTATTTAGGAAAATGACAATTTTTTTTAATTATTGTTTTGATAAACGCCGATTTTCAAATTTTCTTCAATGGTTTTTTCGAAAAAGTGGTCATAAAAAGCTTTTACAATTGCTTGAAAAACTTAAATTTGTTGGTTTTCATTCTGCAACAGAAGCTGGTTTTTCAATAAGTATTGATGATTTAAAAATTCCAGATTTAAAATCTACAATACTTTTAAATGGTGCATCTAAAATTAAAGATTTAACTCCAATTGAAAATTACCAAAAGATTATTGAACTTTGGAATTTCACAAATGAAACGTTGAAATCTCAAGTACTTCAATCTTTTCAAATTTCAGATTTTTTGAATCCAGTATATTTAATGGCTTTCTCAGGAGCTCGAGGAAATATTTCTCAAATTCGACAATTAGTAGGTATGAGAGGACTAATGGCAGATCCTCAGGGCCAAATTATTGATTTTCCAATTCGAAGTAATTTTAGAGAAGGCTTAACATTAACAGAATATTTGATTTCTTGTTCTGGTGCACGAAAGGGAATTGTAGATACTGCTTTACGAACGGCCGCATCAGGATATTTAACCCGACGACTTGTAGACATTGCCCATCATGCAATTATTAGTCAAATTGATTGTAAATCAGAAAAAGGGTTTTTATTAGAAAGTTTATATGACCAGAAAAAAAAAATACTTTCTTTAGAACAACGTTTAATTGGTCGAATTTTGGCTGAAACAATAATCATTCCAGAAAATTCAAAACTTATTGGTAAAAAAAATCAAGAAATTTCAAAAACCACAAGTATCAAAATTTGTAATTATCGAACAAAAGTTTTAATTCGATCTCCTTTAACTTGTTTATCTTCTAAATTTATTTGTCAACTTTGTTATGGATGGAATCTAGCTGAAGGTCAATTGGTATCTATTGGTGAAGCTGTTGGAATTTTGGCTGCTCAATCTATTGGTGAACCTGGAACACAATTAACAATGCGAACTTTTCATACAGGTGGTGTTTTTACAGGGACACTTATGGATCAAACTTATTCCCCATCTGCAGGATATGCTATATATCCTTTGAACTTAAGTGGATTATTGATTCGCACACAACAGGGCCAAATTGCATATTTAACCAAAAATAGTGGTGTATTAAAAATTCAACAATCTCAAGAGTTTAAACAACTTAGTTCAAATCTTAAACGTCTTCTTTATTTGAATGCTGGTGAATTGGGTTCAATTCGAGGAAAAAATCCATTTCTTATTAATATCTTTCAAACCATGGAGAATAAAAAACAAAAAAATTTGTTTTTTGTTTTTCAAACTTCAACAGTTCTCTATGTTCGACAAGGAGAGCAAATTAGAAAGAATCAGTTGTTAGCAGAAGTTCCTTTTTTTTCTCATGAAAAAACATTTGAAAAAGAACAAGAAGTTTTATCACGTTCATCTGGTGAAATTTACTTTGAAAATGTTGTTTTTTTTGAAAAAACAATATTTGATTTGTCAAAATATTTGATCCAGAATTTAAGTGAATTTTGGATTTTATTTGGACAAATTATTTCAACCAATAAATTTTTTTTTAAAAAACTTGATTTAATTGCAGGTTATTTACCTTTCAATCAAATTGAACTTCCTTATTTTTTCTCGAATTCTACTAAAATTCAAATATATTTTAAAAAAATAAGTTATTATAATACAAAAAATTCTATTCAAAATAAATGGGAATTTGTTTTCAATGAAAATAGTGTTTCCCTAAAATTTATAGGAGGGCTATATCCTGGAATTTTGTCCCCACTCCAGCCCTTCGGGCGACGCTCCCCCCTATGGGGGGAGCAGCCGGCAGAGCCGAGTTGGGAGAGCCAACCTCTAGCCCTCTCTTCCTTTGCAGCCAAATTTCGGGGGATGACAGCAGCAAAATTTTTTACATCCAATTCTTACTTCTTTGTTAATCGACAAGGTTTTTTAAAACAAAAATGTATAAAAAATTTTTCAATTTTATATCGAGCAATTTTTAAAGTACACAATTTATTGGCCAATTTCTTTTTTTTTAAAAAATCTCAAATTTTACAAAATTGGTCAGCAAATTGGCTAAGAGTTCAGCAAAAAAATCAACCAAAAATTGTTCATTGGAAAAATATACCACTTCAAAGATATCTTTTTATAATAAATTTTCTTCAAAAAAAAAGTTATCCAAATACTTTCATAAAGTATAGAGTAAATTTTAAATCTATTGGATTTTATTCTTTTATTCGAATTCCAATTGATATAAATAAATATAAAGGTAAAAAAATTTCGTATTATCGAAGTTCAATATCTAACTTTTTTTTTGAAATTCAATATCCTAAGTTGAAAAAAAAAGTTTTTGAGGGACAGGGCTTTACTCAAATTACAGCCAAAAAGAAAACTTTAAAAAATTTAGTGAAAAAAAATTTTCAAAACACTTATACTCACCAATTCAAATGGAATTTTTGGAGTTCAAGTTGTTTAAAAAACGTGAACAAAGTATCAAAAAACTTCTTGAAAGTATATTTTGATATTTATTATCTTTTATTAATACAGTTGCACGGCCAAATAAATCATCGAATACGTTTTTTACAAAGTAAACCAAAAAAGTCAATTTTGCAATTATTTGTAATTTCAGAAATTAAAATACAAACTCAAAATACAAAACAAATGCAAAAAACAAATTCCAGAAATATAGGAAGCTTAAGAAAGATATCAGAGCTGAAAGAATTATCACTTCCAGACTTTGGAGTGCCTAAAACCTTTCAAATAATTCAACGACAATTTTTTCGATCACGAAAAATTCAAATTTTAGTTCGTTTTTTTAAATATTTTCAAAATTCTGAAATCATAGACCTTCGAATTTCTCAAAATAATTTTTTATTTTCAACTCTCTCTGATTCTTTTTCTCAATATTCAAATATATCTAAATTGGGTTCTTTAATTCGAGATCCTAGAGGAGGTCAACAAATTGCTCAAATAAAAAATATTTCTCTATATAGAAAAGCTACAAATTATTTATTGAATCATCAAAGCATTCTATATGGTCAATATGGAAATTTAATTTCTAAAAATCAGCGTCTTTGTACTGTATTTTATAGTCAGCCCAAAACAGGAGATATTGTACAAGGAATACCTAAAATTGAAGAAATTTTAGAAGTGCGTAAAGTGTTACCATCCATGAGCATGTTTTTTAAAGATTTTTTATTTTCTGAAACTTATTTACAAAATCTCCAAAAATCTGTACTAAACAATATTCAACGAATTTATGGTGGTCAAGGTATTTATATTTCAGACAAGCATATTGAAATTATTGTTCGACAGATGACGTCTAATGCTTTAATTCTTGAACCTGGTCAAACTGGCTTATTATGTGGTGAAATGGTTGCTTTACAGTGGATTGAAAAAATAAATTTGACTTTGATTTCAAATAAAGTAACATATGAACCAATATTAATGGGAATGACACAAACATGTCTTGAAATGTCAAGCTTTCTTTCAGCTGCGAGTTTTCAAGAGACAACAAGAGTTTTAAGTCGAGCTGCACTTCAAAATCAGATTGATTTTATTCGTGGAATTAAACAAAATGTAATTTTAGGAAATTTAATCCCTATTGGGACAGGTTGTTTTTAAAAGAACCCTTATGCACTTAAAAATTCTCTATAATTTACAAACTCCGTATTCGGAAACTGCTTCTCCTAGCCTTCGCTGAAGCCAGTAGGGCAGTAGCTCTCAGCTTCGCCGAGAGTACAAGCCCAGTTCTCTGCCCCAAAGGGGCAAATCCCCCATAGGGGGGAGAGCGAACCTTTTGGCTGCTCCAGTCGAGGGCTGGAATCGCGCGCCCCTTGGGGCTGAAACCGAGCAGTAAATCTAATTATCATCTATTAAAAATTTAACAAATATGGTTACAAAATTTCCAAAATTTAGTCAAGGTCTTGCTCAAGACCCAACAACACGACGTCTTTGGTATGGAATTGCAACAGCACACGATTTCGAAAGTCATGATGGAATGACAGAAGAAACACTTTATCAAAAAATTTTTGCATCTCATTTTGGTCAGTTAGCAATTATTTTTTTATGGACTTCAGGAAATCTATTTCATGTTGCATGGCAAGGAAACTTTGAACAATGGGTAGCAGATCCATTACATATTCGACCTATTGCTCATGCTATATGGGATCCACATTTTGGCCAGCCTGCAGTGGAAGCTTTCACTCGAGGTGGGGCAACGGGTCCTGTAAATATTGCTACATCAGGTGTTTATCAATGGTGGTATACTATTGGATGTACTTCTAATCAAGATCTTTATCAAGGTGCAATTTTTCTTTTGATTGTTTCTAGTTTATTATTGTTTGCAGGATGGCTTCATCTTCAACCAAAATTTCAACCTGCCCTTTCTTGGTTTAAAAATGCAGAGTCTCGTTTAAATCATCATTTAGCAGGACTTTTTGGAGTGAGTTCTCTTGCTTGGACAGGTCATTTAATTCATGTTGCTATTCCTCAATCTCGTGGAATTACAGTTCGTTGGTCTAATTTTTTAACAACATTGCCACATCCTCAAGGGCTTAAACCTTTTTTTACAGGAAATTGGAATGTTTATGCTCAAAACCCAGATTCTGTTTCTCATATTTTTGGAACATCACAAGGTGCTGGGGATGCTATTTTAACATTTGTTGGAGGTTTCCATCCTCAAACTCAAAGTTTATGGTTAACTGACATTGCTCATCATCATTTAGCGATTGCAGTTATTTTTATCATTGCTGGACATATGTATCGTACCAATTTCGGAATTGGGCATAGTATGAAACAAATTTTAGAAGCTCATCGTCCACCAAGCGGTCGACTTGGAGAAGGTCATAGTGGATTATTTGACACCGTTAATAATTCTCTTCATTTCCAATTAGGATTAGCTTTAGCTGCTGTAGGTACAATTTGTTCTTTAGTAGCACAACATATGTACTCCTTACCTGCATATGCTTTTCTTGCTCAAGATTTTACAACTCAAGCAGCATTATATACTCATCATCAATATATTGCTGGATTTATTATGTGTGGTGCATTTGCCCATGGAGCAATTTTTTTCATTAGAGATTATGATCCGCAGCTAAATAAAGGAAATGTACTCTCACGAGTTTTAGATCATAAAGAAGCTATTATTTCTCATTTAAGTTGGGCTTGTTTATTTTTAGGTTTTCATACATTAGGTCTCTATATTCATAATGATGTAATGTTAGCTTTTGGGACTCCAGAAAAACAAATTCTTATTGAACCACTTTTTGCTCAATGGATTCAAGCAGCTCATGGAAAAAGCATTTATGGTTTTGATGTTTATCTTTCAAGTAATCTAAGTCCTGCTTATAATGCAAGTCAAACACTTTGGTTACCTGGTTGGTTATCGGCCATAAATGGTGCTAGTGGACCTGGAACATTATTTTTAGTAATTGGTCCAGGTGATTTTTTAGTTCATCATGCGATTGCATTAGGTTTGCATACAACGACGCTTATTCTTGTAAAAGGAGCTTTAGATGCTCGTGGTTCAAAACTTATGCCAGATAAAAAAGATTTTGGGTATAGTTTTCCTTGTGATGGTCCTGGGCGGGGTGGCACATGTGATATATCAGCTTGGGATGCGTTTTATTTATCTGTCTTTTGGATGTTAAATACTATTGGATGGGTAACTTTTTATTGGCATTGGAAACATTTAGGAATTTGGCAGGGAAATGTTAGTCAATTTAATGAGTCTTCAACTTATCTAATGGGTTGGTTAAGGGATTATTTATGGTTAAATTCATCTCAATTAATCAATGGTTATAATCCTTTTGGTATGAACAGTTTATCTGTTTGGGCTTGGATGTTTCTTTTTGGACATCTTGTTTATGCAACTGGTTTTATGTTTTTAATTTCTTGGCGTGGATATTGGCAAGAACTTATTGAAACTCTTGCTTGGGCTCATGAACGTACACCTTTAGCAAGTTTAGTACGCTGGAGAGATAAGCCTGTAGCTCTTTCCATTGTACAAGCTCGTTTAGTTGGACTGGTACATTTTACTGTTGGATACATTTTCACTTATGCTGCTTTTGTAATTGCTTCAACTTCAAGTAAATTTGGCTAATGAATTTTTTATTTCAATTAACAGTTTTTTCTTTTGTAGCATTTACTATCTTATTGGTTATTGGAGTTCCTGTAGTTTTTGCTGGTTCTACAAATTTTGGAAAAAATACACTTTTCACAGGAATTAGTCAGTTACGTTGGCCTATTGGTGTTTGGTTTTTACTCGTTTTTGCAGTTGGTATTTTAAATTCATTTGTTGTTTAACCCCCCCTTATAAGGGGGGACGTTTTTTATAAATTCAATGTTTTTTGATTTGGTAAAAAAACCTATTATTACAGAAAAAACAACGAGATTAATGGAACAAAAACAATATGTTTTTGATGTAGATGTAAAACTTAATAAATATCAAATTAAAAAAATTTTAGAAAATTATTATGGCATTACTGTAGATTCGATTCGAACATATAAAAAGAAAAAATTTAAAAGAGCGATTTTAAGTTTTAAAGAAGCAATTCCTATTTTTGAACAATGAAACTTTTTAAAAAAAATAAATATCATTATCAAAGGAAACAAGGACGAAATAAAAAAATTACAAGTAACCATCGAGGAGGTGGCCATTCACGAATTTATCGACAAATTGATTTTCGTAAAATCCCAATAGATATATCTGGTCAAGTCAAGACTATTGAATATGATCCAAATCGTTCAGCTCAAATTGCAGGAATTTTTTATGAGAATGGATTAAAAAAGTATCAAATTTCTCCAATTGGTTTAAAACCAGGAACACTTATAAAAGGGGGTTCCACAGCACCACTTAGGGTAGGAAATACATTACCTTTAAAAAATATTCCCCTAGGTACAAATGTTTATAATATCGAACCATCACCTGGAAGTGGATTTAAATTTGTACGAGCTGCAGGAACAACTGCTTTAGTGATGGCTAAATTTGAGTCTTGGGTAACAATTCGTTTACCATCTAATGAAATCCGTCTTTTTTCAAAAAATTGTTGGGCAACAATTGGTCAAGTCAGTAATATAAATCATTTAAATCGCTCATTAAAAAAAGCAGGTCAGTCTCGCTGGTTAGGAATTCGCCCAAGAGTTCGAGGTTCTGCAAAAAATCCAGTCGATCATCCTCATGGAGGAGGAGAAGGTCGGGCACCTGTTGGAAGATGCCATCCATTAACACCGTGGGGAAAACCTACTTTAGGTAAACGTACACGTCGAACTCGAAAATATAGTGACTCATTAATTATTCGTCGAAATGATAAATAAAAAAATATCTTTTTTTGTTGCAGAATCTTTAATTACAAAGATAAAAAAATTAAATCTACAAGAACGAAAAGTTGTAATACCTACATGGTCCCGTGCATCTGTTATTTTACCTATAATGATAGGTCATACAATTGCTGTCCATAATGGTCAACAACATATTCCAATTTATATTACAGAACAAATGGTTGGGCATAAATTAGGTGAATTTTCACCTACACGCTCTTTTCGAGGCCATAAAAAAACTGATAAAAAATCTAAACGACGTTAAATATGGGACAAAAAGTCCATCCATTAGGTTTTCGTTTGGGTATAACACAACCCCATTTGTCACAATGGTATGCTTCCAAAAAATATTATTCAAAATATCTATTGGAAGATCATTTTTTAAGAACAATATTGCCAAAAAAATATGCCAAAGCAGGTTTTGAAAACATAAAAATTTCCCGTAAAATAGAAAATCATATCGAAATTGTGATCCGTGCACAAAAACCAAAGATTTTAATTGGTAAAAAAGGTGAAAATTTGAAAAATTTTCAAAAAGAAATTAAAAAATTAATTTTTAAATATCGCGGATTGAACCAAAGCCGAAATGCACAAAGCAAGCCAAAACTTAGAGTTATACTACATGTAATTCGATGTCAGACTGGTGCATCTTCTATCGCTGATTTTCTTGTAGAAAATCTTGAAAAGCGAATTCCATATAAAATTGTATTCGTTTTATTAAAAAAACATTTAAAAAAAATTCGTCAACGAGAGAGAGCTCTGAGATCCTCGGCTGTAAGCACATCGATCGAAAGTTCACCTGGGCTAGGAGCGGCAGATGGCTCTGTTTTCGAACAGGATAGGACTGGGTCTGTTAACGGTGCTAGCTTTAATTCGGCTTTGACATTGCCGAAAGAACCACCAACAAGCTTATCTGACCCAGGAATACTTCCAAAAGAAGCTGCAAGGCAAAGCCCTGCAGGGTTGCTGGAAGCTGAAGGAATGAAGATTCAAATTTCTGGACGTTTAAATGGGGCAGAAATTGCTCGACAAGAATGGATTAGAGAAGGACGTCTTCCATTACAAACACTTCAAGCGAAAATTGATTATAGTTTCAAACAAGCTTATACTATATATGGTATTCTTGGAGTCAAAGTTTGGGTTTTTAAAAATATAGACAATGTTACAACCAAAACGTACAAAATTTAGAAAAATGCATCGAGGACGTTTGAGAGGAAAAAAGTCTCAAGTTCTTCTTTTTGGAGATTTTGCTTTACAAGCTCTTGAACCTTGTTGGTTAACAGGACGTCAAATAGAAGCAGGTCGTCGTGTCATATCACGTCGTACAAGACGAGGAGGCAAAATTTGGATTCATCCTTTTCCAGATAAAGCTGTTACTTTTCGTCCCCCAGAAACTCGTATGGGTTCGGGAAAAGGCAATCCTGAATATTGGATTGCAGTCATTAAACCTGGTCAACTTTTATATGAAATAAAAGTCGGGCAAGGAGGAGTGACTCCATCTATTGCTCGTGAAGCATTGAAAAATGCAAGTTATAAAATGCCAATTCAAACAAAAATTGTCAAAAAAGTTTTATGATACAGCCTCAAAGTTGTGTAAATGTTGCTGATAATACGGGTGCTCGCAAAATTATGTGTATTCGAGTTCTTAATGGGAGTCGAACACAAAAAGCACGTCTGGGCGACGTTTTTTTAGGTGTAGTCAAAGAAGCATTACCAAATATGCCTGTACATAAGTCAGATATTGTTCGAGCAGTTCTTGTTCGTACGTCAAAAGAAGTACGTCGAGCCAATGGAATGACCATTAGATTTGATGAAAATGCAGCTGTTTTAATTAATAAAGAAGGTCTTCCAAGAGGTACTCGAATTTTTGGAGCTGTCCCAAGAGAACTTCGAGGTGGGTTGTCAGCCCTACCAATGAAAATCTTATCTTTAGCTTCTCAAGTTGTTTAAACATAATTTATGCCACAACGCCTTCAAACTTATTTTTTTGAAAATATTCTTCCTCGTTGGTTAAAATCTTCGCCCACAAATATTAAATATTCAAATTCATTGCAAATACCACGATTGAAAAAAATTGTATTAAATCGAGGATTGGGATCACAAAATGTTCAAATTTTAGAGTCTTCTCTTCAAGAATTTCAAACAATCACAGGACAAAAAGCCTTAATACAATATTCGAAAAAATCGATTGCCGGATTTCATTTACGAAAAAAAATGCCTATTGGGGTTGCTGTTACTTTAAGAAAAAGTTTTATGTATGGTTTTTTAGATCGTTTAATTAATTTAGCTTTACCTCGCATTCGTGATTTTCCTGGTTTACCTTTACAAAGTTTCGATGGCTGGGGAAATTATAATTTTGGTCTTGATGAACAACTCATGTTTCCCGAAATTCATTATGACAAAATACAACAAATCCGCGGAATGGATATTACAATTGTCACTACTGCTAAAACAGATCAAGAGGCAGTAGCATTATTACAAGAATTTGGTATGCCTTTTCGTAATTATGCCACTTCGTGACTTTTACTATGAATGATTCGATTTCTGATCTTTTTACGCGTATCCGAAATGCCAATTTAGTAGGTCAGAATACAGTTCGAGTTCCAGTAACATTGATCACTCAAAGCATTTTAAATATTTTAGTTCAACATGGTTTTATCAAAAATTTTCATCAAACAAATAATCGTGAGTTTTTAGTTACTTTAAAATCTATTATTAGAGAATTACAAAGACTCAGTCGACCTGGTTGTCGATTATATGTACGTGCTCAAAATATTCCTAAAATTCGTGGACAAATAGGAATTATTATTTTGTCCACATCTAAAGGAATTCTTAGTGATCGTGAAGCCCGACGCTTAAGAGTAGGAGGAGAAATTCTTGGCTATATTTCATAAATTCTTAAATATTTCAGTAATATTCACTCACAAAAAAAACAAAGTGGTTTACAACTTCAAGGTGTGGTTCGTCAGTGTTTATCCAATGGTATGTTTCGTATCAAGTTAGAAAATGGATTTCATGTCCTTGCACATATTTCTGGAAAAATTCGTCGAAAATCTATACGAATTTTATTAGGAGATCAAGTTATTGTAGAAATGAGTCCTTATGATTTATCACGAGGTCGTATTTTACAACGTCTATCACCTAAGAATAAAAAACTATGAAAGTACGCTCTTCTATAAAAAAAATTTGTCAAAATTGTCGTCAAATACGCCGAAAAGGTCAACTTTTTATTATTTGTGAAAACCCAAAACATAAACAACGCCAAAAACGAGCTCCTAAAAAAATTTATGGTTTTTATTGTTTATATAAAAGCAACTTTTAATAATACAATCATCACATTAACAGATGTACAAGGTCAAGTTTTTACCTGGGTTTCAGCTGGATCTTGCGGTTTTAAAGGTGCTCGAAAAGGCACTCCTTTCGCTGGTAAACAAGTTGTTGAAGTTTTTCTTAAAAAATCAAATGATTATTTTTCTCGTTGTAATCAAATCAAAATTTATGTTTCAGGAATTGGACCAGGTCGTGAAAATGCTCTTCGTGGTTTTGATAAAATGGGACAAAAACTTACTTTAATTAGAGAAGTTACAAAAATTCCTCATAATGGTTGTCGTCCTCCAAAAAAAAGACGTCTTTAAAAGTATGCAAGAAGCAAATTTTTATTGTATTTCTTCCCGAGTTGAAAAATTAGGCAAATTATATGGTTGTTTTAAAATTGGACCTTTTTCCGAAAATGAAAGTTTAACTTTTGCAAATGCTTTACGTCGAACTTTATTAAGTCAATCTAACTTCCTTATTCCTGAAAGAGATCATACAATTATTGGAAGTGAACAAAAGATGAAGAGTCCATTAATACCTTGTGTTGCAGTTCAAATATATGGTATTGAACACGAATTTTCTACTCTTAGGGGTGTACGCGAGTCAGTACTTGATATTATGGCAAATTTAGAAGCGATTCGCTTTCAAATAACTCAACCTCTTACAAAACCAAAAGTTGCATTTTTAAATTTCTATGGTCCTGGGATAATCCAAGCTAAACATATTCATCTTCCTTCTGGATTCAAATGTATTCAACCTTCACAATATATTGCTACAACTGAAGTTGATGGTAAATTAATATTTAAACTTTTTTTTTCAACATTTGCTATAGACGAATGGCAAGGTTCAAAGTTATTATTTTTTCAAAATTCACCTTCAATTGTGGAAAAAGTCAATTATACCATACAATCTGGAACATTTATTTTTTTTGAAGTTTGGACAAATGGAAGTATACATCCGCAAAAAGCTATTTTAAATTCAATTAATAAACTTTTGCTTGAAATATTTCCTTATAGCCAAAAAATTTCAAAAATTGGATATTTGAATAAAAAATCTTTAAATGAAAAATTTCTAAATTTAGAAATTAGTAATTTTTATTTTAATTTAGAAACTTTTCTTTTTTGCAAAAAAAAAAAAATCCATCGAATTATTGATTTTTTAAATTTTGTAAAAAAAGAAGGGTTTTCCACTGGAAGGCAGAGCCGTTCTCCCGCTCTCGGTGTGGAGCCTCTGACCTCTCCCCTATGGGGGAGAGCAGCTAGTGACAGCCTACAGGAGTCCCCCCAAAGAAAACTTATAGGCCGAAAAGAGGATGGCAAAAACCAAGCCGAGCTGACCGAGAGCACAGCCATACAACTTGAACAATTTTATACTTTTATTATTGATAATTGTGTCCATTGGACACAATTATCAATAATAAAAGCTTATCTTGTTAAATATCAATAGATGTTGGCTTTACTCGAACCAAAGCCTAAGCGCTGGCAGCTGCGCCCCATGGTCGGCGCGAGTGGGTCTACTCTCTGTGCACTCTTGCCGGCTGGAGGTTGGCTCACCGATATCCCGCGGACGTTTCAGAGGACGCGGACCAGTGGTCCGCTGGTGGTCAAGTTGATATTGACTCTGTTACATTTCTAAGAAGTACACTACACTTCTAAAATGTAGTGTAGTGTTATTATACATTTTTTTTGGTTTCAACATTTGGCATTCTTTTTTTTGCAATACTTTTCTGTGAATCACCAATAAAAATCTATATATATATGAACGAAAACTATTCTTTTTACTTAAATTGCCCAATTCGTGGTCAGCTAAAAATAACTAGCCCCTTTGGGGCAGAATCTTCAGAAGAATATAGAAGAATAGAATGTGTTCAATTTTTGATAGAAAAAAAATATCCTAAAGAGAACATTGGTTTTGAAAAAGAAATAATAAAATATGGTCATTCTGGAAGAAATTCGTTAAGGGCGGATCTTGTTGTTTATAATTCAGGTACTTCAAATATTGAAGTAACTGTTGAGGATATAATATTAGTTGCTGAAATTAAAAAAAAATCAAAAGATAAAGAAAGTGCTATCAAGTACCAATTAAAACCTGTTTTTAATCAATTACAAAATTGTTTATATTATATTTATTGGGATGATGAAAATAGTGACTATGAAAACAATATATTGAAATTACCATTTTATGGTGAAAACTTTGGACAACGGTTATTGTTTTTTTGTGATTTAAAACAAATATCAAAACCTAAAAAATTATTAGAATCTATTGAACAAAAAATTCACAATTTAGGTGTTACTAATAAAGATTTTCGATATAAAGAAATATTTAAAATTTTATGATGAAATTGAGAATAAAAATGGAATTTTAAATTTTCAATTATTTTACAAAGAAAAAAATAGTGAGCTTAATAAAAGAATAATGAATTTATATAAAAAAGCTCATATATATTATTCAAGTAATACTCCAATAAAATTAGAAACTTCATTACTTCATAATAAGTATACGAGTATTTTAAAAGAATGTGTGTTTTTATTACAAGATTATTCATTGGTAAAAACAAATCAATTAGTTTTACAAGAATTTTTTATGTACTTTGCTCCAACTTTGTTAAGAAAAGAACTATACTCCACAAGAATACTTTTTATAAGTATAGTAGGAAGTATACTTATAAAAAGTACCAGTACTTTCATTGATCCTTGTGGGGGGAGTGGAGATTTTTTAGCAGGAATTATACTTCTTAGAAGTATAAAAAATATAAATAATATCAACCAAAATATACATTATTGGGATATAAGCCAAGATGCTTGTAACATAGCATCTTTGAATATGATACTTAATGGTGATGGTAGAAGTCATATAAAAGTCATAGATAGTTTAGAACAATATCAATTAAAAAATAGTCATTTTTCGGTATGTATAACTAATCCACCATTTGGAAAAAATACGAAATGGGAAAAAGATCACTATTTAATAACAATTGAAACAATATAATTTAGGAAAAAGACAAGGTAAATTGTACAACCAAGAATTGGGTATATTATTTATCGAACGTTGTATAAATTTACTAAAGAAAGAGGCTATATTATCTATTATTTTACCAAATGGTTAAATAAAGTCACGAAGTGCCATTAAATAACAAATTCATCCTTAAAATATATTCGTAAATTTTTGATTTCTAATGGTCGTATAATTGGAATTATTTCTTTACCCGAGGGGGTTTTCAAAAAATCAAATGTTGGTGGTTTTACAACTATTTTATTCTTTCAAAAAATAAAAATCAAAGAAAATTATAATATTTTTTTTGATAGTGCAGAAAAAATTGGATTTGATCAAACAAGAAAAAATGCACCTAAAATATTTAAAAAAGATCATAATGGTTGTTTGATTTTAGATAAAAATAATAAAAAAATTGCAGATAACGATTTAATACTTCTAAGAAGTATTAAAAAAATTTTGTTTTGATAATGGTATATTAGGAATGGAGAGCGAAAATTTAAATGTTGATTATTGTTATACAGATTTAGACACACTTTTAAAAGACAATGATTTAATATTCTGTCCAAAACGATATACTAACACATATAAAAATCTTATATTAAAAATAAAAGAGAATGAATATGCAACATTACAAGATATAAACGGCTTTGTTGATAATGAAATGTCATTCAAAAAAGAAATGTCAAAAAAATATATTTATTTAGAAACAAAAGATTTATACTTCTAAGAAGTATAAAAAAGATAATATTTTGATGGGATGGAAATTACCAAATAGAGCAAAACTTGGATTAAAAAAAAATGATATTTTAATATCAAAATTAAGGGGATGTTTTAATAAATTTTGCATTATTCTAGAAAGTGATAAATATTTAGTTGCTACTAATGGGTTTTATAGAATAAGAATAGAAAATGAAGAGGACCGATTAAATTTTTATTCTTTTTTATTTACTGAAGATTATAAAAAACAAATGGAATGTTTAAGTATAGGAACAATCTTATCAGATGTAAAAAAAGAAGACGTTTTGAATAAACACTTCTTAGAAGTATAAAAAGAAACAAAATAAAATTAGAATGAAAAAACTTATAACAGCTCTTGAATTTTTATAGTCAAAATTTTTTTATTCACTTCTAAGAAGTATACTTTATGAAAGCATATGATTTTAAATCTAACGGTCAGTTCGACAACACCCAATCTTGAGTGTAGTGAAGAACAATATTACAACCATAGGGTTAATTTCGTGCGGCTCCATTTTGGGTTTGTCCATCAGGCCGCGGACAGGCCAAAGAATTTAATTTAAATTCTTTACATAAAGTGTAGAGAATTTAAAAGCTATTTAACGGTAACATATTAGGAGTTGCTGAAAAAGCCAACACTGTTGCGTTTGTAAAAAGTAAAGCATACAGACGAAAAGCAAGCTGTAATGTTTAAGGGCTGATTCATTACGAACTAAATTCCCCGTAATAATAATCAAACACCAGCGGCCCGCTATGCAGGACATCATACTTCTAAGAAGTGTATTTTTATTAACTTAAGGACATACCATCTAGTGGCGCCGGTTGCGTTTCAGAATTTTACACAGTCTTTTCCTGTCCTTATCTCGTTCATTTTGTTTATTCTTGTACTCGCTTTATCATATTTTTGGAATTGTATATTTAAACTTGGATAAAGTTATTCGAAGCGAATTTTTATTCTATTTTTGTGTTTTTTATTCCCACAGTGGTTCAAAACTGTAAAAATCTCTCCACCTTTGAGTAAATGTTTCTGTGGACTTCAGCAAAAGCGGAATTAAGGTAAAGCAGCACAGGGGAATCGAACCCCTACCATCAGAATGGAAACCTGAGGCGCTACCGTTACACCAGTGCTGCTGCTACAGGGGATTTACAGGAGTCCCCTGGCAGTGAAGTCTTAACATATGTTCTAAATTTTTACTATACCTTATTGTTTAAGTATTGACAAAAATTTTTCCTATAAAAATTGTGATATTACATAGCTATTTTACTTCTTCGAAAGGCCATAGGTTTATTTCCTGGTTTAGCCCTCTATATTGCAACATCGAAACTTCAAAAGTGAGAATTTCGCTGAATCTGTAAGAAGTGCCCAGAAAGCAGAGTTATAGCTAAATAACAAAAATAAATTTCCAAGTTACATAATTTTAGAAAGAATTTTAAGGCGACACCCAGATTTGAACTGGGGATCAAAGATTTGCAATCTTCTGCCTTACCACTTGGCTATATCGCCAAATATTTATAAATAATGATTAAAACTTTTCCGATGTCAACGCTCTTGAAAAAAATAGATTTGTTTAATAAAATCCTTAATAATCTATGCGTAATGAAAATTTTATTGATCAAACATTTACACTTATTGCCGAAACAATTTTAAAAATTTTTCCTACATCTCGTCGTGAAAAAAAAGCTTTCTCTTATTATAGAGATGGCATGTCTGCTCAATCTTCTGGTGAATATGCAGAAGCATTAAAGAATTATTATGAAGCTTTACGATTAGAAGTTGATGCTTATGATCGAAGTTATATTTTATATAATATTGGATTAATTCATTCAAATAATGGAGAACATGGTCGTTCGTTAGAATATTATTATCAAGCATTAGAACGTAATCCATCACTTCCTCAAGCATTAAATAATATTGCTGTTATTTATCATCATAGAGGTTCTCAAGCTCTTGAAAACGGATCTATTGAAATATCAAAAATTCTTTTTGATAAAGCAGCTGATTATTGGAAGGAAGCAATACGATTAGCACCATCCAATTATATCTCTGCTCAAAATTGGTTGATGCGTACAAATCGGAAAGGCTGACTGGATTATCTAAACAAAAAAAATATTCAATATATAAGTTATACTCTCAAAAACAAATGGAGAGTTTGATCCTGGCTCAGGATGAACGCTGGCGACATGCTTAACACATGCAAGTCGAACGTATAAATTCACTTTTGAATTGAAAAGTGGCGAACGGGTGAGTAACACGTAAGAATCTACCCTTTGGACGAGAATAACTTTGGGAAACCAAAGCTAATACACGATAATAGTCTGACGACGCCAGAGGACGAGCTTGCGTCTGATTAGCTAGTTGGTGAGATAATAGCTCACCAAGGCAACAATCAGTAGCTGGTCTGAGAGGATGATCAGCCACACTGGGACTGAGACACGGCCCAGACCTCTACGGAGGGCAGCAGTGAGGAATTTTCCGCAATGGGCGAAAGCCTGACGGAGCAATGTCGCGTGGAGGAAATGACGGCTCTTGGGTTGTAAACTCCTTTTCTCAAAGAAGAACACAATGACGGTATTTGAGGAATAAGCATCGGCTAAATTTTTGGCCTTTAAAGAAGTGATTCTTTAGTAAAAACTTGGCCATAACGGTGAAGTCCTAAAAAATGGATAATACCGTGGGTAATTTTTTTTGAATATGGAACTGACAAATATAGAACATAATATTATTTTAGGAACTCTCTTGGGTGATGGTTTTCTACAAAAACGTTTAAAAAAAGCACGACTTCGCATAAGTCATTCTATAAATCAAAAAGAATATGTAGATTGGAAATATTCTAAATTACAACGTTTATGCGAACGAACAAAACCACCTCAAATTCAAAAGCTTAAATTAGGAACATGTTATTATTTTTCAACACAATCTGAGAAAATATTATTACATTATCATGATTTATTTTACACAGCAGTTCAAACTTCGGGTCTTATTAAATATCGTAAAAGTATAACTCCTCAACTTTTAAATTTTATTACAGATCCTTTAAGTTTAGCTGTATGGTGGTTAGACGATGGAAATGTTCGAACAGATTGTTTTGCTGGACGTTTTGCTACTCAATGTTATGTCTTAGAAGAACAAAAAATTTTGCAAAAAATACTTTTAGAAAATTTTCAAATTCATAGTAATATTGTTCGTCATTCAGTGAAAAAACAACAATATTATTTATATATTTCTGGAAAAAATAATAATTTTGCTACTTTTGTTGATTTGATCACTCCTTATATCAATCATATTCCTAGTATGAAGTATAAACTAGGTAAAAAAAAACCCGTAACGACTAAAGATCTGAGATCTGCGATAAATGGATAAATGTCTGCACTCCAGCCTGTGGGCTGGAGTGTTTTTGTATGAATAAAATGATTATATTTTTTCGAAATCAGAAATTCACCATTTATAATATGCCAAGCTCTAGTTCGCCTTTCTATAGGTGAGACTAGATGAAAGTATAGTCTATGCCCTAAGAAATTAGGGAATACATGAACTCTGTGCCAGCAGCCGCGGTAAGACAGGGGATGCAAGCGTTATCCGGAATGATTGGGCGTAAAGCGTCCGAAGGTGGTTTTTAAAGTCGACTGTGAAAGTTCAGAGCTCAACTTTGAAAATGCAGTCTTAGATACTTAAAAACTTGAGTTTGATAGGGGTAGAGGGAATTCTCGGTGGAGTGGTGAAATGCGTAGAGATCGAGAAGAACACCGGTGGCGAAAGCGCTCTACTGGATCAATACTGACACTCAGGGACGAAAGCTAAGGGAGTGAATAGGATTAGATACCCTAGTAATCTTAGCTGTAAACGATGGAGACTCAGTCTTGGTTTTTTATTTGATAAAAAATCAGGTCTTAAGCTTACGCGTTAAGTCTCCCGCCTGGGGAGTATGCTCGCAAGAGTGAAACTCAAAGGAATTGACGGGGGCCCGCACAAGCGGTGGAGCATGTGGTTTAATTCGATGCAAAGCGAAGAACCTTACCAGAGTTTGACATAATTCAATAAACCTCCTCGAAGGGAGAGGTTCCAATAATGAATTACAGGTGGTGCATGGCTGTCGTCAGCTCGTGTTGTGAAATGTTGGGTTCAGTCCCGCAACGAGCGCAACCCTTGTCATTAGTTACGATGTCTAATGAGACTGCCAGTGCAAAGCTGGAGGAAGGTGAGGATGACGTCAAGTCAGCATGCCCCTTATATTCTGGGCGACACACGTGCTACAATGGTCAAGACAAAGAGTAGCTTGCTTGTAAAAGTTGGCCAATCTCAAAAACTTGATCTCAGTTCGGATTGTCGGCTGCAACTCGCCGACATGAAGTCGGAATCGCTAGTAATCGCCGGTCAGCCATACGGCGGTGAATACGTTCCCGGGCCTTGCACACACCGCCCGTCACTCAGGCAAAATCGGGAGCACTCGAAAGGCTGCTATAGCAGTAATAAGGTGAATCTGGTAATGCCTGAGAAGTCGTAACAAGGTAACCGTACTGGAAGGTGCGGTTGGATCACCTCCTTAAAAGTTTAAATTACTGCACTATAACTATAGTGCAGTAATTTAAACAACGGCCGTCCAGGTACCTACAGAAAGCTATGCGATATTCGAAAATAAAGGTACTAGAGCAACGGATTGCAGCAGGCCACATGCATCCGTTTAGCGCCCCCACCCCCACCATAGGGCTATGCTTTTGTTCTATGCTTTTTTTAGTAATTTGAAGCGAAATAAAATTAGGTTATTTAAAAAAGCGTGATTCTCAACATTTTCATAAAAGTGACTGCGCTTTCTTTTCGTAGAGCTTGCTCTGTAAGAAAATTATGATATAATACTTATATTTTAATCCGAAATTTCATTTTACTTTAAAGATAAAGTAAACACTTTAGAATTTGTACAAGTTTTTTGTTCGCTGAAAAAAAATTATTGTTTTTAAAATACAATAACTATCTTTTTCAACACTCTTATAATTGTTTTTTTTTAACCTACTAAATGCGGGATAGAGCAGTTTGGTAGCTCGCAAGGCTCATAATCTTGAGGTCATAGGTTCAAATCCTATTCCCGCAAATTCATATATGGAAAATTCTGCTTTTTTTGTTACAATTTTCTTAGGATGTCTTTTACTTAGTGTTACGGGTTATTCTATTTATATTGGCTTTGGGCCTCCTGCAAAAAAATTGCGGGATCCTTTTGATGAATAACTACAAATCTTTATAGAATTCAAAATAAAGTCTGAATGTATATTTTAGCCAAATTACCAGAAGCTTATGCAGCCTTTAGCCCCTTAGTCGATGTTTTACCTATTATTCCAATATTATTTTTTCTTTTAGCTTTTGTTTGGCAGGCATCAGTTAGTTTTCGATAATGGTTATTTTTCAACTTCTCTCATTATTTATTGTTGTTATTACAGGACCTCTAATTATTTTTCTATTAGTTTTTAATAATAATAAATTATAAACTCAAAGATGACTATTACTGAAAGCCAAATCTTTATTGCTCTTTTTATTGCACTTATTAATGGATTTCTCGCTTTAAGATTAGGAAGTAGTCTTTATAGAAACTAAATTTTTAATTTTGGTATAAATTATTATACCAAAATTAAAAAAAGACATTTTATGTAATGCAGAGCTCTCTCTCTTTCAATAATTTACGAAAGTTTTAACAGATAACAATAGGGATGTACAGATAAACGTAAAAATTTCCAAAAAAACATTCTAAAAGAAGAAAGGAATACAAATTTTGATGACTATATGAACAATTTAATCCCTAAATATCTTTTCTCAAATGATACTTGGTATACTTCTAATCTGTCCGATGCCTATAGAACTAGATATATTAAGTTCAACATATTAGAAATGATTTTGTTGGTTGCCATTATAAATATAAAAAATTTCATTTATAAAAAATCTATGAAAAAACTCAAAAACAGCAAAATAAGACAGCTCAAGGTAGCAGGGCAAAAATGCTTATGGCATCATAATTTAGAAGTGTTTTGAAATCCTATGGGAGGCTGTAAGACAGCAAGAAGGTTATTTTCATTTTTTTATAGAGTCAAAAAAACCTATATAAAATCAGGATTTTTATCCTTATAAGTGATGCAGACTCCACTCCAGCCCTTCGGGCTGGAGGATTTTTTCAATAACGTTCAAGAAGAAAAACAAAAATTTATACAGCTCGCACAAAGTTTTGATCATTTAGAAAATGTTGCACTCAGCGTAGCTGAGGATAAACAATTGGACGGTAGCTTCGCTACCTACCATAATGTTTGCATTCTAACAGTGTGATAGACGCTCCCTATGGGGAGCTTGTTAGACGCTCCCTATGGGGAGCTTGTTAGACGCTCCCTATGGGGAGCTTGTTAGACGCTCCCTATGGGGAGCTTGAAGATACGGTCTGACGCAGAAAGGTAGAGTTTTCGACAATACAAAGGTATATGTCGAATTTACTTTAGTTTTTGTGTTTTGTCGTAGTTGAAAACAGTCAATTTTGGGTTTTTCGGGTTGTTGCACAAAATCGAAATAAAACTGATTTTTTACAAAAATTTTACAAATATGACGACTCCTTTGAATTCTCGAACAGTTACACGCACCAACACACGGCGTTCATTTTTAAATTCACATCCAATACGCAACGAGTCTGCCAATCGGCCTCCTCACAACGTACCACCACTTTTAGACACAAATCCAAATTACTTTTTAAACAGTAACACGGCTACACTGCTAACCGAGCCTACCGAAGCTTTATCTATTCCAAATCTTGTGACGAACGAGGCGCCTCAGGCCTCATACATATTATCGGAAAACCAAACGGCTATAGGTCGACCTCCCGAACAGTACGGGGCGTGTCTGGGTGAAGTCGTACCAGTACTCGGTGAAGTAGCACCGAATCAAGCAGTTCCCGGTGAAATAGCACCGGCAGTCCCAGCACCTGTGCTCGGTGAAGGGGCTGCTGCAGCACCGGCAGTCCCCGGTGAAGTAGCGCCGGTAGCACCGGCAGTCCCAGCACCTGTGCTCGGTGAAGGGGCTGTGCCTGCAGCACCGGCAGCACCGAATCAACCTATTGATATCGAGGCAAATATCCAAGTACCCGGTCAGGCAGGGTGTGATGCACCAAATGTTCCACCGGTGCCTTATTCGAACACTTTTACGCACTTCTACGTTAGAGAAGAGCCTTTAGGCGGCGGCGGAGGTCCGGAGGTCGGTCCCGGAGGTCCCGGAGGTTCTGGAGGTTCCGGAGGTCCCGGAGGTCCCGGAGGTTCTGGAGGTTCCGGAGGTCCCGGAGGTCCCGGAGGTTCTGGAGGTTCCGGAGGTCCCGGGATTCCGGAGGTTCCGCTCGACTTACAGCACGGGTTATTTTGGTTAGCTATTTTACTAATGGGTTTCTGGTTGGCAGAGTTAGCAATGAACCGCTTTAATAAATTTATGGAAGGGTATTTACAAGCGCGACAAAAAATGCTCAACTCTCCAGAAACACCTGAAGAACAAAAAAGATTTGGGCGGTTTAGCGATTGGTTGCTGGGTATTGCAGGCGCCTTCTTGACACCCGAACTTGCAGAGAAATTGATTTCAAATATTGCGAACCGCTGGACGCGTGCAATTTTTAAAAGTGCTGTGCCCGTGCTGAAACTTACAGGTGTCGTAGGTTTGTCCGCAGGTGTAGGTCCCTCTCAGCGTAGCTGAGGGGGTACAGGTCTAATTGCTACGAAATGGCTCAGTAAATATTTCAACACCTATCTCGATAAGGCTGTGGGACAGGTGACACGTCCCATATCTGCTTCATCCGATGGGCGTTTAGTGTTTTTGGAACTCGTCATTTAATGTCTGGTAGGGGCCTTTTTAGCCGGTAGTATGTGCCGCGTGATTTGTGAGGCCCAAGAGAATTCTCGCGAAAATGTAGTGATGTTGGTTGTCCAAAGCGGGGGTCTCTACTTTCTTTTTAATGATAAAGTTGTGTGCCTACAAATCGCTAAAGCTTTGCTAGATATACCGGTTATAGCAATGTTTTTGAATTCCCAACTTGGTCGTTGGGCTTTTATCCTTGGAAATATACGAATACTCGGTATGGTGGAGCGCACACCGTATACTGTTAGTTTTTATTTTATTTTTGTATATTTGTTCCGTGTTTTTATGTACGCATCTATGGCCACTCCAAATCTATTTTAATCGATATTGTTTGTAACAAAACACTGCAAAGAAGTTATGCTTAATCAAAACATGTTAATTAATCAAAGTATGCGGATTTTTTGATTAAGCATATTTTTAATCGACTATGATTGTTTGTAACGAAACAGCATTAGTTAACATCCTCAGCTTTTGCTGAGAGCAGACTCCAGCCTTCGGGCTGGAGGTTCGCTCTCCCCCCTATGAGGGAAGCAGTCTTCAGGCTGGAGGGCAGACATAATTTTTGTTCTTAAAATAAAATAAGAAAGTTTGAACCCAAATAATAAAACACTAAACCACTCCTCCAACCTTCTAAATGAAGTTTTTTCAATAATCTCTTTCTCTGCTTCGCAGAGAGCGGACATTGATGTCGTTGGGAATTCCAATATTTCCAAGAAATATTTTCACGAGACTTTTCTAGTATTTTTTACGACTTTCATCATTTAAACAGAATAAAGGTTTTGAAGTGTCAGGACCAGTTTAAAATTCCTGTGTATGTTTCATTTTGAAACATACACGGGGTTATGTTCATTATCTTCCAAGAACGATGTCAGGCCCCTTTAGGGCATAACAACAACGCCACTATCTGAATGTCTGCTTTCAGCAAAAGCTGAGGATGTAAAAAACATTTTTTAATAGTATATTTTGTAATAAAAGTTAAAAAAGAAAAAGCATACTTGTTGCAATTGGCGAAATGTTTGAAAATTTTTATGGTTATTGCTCAATTTATTGGTTATGATGCCACTAGGCGATAAACGCCTCATAAAAATGATTTGTCTGCAATCTTAAGGAAATATTTGGCATTTAAGCAGAGCAATTTTTTGATAAGTCCTGATTAAAAAAATCAAATATTCTTGATACAATATAAAAATATTGAGTCTATTCTCAATGTAATTGAGAAAAGATTCTTATTTTTATAAGCTAAATTTTTTCAATAATTATTGCAAACTTATGACTCAAGTACCAACAAAGGAACTTAGTGAGCTGAGTAGTTTTTCAAAAGGAACATGGAAAAAAAAACTACAGAACTTGGAAGCTTCTCAGCGTCGGTCTTTGCCAGAGTAAAATTTATTTATATTAAAATTAATTTAGACACAAATGATATAAAGAGCATTCCCGAGATAAATATTTCAGAGGCTTCAAAAAATGCCAAAATGATTGTTCAAGAGAATGATATTATGCTTCTAAGAAGTGAGCGAAGAGCTATTTGTTTAATTGATAAACGTTTTAGTGGTTTGATTGTTTCAGCTGCTTTCGCCATAATAAGAAAAATCAACGATGAAATAAAATTTTTATTTTATTTTATGCTTTAAGATTCGACTCAATTTTAAAACAATTTGAACAGCGAAGCACTGGGGCAACTTATCCAATCATAACAAAAGATGAACTTCAAATTTTCTTCAAGCCCAAAGATATTCAAATCCAGATAGTACAAATAATGAATCATGTTTACTCTCTAAAGAAAAAAAAGGAAGCTGAAGCGATGTGACTTTTGAGTTCCATAAATGATTATGTATTGGAATAGCAAAGTATTAAACTTCCAGAAGTAAAACAAGATTGACTATTGACAATATTTAAGGCTCTAGCACTGAATTTTGTGGACGGTTTGACGTTGAATATAATCAATGATTCAAAAGAAATTCATAAATTGGTAATTGATTATAAAAAAGATATGGAATTTGGATTATATAACTGAAGGTAGAGAATCGAGACTCTGAGGCCCTACACTGCAGGAGCGAGCCGCGGTTATTTATAGCTTTTTCCCCATAGGGGCTGCAGGTTACCGTAGGGTGTATGGGGCTGGACCTATATAAAATCCTTATGGAGCTTTATCGCAAGTTTACAGGTGACTTTACACCCTGTAGGGCTTTGCCTCAGCTTCGAAAGTGGGCTAGGCTGAGTGAATAAACTTTTGACTTTATGAATAGATTTTTTATTATTAAGTACTATGCAAGTTAAACAAACGGTTCAACAAATGATGTTAGCAGGTGTTCATTTTGGCCATAAACAAAAAAATCCAAAAATGACTCCTTATATTTATACAGAAAAAGACGATCTCCAAATTATAGATCTTTTACAGACTTATAAATATTTAAGAAATGCTTCTCAATTTTTGTTTGAAGCTTGTCAAAATGGCCAGCAAATTCTTTTCGTTGGAACGAAAAAACATATTTCAAAATGTATTGAACAAACTGCGACGGAGTGTAATTCATGGTATATTAATAAACGATGGTTAGGTGGGTTACTTACCAACTTAAACACAATGCAAAAATCAATTTCTGCTGCAGCCACTCTCCAGCCTGTAGGACTACAGCAGTACGTCTCGGCGAGCTATACCGCACCTTCGGAGGGGCGACAGGTTACAGAACAAAGCCATTCGCAAAACGCACTGACAAAGAAAGAAGTAGCTCGTCTCGAACGTCGAAAAAAACGTCTTCAGAAATACTTGGGGGGTGTTAAAACTATGTCGAAATTGCCTGACATTGTTATTATTATTGGACAACAAAAAGAGATCAATGCTGTTCGAGAATGTCAAAAATTAAAAATTACAAGTTTGACAATTTTAGATACAAATTGTGATCCAAGTCTTACAGATCTTTTTATTCCAGCAAATGATGACTCTTTAGCCTCAGTGAATTTCATTTTAAATCAACTTTCAAAAGCTATAAAAGAAGGAAAAAGAAAAAAAAAAGAAAAAAAATATGTTAAATAAATTTTTTGCCGAAGTTTCAGTTGGTCAACATTTATATTGGACATTTGGATCATATCAAGTACATGCTCAAGTTCTTATTACTTCGTGGGTTGTTTTAAGTATACTTGTATTATGTAGTTTATCAGCAAATAGAAATTTAAGTATTGAACCAAAAGGATTACAAAATTTTACTGAATATATTACTGAATTTATTCGAGATCTCGCTCAAACACAAATTGGGGAGTCTGAAGGAGCTTCATGGGTTCCATTTTTAGGTACAATTTTTTTATTTATTTTTGTTTCAAATTGGTCAGGTGCTTTATTTCCATGGAAAGTTATTGAATTACCAAATGGTGAATTAGCTGCACCTACAAATGATATTAATACTACAGTTGCATTAGCACTTTTAACTTCTTTTGCTTATTTTTTTGCTGGTTTTAAAACTTTAGGACTTAATTATTTTAAACGTTATATTTCCCCTGTTGCTTTTCTTTTACCTATTAATATTTTAGAAGATTTTACTAAACCTTTATCCTTGAGTTTTCGATTATTTGGTAATATCTTAGCTGATGAACTTGTTGTTGGTGTTTTAATTACTTTAGTTCCTCTTATTGTTCCTATACCATTAATGCTTTTAGGATTATTTACAAGTGCGATTCAGGCACTAGTTTTTTCGACTTTAGCGGGAGCTTATATTGGTGAATCTATCGAAGAATCTTGAATTTTTATAAATACAAAAAAAAATATTTATTTATGAATCCTATTATTGCTGCTGCATCTGTTGTTGCTGCTGGTTTAGCTGTTGGTTTAGCTGCTATTGGTCCAGGAATGGGTCAAGGAACTGCTGCTGGATATGCTGTAGAAGGAATTGCTCGACAGCCTGAAGCAGAAGGTAAAATTCGTGGTGCATTATTATTGAGTTTTGCATTTATGGAATCTTTAACTATTTATGGGCTAGTTGTTGCTTTAGCACTTTTATTTGCTAATCCTTTTGTATCATAATCAAATATCATTATGTTCTTAAATCAAAGCTGGGGTATCCAGACCAATATTTTTGAAACAAATATTATTAATTTAGCTATTTCAATAAAATTTGCTAATTGAGATAAAAAGTATTGAAGAAATTTTTAAGTTATTTTTTGATTTTTTTTCTTTTATTAATGCTAAATAATAAAATTTTCATAAAAAAAATTAATAATATAGAATTTTTATATTTTATCTCTTTTTTTTTACAAGATACATAATAGTTACTGAAAGGTCTATGAGATAACCTAATTTATGTTAGTGTTGTTTTTTTTGTTTTGTTAGACAGTGTTGTATTTGATTTTCTAAGAAATCAAACCCATCTAACAAGGATCGTCAACACCTGAGCTGTACGTGCTGAAAAGTGCTCATACAGTTCTTAATTTTCTTTTTGAAAAATTGAGTGGTTATTGCTATTGTTATTTTTTTTGTAGGAGATGCTGTGAAGTCTTTATTATCTAAACGACAAGAGTCAATTTTTTCAAATTTACAACAAGCCAGTCAACGTGTAGTTGAAATGGAACAAAATTTATTAGAAGCTCAAACAAAATTTGAAAATGCTTCCAAAGAAGTTCTAGAAATTGGAAAACAAGCTAAAAATTCAGTAAAACAACAAGAAAATCAATCTCAAAATCAAATTTCGACACTTCTTAAAAGTTTAAAAGAATCTACAGTTTTAACTATTTCTAATCAACAACAAAAAATTCAGAAACAGATTTCGCAAAAAATTATTGACTTTGCGATTACAAAAGTTGAAAAAACTTTTCAACAAGGGTTTACTCAAAATGTTCAAAAATCAGTAAATAAATTATCAATAAAGTTGTTACGTACATCTCAATCTTTATAGAAAAAAAATTTTAAATTTATGGTTAAAATACAACCCGACGAAATTAGTAGTATTATTAAAGAACAAATTTCAAATTATAATAAAGAAGTTAAAATCGAAAATATTGGTACAGTTTTTCAAGTAGGTGATGGAATTGCTCGAATATATGGATTAACAGAAGTGATGGCAGGCGAATTGTTAGAATTTGCTGATGGCACTATTGGAATTGCTTTAAACTTAGAATCCAAAAATATTGGTGCTGTAATGATGGGTCAAGGCACTAATGTTCAGGAAGGGAGTGTGGTACGTGCTACTGGCAAAATTGCTCAAATTCCAGTAGGTGATCAATTTTTAGGTCGTATTGTCGATGCTTTAGCACGTCCAATCGATGGTCAAGGAGAAATTGTTTCACAAGGAACTCGTCTACTAGAATCTCCAGCTCCAGGGATTATTGCTCGAAAATCTGTTTTTGAATCTTTAGAGACAGGGGTTGTCGCGATTGACTCCATGATTCCCATTGGAAGAGGTCAGCGAGAACTCATTATTGGTGACCGACAAACTGGTAAAACAGCTATAGCTGTTGATACTATTTTAAACCAAAAAGGAAAATCCGTATATTGTATTTATGTTGCTATTGGACAAAAAGCATCTTCTATTGCTCAAGTTGTTTCAACTTTGAAAAAACAAGGAGCTATGGAATATACTATAATTGTCGCAGCAACTGCAGATACACCAGCAACTTTGCAATATCTTGCCCCTTATACAGGAGCTACATTAGCAGAATACTTTATGTATAAAGGTCAACATACTTTGGTAATTTATGATGATTTATCAAAACAAGCCCAAGCGTATCGAGAAATGTCTTTGCTTTTAAGACGACCACCAGGTCGAGAAGCGTTTCCTGGAGATGTTTTTTATTTACATTCACGCCTTCTTGAGCGTGCAGCTAAACTCAATGATCAAATGGGCGGAGGGAGTATGACCGCACTACCTATTGTTGAAACACAAGAAGGGGATGTTTCCGCCTATATACCTACAAATGTGATTTCAATTACAGATGGCCAAATTTTTTTATCTGCTGATATTTTTAATAGTGGAATTCGACCTGCAATAAATGTTGGTATTTCAGTTTCTCGAGTTGGTTCTGCTGCTCAAGCCAAAGCAATGAAAAAAGTTGCTGGACAATTAAAATTAGAATTAGCTCAGTTTGCAGAATTGGAAGCATTTTCACAATTTTCATCTGATTTAGATCAAACTACTCAAAATCAATTAGCTCGTGGTCAACGATTACGAGAATTATTAAAACAACCACAATCTTCACCTTTATCCTTAGCTGAGCAAGTAGCAACAATTTATGCTGGAACAAATGGATATATTGATAAGATACAGCTTGAAAGTGTTCGATCTTATTTAGTAGGACTTCGTCAATTCATTGCAAATACAGAATACTCTGAAAATATTGAAAAAACTAGAACTCTCGATGTCAATTTATTAAAACAATGTTTAGATAATTATGCTCAAACATTAACTTGACATATGTTTGCGAATCGTCCTATTTTTCCTTTTACCGCAATTGTGGGTCAAGAAGAGATGAAATTATCTTTAATTTTAAATGTCATTGATCCAAAAATAGGTGGTGTTATGATTATGGGAGATCGTGGCACAGGTAAATCAACAACAGTGCGAGCTCTTGTTGATTTATTGCCTGAAATACTTGTAGTAGTTGATGATCCTTTTAATTCCGACCCTGAGGATCCTGAAAATATGAGTGATTTTGTTCGTGAAAAAATTAATAATCATGAATCTGTTTTAACAAAAACCAAAAAAATCTCTATGGTTGACTTGCCTTTAGGAGCAACTGAAGATCGTGTTTGTGGCACTATTGATTTGGAAAAAGCTCTTACTGAAGGCATTAAAGCTTTTGAACCTGGACTTCTTGCACAAGCCAACCGAGGAATTCTATATGTTGATGAAGTCAATTTGCTTGATGATCATTTAGTAGATGTCTTATTAGATGCTGCTGCCTCAGGGTGGAATACTGTGGAACGAGAAGGGATTTCTATTAGTCATCCAGCCCGTTTTATTTTAATTGGTTCGGGAAATCCAGAAGAAGGAGAACTTCGACCTCAATTATTAGATCGATTTGGTCTCCATGCTCAAATTGGTACTGTCCAAGATCCTGAATTACGAGTTCAAATTGTTGAACAACGAGCAGCTTTTGATGAATCTCCTCTTGCTTTTCGTGAAAAATATGAACAACAACAAAATAAATTAACAGATTTATTATTCTCTGCTCGACAACGATTGAATCATGTGCAAATCGATTCTAATTTACGAATGAAAATCTCACATGTTTGTGCTACCTTAAACATTGATGGATTACGTGGCGATATTGTTACAAATCGAGCGGCTAAAGCACTTGCTTGTTTTGAAGGACGACAATATGTTACTTCTGAGGATATTTTGAAAGTCATTCCTTTGTGCTTGCGTCATCGATTAAGAAAAGATCCTTTAGAAACCATTGATTCAGGTGAGAAAGTTCGTGAAACTTTTCAAAAAATTTTTTAATTTATGTCTAATGAAATACGACGCTATTCTATTTGTGGATCTCGTCGTTTAAGTAATCTTTTATGGACAATTATTCTTTTTTTTGGTTCTATTGGGTTTTTGTTCACTGGATTCGCATCTTATTTTTATGGTACTAGTAATATTCAGTTTTTTCCCCAAGGATTGGTTATGGTTTTTTATGGGTTTTTGGGTTTTTTTTTAAGTATTTATCTGGGATTTACTCTTTTTTGGGGATTAGGGAGTGGATTTAATGAATTTAATAAAAAAAATTCTTATGTACGAATTTTTCGATGGGGATTCCCTGGAAAAAATCGACGCATGAATTTATATTATCCTTGGGAAGATATTTTGGGAATTCGTGTTCAATACCAACAAGGACAATATATTCTTTTCTTACAAATACGAGGAAAAAAAGAAATACCTTTAACAAATATTGGTGAACCTTTAAGTTTTGAACAAATTGAAAAACAAGCTTCAGCTCTTGCAAAATTTTTGCAAGTTTCCATAACTTTTTAATTTTAACTGCAGGGCAAAGCCCTGCAGTAGCGTCAGCATTAAGCCAATTCTTCTTCGCGCCTTCGGGCGCGAGCGGTTTAGCTTTCGCTGATCCCCCGAATCGCCGATCAGAAAGAGCGAATAATTTTCACTGCATTTTTTTCTTGTTAATTAATGCCACCAGCCCGTCGGGCTGGATTGCTCCCCACTGTGTGGGGAGGCCACTTTGTGACTTTGTTTGACAATTTCTGATTTGGTTTCTGTAAAAGTATCGTCAATACTTTCATAAAGTATTTGTATTATAAATTTTTTTTATTTAAAAAATGTGCATAATGCACATTTTTTATAATAATTAGTCATATGATCAAGCTCAGTTTTTTTTTATTTTTTTTTTATTTTCATTTGACTTTTGAACCTGATAAAGATTTGGTTCAATCTCGGATTATAACTATTCAAAAAAGTTTTTCTTTTGGTTCTTTACAATTTAACTTATTTAATAAAACCCAGAATTTAACGCGATCTCAATGCGTATTCCCGGATTTCAGCCTTAACCCTCATTCAACAATTGCGTCAACAGGTGACACTACCAATTCAGACTCCAGCCCTCAGTCACGAAGTGGCATTTTTGGAGCTGCTGCCCGGAAGGCAGCTGGGTTCACAGAAGCAGTCCCCCATAGGGGGCTGGACTGGAGGTATGGAATCATTTTTACTTCCGCAACCCTGTTTTAAAAAAAGAAAACGTTCGCTATCCAGTGGGAACACATTGAGCTTTGGAATTTAACACGTTCTATTTTGTTCATTGTTTTCTTTTTGCCTCTTGTGTTTGTTTTATCCTATTTGATTTCTTTAACTTATTGGAATTTTGAAAAAGGTATAACGATCTGGGTAAGTGTGGTGAATATATTTATTATATTATTCTTATTTTTTGATGCCGCTTCCCTTAGGTAGCGACATTAACAATAGAAGATGCTTTTTGATTTGAGCGACCAGTGAATTTTTACTTTAAGCTTGTAAATTATTAACATTGTCAGCGGACATTTACGCAGATGGGTCATTCTGTACGTTTAGCGAACACTTATAAGAAATAGAACGTACAGAAAAGTTGTTTAGTTATTTTTTATAAAAAAAACCAAGAACCATTTTTTCTAAAATATAGAAAGAATTTCTTTAGTACAAATAAAAAAATTATTGAATATAATTAAAACTGGAGAATAAGTTTGCTAAAAAAAAATGAGATCTTTTTTCATCTTTGAAACAGTGTCCAAAGCTCTCAGTTTGGCAAACGACAACATTGGAAACCAGTTTTTTTTATACATTGCTTGAAAGTAT